ACCATGGAGAGTTTGATCCTGGCTCAGGATGAACGCTAGCGGTATGCCTTACACATGCAAGTCGAACGAAGGTTTACCTTAGTGGCGAACGGGTGAGTAACACGTGAGAATCTACCCTTAGGAGGGGAATAACAATTGGAAACGATTGCTAATGCCCCATATGCTGTAAAGTGAAATGTTTTTCGCCTAAGGATGAGCTCGCGTCTGATTAGCTAGTTGGTAAGATAAAAGCTTACCAAGGCAACGATCAGTAGCTGGTTTGAGAGGATGATCAGCCACACTGGGACTGAGACACGGCCCAGACTTCTACGGAAGGCAGCAGTGGGGAATTTTCCGCAATGGGCGAAAGCCTGACGGAGCAATACCGCGTGAGGGAAGAAGGCCTTTGGGTTGTAAACCTCTTTTATTGGGGAAGAAAAAAATGACTGTACCCAAAGAATAAGCATCGGCTAACTCCGTGCCAGCAGCCGCGGTAATACGGAGGATGCAAGCGTTATCCGAAATCACTGGGCGTAAAGCGTCTGCAGGTGGCTTAAAAAGTCTATTGTTAAATCTTAGGGCTCAACCCTAAACAAGCATTAGAAACTCTTAGGCTAGAGTATGGTAGGGGCAGAGGGAATTCCCAGTGTAGCGGTGAAATGCGTAGATATTGGGAAGAACACCAGAGGCGAAAGCGCTCTGCTAGGCCATTACTGACACTCAGAGACGAAAGCTAGGGGAGCGAATGGGATTAGATACCCCAGTAGTCCTAGCCGTAAACTATGGATACTAGATGTTGCGCGTATCGATCCGTGCAGTATCGTAGCTAACGCGTTAAGTATCCCGCCTGGGGAGTATGCTCGCAAGGGTGAAACTCAAAGGAATTGACGGGGGCCCGCACAAGCGGTGGAGCATGTGGTTTAATTCGATGCAACGCGAAGAACCTTACCAGGGCTTGACATGTCGTAAATTTTTCTGAAAAGAGAAAGTGCCTTCGGGAGTACGAACACAGGTGGTGCATGGCTGTCGTCAGCTCGTGTCGTGAGATGTTGGGTTAAGTCCCGCAACGAGCGCAACCCTTGTTTCTAGTTGCCATCATTTGGTTGGGCACTTTAGAAAGACTGCCGGTGACAAACCGGAGGAAGGTAAGGATGACGTCAAGTCAGCATGCCCCTTACGCTCTGGGCTACACACGTGCTACAATGGTCGTGACAAAGAGTTGCTACTTTGTGAAAACATGCTAATCTCATAAACACGATCTCAGTTCGGATTGTAGGCTGAAACTCGCCTGCATGAAGGTGGAATCGCTAGTAATCGCCGGTCAGCTACACGGCGGTGAATCCGTTCCCGGGCCTTGTACACACCGCCCGTCACACCACGGGAGCTGGCCATGCCCGAAGTCGTTACCTTAACCTTTCAGGAGAGGTTCGCCTAAGGCAGGGCTAGTGACTGGGGTGAAGTCGTAACAAGGTAGCCGTACTGGAAGGTGCGGCTGGATCACCTCCTTTTAGGGAATTAAATTATTTAATAATTTCTTATTTAGATCGTTTATTATATCATATATACGCAGAATTCTTAATTGTTAAGAGGGCTATTAGCTCAGTTGGTTAGAGCGCACCCCTGATAAGGGTGAGGTCCCTGGTTCAAGTCCAGGATAGCCCAGCCAAGGGGGTATAGCTCAGTTGGTAGAGCGCTGCCTTTGCAAGGCAGATGTCAGCGGTTCGAGTCCGCTTATCTCCAGAGAATGTCCTGTAAAAAATACTATATTTATTGCTTTTATTACTATATTAAGAGAATAAGAGCTTACGATGGATACCTTGGCATTCAGAAGCGATGAAGGGCGTGGCTACCGACGAAACACTTTGGTGAGCTGGAAGCAAGCTTTGACCCAGAGGTTCCCGAATGAGGAAACTTTTTATACTGCCTGTTGAATTTATATACAGGAAAGAGTGAACTTGGTGAACTGAAACATCTTAGTAACCAAAGGAAAAGAAAGCAAAAGCGATTCCCTTAGTAGTGGCGAGCGAAATGGGAGAAGCCTAAACCAAAGAAACATGTTTCTTTGGGGTTGTGGGACAGTAATCTTAAAATAATAAAAGTTAGACGAATTACTTGGAATAGTAAATCATAGAAGGTGATAATCCTGTAGTTGAAAACTATTATATTTTATACTGTATCCCGAGTAGCATGGGACACGTGAAATCCCGTGTGAATCAGCGAGGACCACCTCGTAAGGCTAAATATTCCTGGATGACCGATAGTGAAACAGTACCGTGAGGGAAAGGTGAAAAGAACCCCGGGAGGGGAGTGAAATAGAACATGAAATCGTAAGCTTACAAGCAGTGGTAGGACGACTATAACGTCTGACCTCGTGCATGTTGAAGAATGAGCCGGCGACTTGTAAGCAGTGGCAGGTTAAGGTAAGTAATACTGAAGCCATAGTGAAAGCGAGCTTGATAAGAGCGTTAGTCACTGTTTACAGACCCGAACCCGGATGATCTAGTCATGGCCAGGGTGAAGCTTAGGTAACACTAAGTGGAGGTCCGAACCGACTGATGTTGAAAAATCAACGGATGAGCTGTGATTAGGGGTGAAATGCCAATCGAATCCGGAGCTAGCTGGTTCTCCCCGAAATGCGTTGAGGCGCAGCGGTTGATGCTATAACTTAGGGGTAAAGCACTGTTTCGGTGCGGGCCGTGAGAATGGTACCAAATCGAGGCAAACTCTGAATACTAAGTGTGTAGTCAACCAGTGAGACAGTGAGGGATAAGCTCCATTGTCAAAAGGGAAACAGCCCAGATCACCAGTTAAGGCCCCCAAGTATATGCTAAGTGGTAAAGGAAGTGGGAATGCATAGACAACCAGAAGGTTTGCTTAGAAGCAGCAATCCTTTAAAGAGTGCGTAATAGCTCACTGGTCAAGTGATCCTGCGCCGAAAATGAATGGGACTAAGTATATCGCCGAAACTGTGGGATGTTTTACATCGGTAGGGGAGCGTTCTGCAGTAGATTGAAGCGCTAGTGTAAACGGGTGTGGACAATGCAGAAGTGAGAATGTCGGCTTGAGTAGCGAAAACATTGGTGAGAATCCAATGCCCCGAAAACCTAAGGTTTCCTCTGGAAGGTTCGTCCGCGGAGGGTTAGTCAGGACCTAAGATGAGGCTGAAAAGCGTAGTCGATGGACAACAGGTTAATATTCCTGTACTACTTATTATTGGTAACGAGGGACGGAGAAGGCTATGTCAGCCGGGCGTTGGTTACCGGTTGAAACTTTCAATATGAAGACGAGTGGAGAAAACATTCTGAGTAAAGAAGTGAGTACAAAGTACCAAGGTACTGAAGTGACTTATGTCATACTTCCTAGAAAAGCTTGATATACCTTAAATAATAAGTACCTGTACCCTAAACCGACACAGGTAGGTAGGTAGAGTATACTAAGGGGCGCGAGATAACTCTCTCTAAGGAACTCGGCAAAATAGCCCCGTAACTTCGGGAGAAGGGGTACCCTTAAAGGGTTGCAATAACCAGGCCCAAGCGACTGTTTATCAAAAACACAGGTCTCCGCTAATTCGTAAGATAATGTATGGGGGCTGACGCCTGCCCAGTGCCGGAAGGTTAAAGAAGTGGGTTAGTTTAAGAACAAAGCTCGCAACTGAAGCCCCGGTGAACGGCGGCCGTAACTATAACGGTCCTAAGGTAGCGAAATTCCTTGTCGGGTAAGTTCCGACCCGCACGAAAGGCGTAACGATTTGGGCACTGTCTCGGAGAGAGACTCGGCGAAATAGACTTGTCTGTGAAGATGCGGACTACCTGCACCTGGACAGAAAGACCCTATGAAGCTTTACTGTAGCTTGGAATTGGGTTTGGGCTTTTCTTGCGCAGTATAGGTGGGAGGCTAAGATAATAAGTTTGTGGACTTATAGGAGCCAACAGTGAGATACCACTCTAGGAAAGCTAAAATTCTAACCTTGTAGCCGTTATCCGGCAAAGGAACAGTTTCAGGTGGGCAGTTTGACTGGGGCGGTCGCCTCCTAAAAGGTAACGGAGGCGTGCAAAGGTTCCCTCAGGCTGGTCGGAAATCAGTCGTAGAGTATAAAGGCATAAGGGAGCTTGACTGCAAGACCTACAAGTCGAGCAGAGACGAAAGTCGGCCTTAGTGATCCGACAGTACCGAGTGGAAGGGCTGTCGCTCAACGGATAAAAGTTACTCTAGGGATAACAGGCTGATCTCCCCCAAGAGTTCACATCGACGGGGAGGTTTGGCACCTCGATGTCGGCTCATCGCATCCTGGGGCGGTAGTACGTCCCAAGGGTTGGGCTGTTCGCCCATGAAAGCGGTACGCGAGCTGGGTTCAGAACGTCGTGAGACAGTTCGGTCCATATCCGGTGTAGGCGTTAGAGTATTGAAGGGATTTCTCCTTAGTACGAGAGGACCGGGAGAAACGCACCGCTGGTGTGCCAGTTATTATGCCAATAGTAAACGCTGGGTAGCCAAGTGCGGTCAGGATAACCGCTGAAAGCATCTAAGTGGGAAGCCAACCCTAAGATTAGTACTCTTACCGTTTAAAACGGTTAAGGTCACGGCAAGATTAGCCGTTTGATAGGTGTTAAGTATAATTATAGTAATATATTAAGCTAAGACATACTAACAGACCGAGGACTTAATATAAAATGTAAGAATAAGATATAGTTTTAAACCTTGATACTTATAGCGTAGTAGAACCACTCCGATCCATACCGAACTCGGTTGTTAAATGCTACAGCGACGATGATACTAAAGAGGAAGCTTTTTGGGAAAGTAGTTCAGCATCAAGGTTATTTTTTTAGCCTGTTATATTTTTATCAAACAGGCTTGTAATCACGAATTGATTTAAATTTAAATCGTTACTTGTTGAGATTTTACTTGTTTTATTGTTATATACCTTATAATTGCGTCATTGAATTTCATAGATTTTTCTAATAGTGATACTAAATATCCATTGCCCTCAAAATTTATTTGTACATATATCCCATCATAGTAATTTTTAATATTATAACTTAAGTGTCTTCGACCACGATGCTGAACAAAAATATTTTGACCTCCATTTTTTTTTAACATTGTTTTATATTCATTAACAATTAATAAACTAGTATCTTCGATTATATCTGGTCTTACAATATAAATAGTTTCGTAGTGATTTAGTACCATGTATGTTTCTCCTTTTAATTTATTGTTGGTTATCAATTTGTATTCTAACAGCCTGTGAAATTACTGGTATTTTAGCATATTTACCTTCAAGTGATTTTATAACTGAGTATATAATAGTCAGTAATACAAACCAAAATAAAGTATTACATAGCATCAATCCATATAGGCTTGTACGAAACTCAATAGGTAATGCTCTGAAAGTTGCTCCTAAGAGTGAATTAATTAGAAATAAAAGAATTGATTGTAGTACATTAAATCTTATAAAAGGGCGATTAGGTATAGGACTTTTAGGTCTAACAAATAAGTAATACAGTATGAAAAAGATAATAAATGCCCATGCTGGATTAGTAACATAAATAATTACAAAGGGCATTAAGGTCTTTTTGTATAAACTCATTAAACTAAAAGGATAGTCAGGTAAAATTTGTTGCCCAAAGTTTTGAAGACCTTCAAGTAAAGGTAACCAATATGGAATTATAGATCCACATCTATCTATTAAATTAATAGAATTATTTGTATTGTAATTGTTTGTATTTTTATTCATAGTAGAACAATCTTTTTTATAAATAATCGTTAATGATATTAAAATAGTAAGTATAAGTGTAGTGAAATTTTTAAATATTTTGTTAATTTCGATATAATTAAGATAATATTTTATTAGAGTTTTATAACTCTTGTGTCCTTAAAATATTAATGTCTTGATTACTGAAATATTTGTGGATAATTAATGTTAATTTTACAATATTCTTGTATGTATTAACAAATAGTTATTAATATTAAAATTGTATAGGTCATAAATTGATGGTAAATGTTAATTGCAATATATTGCAAGCAGTGGATAAAAATTTGATGATAGCTGATAAAATATTTCGTTCAAGATTAATGGTCGGAACAGGTAAGTATGAAACTGTACAAATTGCCAAACAAAGTATTCACGCAAGTGGTGCGTCTATTGTAACAGCTGCTATTAGAAGGCTACAAATCAATCATCCGTTTGAGGAAAAAAGTTTGTTTAAATACTTAGATTGGAACTCATTGTGGTTATTGCCAAATACGGCTGGCTGTACTACTGTAGAAGAAGCTGTACGTGCTGCATCATTAGGTCGTGAACTATGTAAAAAAATAGGACAAAGCAATAATAACTTTATAAAATTAGAAATAATACCAGATTATAAATACCTACTGCCAGACCCTATTGGTACATTAAAAGCAGCAGAATATTTGATTAATAAACAATATACCGTTTTACCATATATATATCCTGATCCAGTTTTAGCTAAGCAACTAGAAGAGTTAGGATGTTCTACTGTTATGCCTTTAGGTTCACCTATTGGTTCTGGTCAAGGTTTGAAGCATCTAGATAGTATAAGAGTTATTATTGAAAATGCAAAAGTTCCTGTAATTGTAGATGCAGGTATTGGAACAGCTAGTGATGCGGTGCAAGCTATGGAACTTGGTGCTTCTGCTGTATTAACTAATTCTGCAATTGCAAATGCACAACAACCTCACATTATGGCTTCTTCGATTCAGTTAGGTGTTCAATCAGGTCGACTTGCATATCTTGCAGGTAGAATGAATGAATTGACTCAAGCGCAGTCAAGTTCTCCAATTATAGGTATATCTTCATAAATTATTATAAATATAAAATATCTTACATCTTTATTATGATTATTGTAATCGACAATTATGATAGCTTTACATATAACTTAGTGCAATGCATAGGTAACTTGGGATATAAAGTTAAGGTTATTAGAAATGATTTTAATAATATATGTGCTATAAAAAATTTTGCACCTGATGCAATCATAATTTCACCTGGTCCAGGCTCACCATCTGATTCAGGTATATCTTTAGAATTAATTAGATTATTCGCAGGAAAAGTTCCTATTTTAGGTATTTGTTTGGGACATCAAAGTATAGGATCTGTTTTTGGGGGACATATCGTACATGCACCGATACCAATACATGGTAAAACATCCTTAATTTATCATGATGGTAAAGGTATATTTCAAAATATTTCTAATCCTTTTGTTGCTGCTAGATATCATAGCCTTGTTATAGATCATAGTAATGTTCCTGAGCAGTTAATTGTAACAGCATGGACAGATGATGGTGTGATCATGGCGTGTAAACATAGAAATTATTCTAAATTGCAAGGTTTACAGTTTCATCCTGAAAGTTTATGGACAGATCAAGGAGAACAAGTTATTAGAAATTTTTTGAGCAATCTATGTTAAACTATGATTAGTTAATTAGTTTGCAAGATTTTGATATACCTATCATAATTTGTAATAGATCATATTCAAAGTGTATATGTCCACGATTAGTCTTACCTGAGATATTTATAGAATTCATATTGGTTATAATCCATAATTGTGAATAAGAAAAATAACTGATAATTATACTTATAATAAGTAGAAAAAAGCTCGAATATACTATATATAAACCGCCATCTTGTTTTATTTGTAATCCTGTACTAGTTAATATTGACTTAATTTGAATTGTTATATTATCAATGTCTCTTTTTTCATCAATTGTCAATTGTGTTAAGAATTGTCCATTCTTATCATAGCACATTATACTATTGTTTAATCCAGATAAAATTATAGAATATCTCTGATTATTTGCTATGAAAGTAGTACCCCAATAAGTTTGATTGTTATTTATTAATTTTGTAACAGGTATTTGTATAATTTGATTATCTATGTTTATACGAAGTCCGTATATCTTCCAATCTGTTTGATATATTGTCAGTCCTTCAAATTGCATAGGATCATTAACGGAAATTAGTTTCTTGTAGACTTTGTCTGTTTTATGATTGTACATTGTAACTGATGAATAAAACTGTTTTATAGATTTGTTAGGGTAGTATTCAATAGAAAAATCATTGACTTTACCAGTAAGTTCTTCTGGTATTTTACTGAATAAGCCAGATTGTGCTGTATTTTGTAGATTAAAATGTTCTCCTACTGGTATCATTTCTTGTAAGTAAAATGAAGTAAATATACTAGTTAGTGATCCAATTAATAATAGTATAATACTAAAATGTACAAAAATAGGAGCTATTTTACCGGCTAGTCCTTTATAACTATAGATACATTGCTTTTGATAAAAGTTGTAATATTTTAATTGACATAATTTGTATATTATCGAGCTATGAGTTATATAATGATTATATTGCTGTTGGTATAATTCATGTTGCTTTGAACTAGCTTGTCTAAATTTCCATCTTTTTGCATATTTTAAACTGGGTAATTGAGTCGAGAAAGTACAAAGAATTAGGCTTATACTAAAAATTATTATCAGTGTGAGAAAAGGTAAACTACTATATATTTGATCTAACTGGTAGTTTTTAATAATTTGCCAGTTGAGTTGTGTTGGTATGTAAGCTTGTTGCATATTAGCACTAATTGGATACTTGATTTGATAGTATTCAAGACTTTTATTTTGTTCAATAATTGTACCGGTAACACTGAATAGTGCAATAATTAGCAGTAAAATTATTGCAAAAGTTAGATTACTAAGTGTTTTAAATAAATCTAATTTAAATATTTTATATACCATAATAAATAACTCATTGATATAGGTTTGATAATATATTAGTATTTTATATAATTAACAATATTTCATGTGATAATAAGAAAAAGCCCGTACTAAGTGTTAAACATCCAATTATTTTTACTGTTTTTATCCAAATTGTTTGAAAAAAATTACTGTTTAATAATTTTTTAAAATATATGATACTAATAATAATTGGTAATATATATCCTAAAATATATATGACCAGTAATGAAAATCCAATTATAAGTTTCTGAGTTGTTGTAATCCATATAATTAATGTAATTAGAATAGGAGTACTACAAGGTGATATACCTATACCTATGCTAACTCCGGTAATATATGACTGTATTAACTGACTATTTATGAATTGTGTATTAAGTTTGTAATTGAAAGTGTTGGGAAGACTAATTATATTGAGTAGATTAAAACCAAGTAAAATAATAAAAAAGGACCAAATAAATGGTATAGAATTAAATAAATTCCAATATTTTTCTTTCAAAAAAAGTGCAGTAATTCCGATAAAAAATAAACTGCTACTTATTCCTATTAAGAATACTATAATATCTATAGTTTTCTGTTTTGTTTCTTTTATATATATTACTGTTAAAGGTAGTGAAGATATCATACATGGACTAAAGCTTGTGAATAATCCACCTATAAAGATTGTGAAAATACTTAGAAAAGTGATTTGATTTAGTTGGTCTATGAGAATATTATTAATTTGTTGTTTAATTGAATATAAATAAAGTTGTAGTAAATTTAGATTCATAATAATTTTAATATCTGATTATTTGTTTATTTAATAATTATCTCCTCAGGAAGGATTTGAACCTACGACCAATCGGTTAACAGCCGATCGCTCTACCACTGAGCTACTGAGGAATTAAATCAAGGACACATAATAATTTTAATATATATCAATTCAAATAACAACGGTATCATAAATATTTTAAGTCTTGATTTTTTATTTTAAGTGTGTTAGTGTTTGCTGAGCATACTGATAAGCGGACATGGTGGAATTGGTAGACACGCTAGATTTAGGATCTAGTGAGATTATCTCGTGAGAGTTCGAGTCTCTCTGTCCGCAATAGTTAAGAAACCTGATTATTTAATTCCAACGTTCTAAAACTAGTTGAATCGATCCATCTTGTAATAAATTACTATTAGTATGAATAAATCCTTGCTTATTACTTTTTATGATTATCGTATTATATGCATACTTTTGATTTAGTTTTTCTACAAATAAATCGAGTTGGTTTTTATTAGACCATGTTTTTGAATCAGCAATAAATTCATAGTTACTATTATTATTGTCCCATATAAAGTAAGGGATAATATCTCCTTGATACTTATTGAATAATACATGAATAATTGGTCTGTTGACATTAGATTTATATTCTAGTTTATAATTAATTTTTAGTTCTTGAAGTGTTTGTATTAATATATCTTGATTTGTAATTTTTGTTTTAATCTTACTGAAATGTGACATAATAACTCCTATTATTGAGCAAAATTGTAATAATGTGAAATTTATCCTAGTATTGAAATAAACAACATTAGATATGAATTAGATATTCTAATATACTAAGATATAGTTTTATCTAATATTTTAAAAAGGTCAATACCAAATTGATTGTCATTAAATTTTTTGTATATATTTTGTATTTTTTTATAAATTTCAAATTTAAATTTAGTGTACTTACTGAGGTTATATTTTTATTTTATAGTTTTTTGCTCAAATATTATGTAATTATAATTTAACAAGACTTATTACTTGGGAAGTATCTATATAAATCCTAAAACTTTAAAAATTATGACTGCTACTTTAGAAAGACGCGAAAGCGCAAGCCTGTGGGAACGTTTCTGCACTTGGATCACTAGCACTGAAAATCGCCTATACATTGGTTGGTTTGGTGTTGTAATGATTCCTACGTTATTAACAGCTACATCAGTATTCATCATTGCATTCGTTGCTGCTCCTCCAGTAGATATTGATGGTATCCGTGAACCAGTTGCTGGTTCACTACTTTATGGTAATAACATTATTTCTGGTGCTGTTATTCCTAGTTCTGCAGCTATTGGTATTCACTTCTATCCAATTTGGGAAGCTGCTTCTTTAGATGAGTGGCTTTACAATGGTGGTCCTTACCAACTAGTTGTTCTTCATTTCTTACTTGGCGTATGTTGTTATATTGGTCGTGAGTGGGAACTAAGCTATCGTTTAGGTATGCGTCCTTGGATATCAGTTGCATTCACAGCACCTGTAGCAGCAGCGGCAGCAGTATTCCTTGTATATCCAATCGGTCAAGGAAGCTTCTCTGATGGAATGCCTTTAGGTATCTCTGGTACATTCAATTTCATGCTTGTATTCCAAGCTGAGCATAATATTCTTATGCACCCTTTTCATCAACTAGGTGTTGCAGGTGTATTTGGAGGCTCTTTATTTAGTGCAATGCACGGTTCTTTAGTAACTTCTAGCTTAATTCGTGAAACAACTGAAAACGAATCAGCTAACTATGGTTACAAGTTTGGGCAAGAGGAAGAAACTTACAACATCGTTGCTGCTCATGGTTACTTTGGTCGTTTAATCTTCCAATATGCTAGTTTTAACAACTCACGTGCATTACATTTCTTCTTAGGTATGTGGCCTGTAGTTGGTATCTGGTTTACAGCTATGTCTGTAAGCACAATGGCATTTAACTTAAATGGTTTTAACTTTAACCAATCTGTAGTTGACAGCCAAGGCCGTGTAATTAATACTTGGGCTGATATCTTAAACAGAGCTAACCTAGGTATGGAAGTAATGCATGAGCGTAACGCACATAACTTCCCTCTAGATTTAGCTTCTGGTGCATCTTGCCCAGTAGCTTTAGTTGCTCCTTCTATCAACGGTTAATTTAAGTTCTTTTATTAATCGTATTTAGCTAAAATTTTTATGAGACCTGATAATATATTCAGGTCTCATTTATTTCTATATAGTATTAGTTAAATGCATATGCTCTATACTAGAGCAATATAAATTGAAAGGTATGATATATCTGTATTTAATAGGAAGTAAATCAATTTTTGAATTAAACGTACTACGTGTAGAAAGGACTAAATTTTTTTTAAACTGTTTTTTGAAAAATACATTGTTAACATTAATACTTTTGTTTTTTACAGAAGTATTCATTTGATTATATATTTGTTTGATTGATAAACTATTTTTAGAGCCTTCAAAAATTTCTTGTAAGCTTTGTCCTCTCCTTCTTCTGGTCAATTCTACTAAACCTAGTTCAGATAGTTGAATTATTTCTGGTTTAGCGTGATCGTTTTTTAATACTTTACTAAAATGTTCTAAAAGTTTAAGTTGGTCTTTTTGTGTTTTCATATCAATAAAATCAATAAGGATAATACCGTTTATATTTCTGACTTGTAATTGGTATGCAATTTCACTAGCTGCTAAACAGTTGATATGTAAAAGAGAGTTTTGAGCATAATTTGTAGAATTAAAGCTTCCTGAATTTACATCAATTACTGTCAGAGCTTCTGAAGATTCAATAAACATATGTATACCAGATTTTAATTCTACTTTTCTATTTAAAATTTGAAAAATATTAGAATTTACTTCAAATTGTTCAAGTACACATAAATTACTTTTATATATTTGTACATCATTGTGTTTGAATTGATTATTCTTAAAATATGCATATTCGTACAGCTTTTTAATACTTTCTTTTGATTCAGTAATGATTATGTTAGTATCTTTTTTTAAGAAGTCTTTCAAAACTTTTGTAATAATGTCATTCTCTTGGTATAGAATTGAAGGGCATGAACTATTAATGGTTGCTTTTTGTAAAAAATTCCATTGTTTTTTTAAGTTTCTAAGGTCTTTAATAATAGCTGAATCTTTTGCCCCAGTAGATGATTCTTTGAATAAGAGACCCATATTGTTAGGTTTAATCAGCATCCCTAAAGATCTTAAGAATGAGCGTTGATTTTCATCATAAATTCTATGACTAAGGCAAATATTGTTGTTAAAAGGCATTAATATTAAATATTGTCCTGTAAGATGAATATTATTAGTCAGTTTAGGTCCCTTATTATGTGTAGGTTCTTTAATGATTTGAACTAGTATTTTTTGTTTTATAGTAATAGAATTTGAGATTTTATATTCATTTAAATTATTAATTTTGCTGTTATTTTTAATATCAGTAAGATGAATGAAACCATTTTTTTTATTATGGCTTAATTTTATAAAAGCTGCATTAATACTAGCAAATATCTTGTGAACAATTCCAATGTATATATCGTTCACTTGATATGTATTGTTAATAACTATAAGTTCTTGAAGTTTATTGTTTTGAATAATTGCAGCAATATTGTTGAAGCTTGATATTACAATTTTTTTTTTCATTTATATAAAAGTTTAGCTTTTGCCTTAATATTCATAAGAATATTATATGTTTATGGTTTTTTAAGTTAATGAGCTTCATATTTTTATATTGATTACTTTGTGTTTTTTTGTTTGATATGTAAAGTAAACTACACCATCGGCTAATGCGAAAAGTGTGTCATCTTTACCTTTACCAACATTTTGACCGGGTTTAATTTTTGTTCCTCTTTGACGAATTAAAATGTTGCCTATATTAACTTTCTCTCCACCATATTTTTTGATCCCTAATCTTTGTGCATTAGAATCCCGTCCATTCTTTGTGCTTCCACTACCTTTTTTATGAGCCATATGATTTTATATTTTTGTGATTGCCATAGATTCAATAAGTACCCTACTCATTTCTTGCCGATGTCCATTTTTTGATTTCATATTTTTTTTTGGTTTCATTTTAAATATAATTAATTTTCGTCCTTTAAAATGTTTTAGAACTTTACCAATAACATATGCATCTTTTATACATGGTTTACCTATTTGCAATACACTATTATTATTAATAAATAAAACTTTTTCTAATTTTATATATTGACCTGGTGATGCTTGTATTTTATGAATATCATAAAAACGACCAGGTTGTACCCATATTTGTTGACCACTAGTTTCTATTATTGCATAGCTCATAGTATATTAATTAAATAGTATATAAAAAAATAAGAAGTATTAAACTAATATATACTATATTTTTTGTTAATACAAGTAATGAAAAGTTTCAACTAGTATATACATGGTTTCTAATTATATATTAATTGTGTTATTTTTCTTATTGATTCAACAGATTTTCGCATAGCGTTTAGTTTGTCTGAGTATAAAAGTTTGATGCCTATCATATATTCATGAGTAAAGTATTTACCTGATACTATAAGACCATCTGGCATTATACATTTTTTTTGATGTTTTAGATATGCATATATTGATCCAGGTTCTATTTTATAAATATTATTAGCTTTGTAAAGTTGAAATCTTCCAACTCTTTCTTTTTCTATAAAACTATACATAAAAGTATGTTTATATATATCTTGGGGTTTTGCATGTAAGATATGTAATATATTAAGTTGATACTTGTTATAATTTATAATATGAATTTTTAAGCTATAACGAAAAGTTGTTTGAGAATATTTGCGTGCTAGTTGTAAATATTCGAAAATACCAGGAGGACCATAAATATTAATGTGTTGGATATGACAACTAAGACTTAAACTAGATAGCAATCCCATTAATCCAGATATATTATCAATATCTAAATTTGTAAGAATAATGTTATTAATATGCTGAATTTTAATTTGATTTTGTATTAGAATGTTTTGACATCCTTCAGGACAGTTAAATAACCAAACTTGAGCTGTAATACTAGATTTTATTAAAAAACTTAAAGAATTGTTTAACATGTGATTAAAATTAATAATCTTAATCAATAGCTAATACACTATTGATTAGAGTAAATTGAAAGTGTATTAGTTTTATTAAATTATAAAATTTAATCAATAGCTATACTATTTGATTCCGTATTTAAATATATAAAACTATTGCTTTTTCCAGTTAGTATTGATTTTCCAAGGGATATTGCTTTTTTACTACTGTAGTATGTTTTTCTTTTCCAATTAGCTTTGTGTGATCTTGATTTTGATTTGGAGGTCCGCTTTTTAGGTACAGCCATGATAATTTGATATATTTTTCGTGTTTTATTATATATTGATTATGTAGTACGTTATTAAATATGAAAAGGGATGTTAATCCCTGTTTTTATTGTATTATTGGTTAACAACTCTTAAGAGTTCATACTGCGTAATTGTTGTAAGGCAGCTCTACCAATATTATATAAAGCCCAAGAACCAGCTGCTAGTACTGGAATTAATACGATTAGAAGTCTCATATCCATTATTATATATTTCCTTATAATTAATAGGTTGATTATATTAAAAGTGATAGATTAATTATCTAAATAATGTTACTTATAATAATATTAATATAATAATATTATATTATGATATCAATTTTCTGTGTAATAAATTACAAAATATATGTTAAGCATTTAGAAACATGTTTAAGCATAATGCTTAAGCTTATGTATAAATTAAGAAATAATTTATGAGAGATTTACCTTTTACGTTAGATCAATTAAGAATTTTAAAAGCTATCATTAAAGAAGGAAGTTTTAAGAGAGCTGCTGACAGTCTTTATGTCTCTCAACCTGCAATTAGTTTACAAATTCAGAATTTAGAAAAGCAATTGAATATTCCAATCTTTGAGCGAACTAGTAAGCGTGCAACATTGACTGAGGCTGGCAGTTTATTATTGCGTTATGGTGGCAGAATTCTTGCTTTGTGTGAAGAAACTTGTCGTGCCTTAGAAGATTTACAAAATTTGCAAGGAGGTACTTTAGTAGTTGGAGCAAGTCAAACAACAGGTACATATTTAATGCCCCGTTTAATAGGTTTGTTTAGACAGCGTTATCCACATGTTACTGTACAATTACAAGTTCATTCTACTCGATTAATTTCATGGAGTGTAGCGAATGGACAAGTAGATCTTGCTGTAATAGGAGGAGAAATTCCTTGTGAACTTCAAGATGTTCTTCAAGTGACATCTTATGCGGAAGATGAATTAGCTTTAATTTTACCAACTTCACATGTATTTTCTCAACTAAATAATATACAAAAAGAAGATTTATATCGGCTTAGATTTATTGCTTTAGATACCCAATCTACTATTAGAAAGGTAATTGATAATGTTTTAGATCAACATGATATTGACAGTAGTCGGTTTAAGATTGAAATGGAGCTAAATTCTATTGAAGCTATAAAGAATGCTGTACAGTCAGGCTTAGGAGCAGCTTTTGTATCTGTTTCAGCTATAGCTAAAGAGCTTGAATTAGGCATACTCCATTGGGCAAAAATTGAAAATGTTACAATTAAAAGGATGTTATCTATAATTGTAAATCCTAATAGATATAAATCAAAAGCTGCAGATACCTTTAGTAAAGAGATTTTAACATTATTTGTCAATCCTTCCAAAGAAAGTAAAGGAGTATAGGAAATCTAAATTAGATTTGTTTCAACTATATATTATTATAAAGTTTTTAATGGATCTCTAATATTCTTTGATGGAGCGTTAAAATTTCCTGTTAATACAAAAACAAATCTTAATTTGAGCCAATCAATAAATTTAGGATTTTTTGAAATAATAGCTACTGATGGTTTTACTAATTGTCTTTTTATATTTAACATATTTGGTGCGTGAATAAATGCAGGATTTGTGATAAGCCAAAAATCGATATTTTTCCCAAGACTTTTGTAATGATTCGTTCTTTCTCTTAATACTTCTTCTAAAGGCTCTTCCTTCAGTAAAAAATCTTGACTAGCGATAGCAAAATAGTAAGTATCCATATATTTTAAAATTAGTTATGTTAATTTTGTTATTTTTAGTATAGATTAATTTTAATGTTCATTTTTGATATATACAAAGTGTTTAATCTGTAAATATTAGTGTAATATTAGTATTTTTGTTTTGAATTAGCTAGTGTTTTATAAATAGTTTTATGATTAGGTATTGGCCCGATAAACAAGGAATAGACTTGAATATTCAAATTTCCAATCTATTTAAAAAAATTTATTTAAAGTTAAATTTTAACTTATATAATACAACTTCCCACTTATTATCAATCGATATAGTTAACTCGTATTTCAAGAAAGAGTTATTTCAAATTATTTTGTTAGAGTTGGAAATTTTAATCTTAGATGTTATAGAGCTTGATATAAATATAAACGATATTTATGCACTAAACCAAAAGATCTTGATTGATTTAATTAGTAAATCTTTAATTAGTTGTCAGCAAATTTTTAAGATTCAAGTAACAGAGTTTTACAATGTCAATAATAAATTTAGTAGTATTATTTCATCAAGAAGGATTAGATTAGAACATAGGTTACTTTTACAAAACCTTTTGGTTTATTTAGTTTTCGGGAGTTCAGCTGATACTACAAATTTATATTTATTTCCTGATTCTCGAATACCTTCTAAACATGTGGAAATACTTTTGGATAACGTTGTGATACAGCTAGGTGATATAATTTTTTATGAATTAATGGCTTGCAATAAATCTACATTACAATTATTTGATTTCTTGAAAGGTCATAATATTTGTCGTACTACCTATATTTCCGCAAGATCCATCGCTACGTTTAAAAATAACTTACTTTGGTATAATTATATTACGTATTATTTTAAGCAACCAAGGGTTATTTATAATAATCGATATCAAGTATGGATTTTTAGTAGTAAGGGATTAAATTCACAGTATATATATGCATCAAGAGAACAAGATATTAAGTTATTATCTCATCTGCAATTTATTATAATAGTTTTGTTGGAGCTTCAAGATTTTGTTACTCCAAAATTACAAAATATTTTAATTTTATTGAGCAAAGTATGCGTGTATATAATTCGTTATCTAATTAGTAATAGTTTAAAAGTTTTATTAAAAAGTATATCAATTCTAATACGTACTAAGTCATAGTAAGGATATTATTTATATATTATATATTGATTTTTTTGTCTTATAAAAGCTTATAGTTGTTATATGAATATTTTACATCATAAATACAGTAGACTTTATGAATTATTGCAGAAACAAGAAGATTGTTCTAAAAGAGAAGTTTGGACACTAATAGATGAAATTTGTCAATTAGGTAAAGAAGGTTATTATCAGCTTTTTCGTCTATTGAAAGAGCGTTATGATAATTTGAATATACAAGTAAATTTTATAGATGGTTTTATTTTTGAAGTTTTAAGTAAGTCTGATGATATACAATTTATTAATCTCCTTAATCAAAATTTTCCTAATGGTATTGTATTATTACAGTCTGACTTAGGGATTGATTATCGTCCTCTGCAGCATTTATTAGTTACAAAGCAATTTCAGAAAGCAGATCAATGGACATCTATAGTATTGTGTAATTTATCACAAAGAACGAGTCAGCATAATCGCTCATGGTTATATTTCACGGATGTTCATAGTCTTCCATCAGTTGATTTATATACAATTGATCAATTGTGGCTGGTACATTCTGAAGGTTTATTTGGAGTTTCCGTACAACGTAAAATTTGGTTATCTAGTAATTCTAATTGGGAGATTTTTTGGAATAAAATAGGCTGGAAAGTTAATAATGCGATGTGCCGTTATCCACAAGAGTTTACATGGAATGTAACAGCTCCTGCAGGGCATTTACCATTGTTTAATCAGTTGCGAGGTGTACAAGTATTAGCAGCACTTTTCAAGCATCCTGTATGGTTACAATCATTTAATTAATAAATAATTTGTGGGTATTGTTTATGAATTTGTACAACTGTAATAAAGTGTAAAAATAAATTATAAGAATCACGCGGCCCTGGACAAGCTTCTGGATGATATTGTACAGCAAAACATGGGTATTTTCTATGGCTCAGTCCTGCAATTGTATTGTCGTTATAATTCATCTGATTAATAAATATATGTTTTAATTCGTCTCCATTATTATTAATTGCAAATCCATGATTTTGACTACTGATTTCAATAGTATTATTATATCCAATAGGATGATTTAGTCCTCGATGGCCAAAGGTTAATTTAAAAGAATCCATACCTAGAGCAAGACTTAAGACTTGATGTCCCATACAAATTCCAAAAATAGGTATTTTGTATTCTAGTAGTTGTTTTACGGTCGAGATAGCATACTTTACAGCTTTTGGATCACCTGGGCCATTTGATAGTAGAATGCCATCAGGTTTATGATCTAAGATTTCATTTACAGATGATTGAGCTGGTATTACTATAATTTGTTTTACATATAGTAGTAAACTCCTTAAAATATTTTCTTTGGTACCAAAATCAATTATTATAATTTTTAACTCATATTTAGGAATATTTTGAGTGTTCTTCTTATATACTGGTTTATATGGAAGAATTTTTTTGATTTCATACATTTTTTTAGTAGATACAGTTTGGACTAAATCTTGCTCAGTGTAATTACTTTCATTGTGAAATTCTTTTAATAAAATATTTGGTTTTAATATTTTTGTGGATATACATCCATTCATAGTACCATATTTACGTAAATGTTGGGTTAAAGAACGTGTATCAAATCCATATATGTGTAAAATGTTATTTTTTTCTAAATATTTAATTAATGATTGACTTTTACGCCAGTTATTAGGTTGTAAACAAATATTACGTGCGATAATTCCTTTCACATAAGCAGCTTTAGCTTCATTATCTTCATTATTAATACCTGTATTACCAATTTCTGGGTATGTAAAAGTTACTATTTGTTCTGTATAGCTAGGATCAGTTATAATTTCTTGATATCCAGTCATACCAGTATTAAAAACAATTTCTCCTTTAGAGGTTAAGGGTTTACTGAAAGACCATCCATAATATATTGTTTGATCATTTAGTACTAGTATTGCTTTATTTGCTTTCATGTGAGTTTTTGTCTAGTTGTAATATAGATTTGTGTGAATTATAAGATTAAAGATAAAAGAAAATAGATAGCCTAAATTTATGCTATCTATTTCTTGATTATATTTAAATTTTTATAGAATACCAAAAGGTGTTTACCATCCTTTTTCAGATTGGCTTAGAACATAACTCGCAACATTTTCTATATCTTCTGGATTTAGACGACCACCAAATGCTGGCATTGCTCCGTTACCATTAGCAACTTGTGTTGTAATAGCATCTACACTATTCATACCGTAAGTCTCTAATGCATCTTTTTTCAAAGTTTTATCATTTATAATAAGATTACTGCCACCAATATGACAAGCCGAACAGTTTGCATTAAATATTGCTTCTCCGGCTTCAATATCTGCAGCGAATGCTTCCTTAATTATATTGATATTTAAAATGCTTATAAGAAAAACAGTAATAACAAGTAATTTATTTAATTTCATAAGCTCCTACAATAAATGATGATGATATTTGGGATAGATTATTATATAATATGCAAAGTTAATTTGTTTTAAATGATTTACAATAACTTTTATAACTTATTGATTTTTCTTGTTAAATTAATAGTATACTTTCCCACCTCCCCATTTTTCTAATACTACTTTGGGTTGTATTAAAATATGTCCAGCAATTGTAAAAAGGTCTTCATCGGTTAAATTTCTCATCTTTGGAAAAATTTCTGCGCTTTTAATACTAGGATGTAGTTCTGCTATTGATTCAGCTCCATCATAACTGGTTGGATTTTTCATGTAATCAATAAGCCCTTCTATATTATCCCGAGGTGGTGTTGCTAAACTTAAACCTTCAGGATCTAGACCAATATTGGGATTTGTTTTTGTTATACCTCCATTGTGACATTGAGAGCATGTGTTATTAAATAAACGCTTTCCTCTTTTGACTTGTTCAGGTGTTAGTACAGTTGTTTTTCCTGATTGGTTTAATTGGACTGTCAAGGTAGCTTCATCTAATTCTATCGCTTGTACATTGTTTACTTTAGTTGATATTATTAAAATTGTTAAACAAGCAAGGCGAAAAATTTTTTGTATTTGATTAAACATATAAATTTTGTAAATTCTAATCATAAGATAATAATATATAAAAGTATAGATTTAATGTGTTTAATTCTATATAAATAATAGTTCAAATATTTTATCTATCTTTTATGTGTTTAAAATAATAATATAATATTTATTTTAATGTTAGTTTGTTTATCGATTTGTTTAGGCAAATTTTCTTAATATTTGCAAAGTTATTTTAAGTGTGAATAATGTAAAAATAGTATTTGACCAAGTTTATTTTTAAGTTGTGTTCGTGGTATAATTAAGTCGATAAAACCATGTGAGAAAAGATATTCTGAGGTTTGAAAGTTGTTAGGTAGATCTTCTTTTATTGTTTGTTCAATTACACGTCGCCCTGCAAAAGCAATTAGAGCATTTGGCTCAGCTATAATAATATCTCCAAGCATAGCAAAACTAGCTGTAACACCTCCTGTTGTTGGTGAGGTTAGTATAGGTATGTAAAGAAGTTTTTTTTTATTATGTTGTTCTAGAGCTGAAGAAACTTTTGCCATTTGCATAAGGCTGAGTAAGCCTTCTTGCATTCGTGCCCCTCCAGAAGCACATAAAATGATAACAGGTATTTCTTTGTTAGTAGCTGTTTCTATTAAACGTGTTAGTTTTTCTCCTACAACGGATCCCATACTACCACCCATAAAACGAAAGTCCATTATTCCCAGTGCTACTGGTATATTACTGATTTTTCCTAGTCCGGTTTGTACAGCATCTTGTAGGCCTGTTTTAAATTTCATATCTTGCAGTCGCCTACTATATAGCTTTTGATCAACAAAACCTAAAGGGTCAGTTGATGTTAATTGATCGTTTATAGGTTGCCAACTGCAATTATCAACAAGTTGTTGAATTCTTTCTTGACTTGAAGTTGGAAAATGATGGTTACACTGAGGGCATACTTTAAAGTTTCTCATAAGTGCTTTATGATACATTAATAAGCCACATTTTTCACATTTTACCCATAGGCCTTCAGGTATTTGTATTTTAGCAGTGTTTAGATTATAACCAAATTGAAATTTTCTCTTAGTTAGTAACCAGTCTGAGAGTGACATATTGATATAATAGTTTTAGTAGATCAATGAAGTAAATTAATAATAAGTGCTATTAGAAAATAGCATTAGTATTATATTATTGTAAATTAAATTTGTACTATTTATTGCTCTTTAATCTCGAATTGTTTTATCTTTTTGGCTAACAAATAATAATGCAGCTGTAATAGGTAAAACAACAATTATTGCTCCTAGTACTAAGCTATTTAAAAAACTAGATAGTGATGCAGTCATGTTTATAAACTCCTAATTAAATAAATGTACTTGTTAAAAATCTCTTCTTATTGAAATACATGTTGTATTGTGTTGTTGTTTTTTATATAACTAAAAAACTTATATTTATATTTTACAATAGTATTCAAAGAATAATTTTCAATTTTTTCTTATTTATTTTATTCTAAAGAATTCCATTGTATAATTGTTGTTCCCCAAGTAAGACCTGCTCCAAAGCCAGCAATAACAATTATATCTCCATTACATATTTTTCCTTGTTTAAATACTTCATGTAATGCAATAGGAATCGATGCTGCTGAGGTATTTCCATATCTACTGATATTAGAGATTATCTTGGATTGTGGTATACATAATTTATCTGCAACAGCATCTAAAATTCTTTGATTTGCTTGATGTAAAATGACCCAAGTAAGATCTGATATGCATAACTTAGCCTGTTTTAGACATTCTTGTATACTTTCTGGCACTTGTGATACAGCAAATTTATAAACTTCTTTGCCATTCATTTTGACATATTCGTAGTGTCCATGAACTAAAGGTATACTAGTGTGTTTTGAAATATTGTTTTTAGTTGTTTTATATAATATTGATAATTGGTCAGCTTGTGATCCTTTAGTATTTAATTTAAAGCTTAATAAATCATTTTTGTAACTATTTTGTATTATTGCAGCACCAGCACCATCACCAAATAGTATACATGTACTCCTGTCTGACCAATCCACCCATCTTGATAGTATATCAGCCCCAACAACTAATATGTTTTTATAAGATCCTGTTTGTATGAATTGACTTGCGGTTATTAAGCTAATAATAAATCCAGAGCAAGCAGCTGTAATATCAAAAGCTACTGCTTTCGATGCACCTATTGCATGTTGTAGTTGACTTGCACTCCCAAATAAATCATTTTGACTTGAAGTTGCTAGTATAATTAAATCTAATTCTTCAGGTGTTAAAAGAGCTCTTTGTAAAGCTTCAAGAGCAGCTAGTTTAGAAAGATCAATAATTGATTGATCTTCTGGTAGTAATTTTCTTTCTTTTATTCCTGTACGTGCAGAAATCCATTCATCTGATGTATTAACTATTTTGCTTAAGGTCTGATTATTAATATTGATTGCTGGTACAGCTGATCCGGTGGATAATATGTGTATACCCACCATATTAGATAGTTTCATATAATGTTCATAAAGTATTTCATTGGTTTAACGTATAATTTGAATTAAGGAAAACCTATAAATTTTTTGATGAATTAACAAGTTGAATTTATATTATTTGGATTAGAGAAGCATGTAAAAGTGTTAGAAAACTCGGAAAATTCACCATTTGTAATTAATTTGTATTGCTGCTACTTTTCAGTCCTGACAAGTTTATTTTTTTACATATATATGTGAATATCCGAGCTTATGTTAATTATATCATTTCTTAATATAATTATGCAACTATTTTAGTAGTGTTTATGACATGCCCCTAATAATAAAATCAAAGTAAGATCCAACTTGTTCTGATTCTGGATCAGATAATAATTCAAGAGTTGCTGTTTTTAAACATTGTATACTATCAATCATACCTATAATAGGTACACCTAATGAATTATACATTTCCCTGACTCCAATAATGCCTATTTTTTCAATGGCTTCTTTATCTCCAGCTAAAAATCCATATGTTACTAATCGCAAATACCATCCATAATCTCGTAAGCATAAAGATCTTTTTCTTGCACCTTCAGCATTTCCACCAGGTGCAATATATTCTGGATGAAGTTGAAAAATTGCTTTGCTTGCTTTTTGAATAATTTCTTTTTCTTTGTTTCTTAGAATGGAAATTATTCTAATTCGCTCTTCACCCGTTTTTAAATAGTTTTGAATAACTTGTAGTTCTCCAGTTGTTGGATAGCGTAATTCATTGTCTGCATTGATAATAATTTGACTAACTAAGCTCATAATAATTTTATAAATAACAATTTTAATTAATTGTACAGATAAACAATTTTTAGGAATATAACAACAAGCTTATAATATATAAAATATAATTTTAAAAGAGGGCCTATGCCCTCATTTTGAGTTTAACTATTATAAATAAAAGTATAAAACATCTGGAAAAAAGCGATTGATTTCGATTACTAATCCAGCAGTAAATGTAATCCAGATAGCACCAACTACAGGTATTGTTGATAAGTATTTTAATAAGTTATCGTCCATAAATTATACTCCTTAACTTATATTAACGAGGTGATACAGTAATTTTATCTTCAGATTCAATAAGTTTTCCACTTGTAAATTCTTGCCAAGCTGCTAATGGCCATGTAAATCCAGAAGCTGAAAATTTTAATGCCAGTGGTACATCTAAGATGATTTCTTTCTCAGTTGGTTTCTTTGTACTTGCAATAGCTTGTAAGTATCCTCGTCCGACCCAACCAATCCAACCTGCAATATAAATAAAGAGTAATCCAGGAAAAATAAAATCACCAGCTCGACTCCATCGTCCATCAGAAATTAAATGCGGCAAACCATCCGAACCACATAGTAATCCAGCTTGACTATAGTTATTAAATCTGTTTTTTGTTCTTTGAATTTGTGCTTCAATAGCTAATGCTGGAGGTGTAGAAGGTTCGTATTTATTTAATCTTACTTCTAGTTTTTTGATGCTGCTTTTCATACGTCTTGCAAATACTTTAGATTCTTTACATGGTATTAAGCCAGCAACCTCAGCATTTGCTTCTAGAGGTAACGAAATATAAAATAAACTTATAAAGCAAAAGATCGCTAAAATCTTTTTCATAATATGTTCCTTAGTGTATTATGTAAATACTATAACAAAAAGTTACGGATTATTCTATGAAGATTTGATTAACTATATTATAAAATAATAATATCTAATAGCCAATTTATGTAAATTGAATAACATTTATTAATCTAATCACTATATTATATCATCTGTAATGTATCGTCCTAGAAATCTTTTTATTGTTAATTAAAGAATTATAAAAATTATCATGACATAGATAACTTGTTTCAGAAATTTTGCATAGGTATAAAAATATGAACACTCACAATTTAACTAATGATATTTTATTGATTGATAATTTAAATTACAAAGGTAAAAAAGTTAATATATACTTGAGTATGACCAAAGAAATTAATCTGTATGATTTAGAAAAATTATGTGATTCTGTCGGATGGGTTAGACGACCATTTCGTAAGGTCAGAACAGCGATAGAACATAGTTTTTTAATTATTTCTCTATTTCATACTTATAATAATTATAATCATTTGATAGGTTTTGCAAGAGCTACATCAGATTGTGCTTTTAACGCAACAATTTGGGATGTTGTAGTCCATCCAGATTTTCAAGGTAAAGGTTTAGGAAAAGCATTAATGGATCAAGTTATTAAGCAGTTAAGATTGGCTGATATTACGACTATTACTTTATTTGCGGATCCACAGGTTATAGCATTTTATAAGAGTTTAGGTTTTATGAATGATCCAGATGGTGTAAAAGGAATGTTTTGGTATCCTCGTTAAAGAAAAACTTGAATTTTAATTTGCACTTAATTATAATAAAGCTGTAGCTTCGGGATATAGCGCAGTTTGGTAGCGCGCCTGCTTTGGGAGCAGGATGTCGCAGGTTCAAATCCTGCTATCCCGATTTTCTAACTTTTGAAAAATTTTATGATTTAATTTTTAATTATTTACTTTATTATAATATTTAGTGGCTATATGATTATAACTATTATTTTCTAATATCAAGCCAATAGCATAATTGAATTGTATTAATTGATTTATTGGATAATTTTCGTTGAGCTCTTTGTCTAATTCGTAGAGTGCAAATGTCCATTGCTTGTTTTGAATGTATGTTTTATATTTGAGATCTTGATTTGTCAGATGCAGTATTTCAGTTAAAGACTTTAGTGATGAAAAATTTAAACATAATAAATTAAAATTAAAATATATTACCTGTTTAGTTAAAATAAGTGTAATTGGTGTTAATAATATTCCTACTATTGATAAATATACTATTGCAATCATATAAATTTTATTGAATTAAGTTAATAAAGATACCGGTAAAAATTTATATTATATGTTATTATGTTAATCAAGAATTAATTGGATTAAAACAGGTTAAATGTAATATGACTAAAAGAACCTTAAGAGGAACTAATCGTAAAAAAAATAAAACTTCTGGTTTTAGAGTTAGAATGAAAACATCTAGTGGTCGTCGTATTATATCATTAAGAAGAAATAAAAAACGCAAAAAATAGTACTTGTAGATTAGTATTAACTATAGAAACAAGTATTATTTTAGCTTCATTATAATGAATAAGAGTCTTTATTTTTCTACTAAAAAGTTTAAAGTTTAAGCTATTTATTTAGTTTAACCATAACTGAGATTTCAAGTTTTATATAATTTAACAATAGCATAGTATTATATATTTATGTTTTTAGTATGTGTTTTAAACAAGAGTTTGAATTACTTGTTAAATCAAGTTGTTCTTTAATTTATATAATTACATCTGAAGAAGAACGATTAGAAAATATCATTAAAACTATTTCTATAAATGATATATCGCAGGCAATATATTTTTGGGATTTTATTGAAGGTTATGAAGTCTTTGGTAATACTAATAAAATAGCATCTAAAAATCCTTTACAGGCATTAGAATTTATTGAAAATTTTGGGGAAAATTCGGATGCAATTTTTGTTTTAAAAGATTTTAATTTGTTTTTTAATGATATTGCAATAATCAGAAAAATACGAAATCTATCAAGTAAATTAGATCTTTGTAATCAAATATTAGTTTTTTCTGGACTAGATACAAATATTCCAGTGCAATTAAGGCAATTAATTACACTTATAGAATTACCTTTACCAGATAAGTTAGAAATACAATGCGAGTTACAACGTTTATTAGATATCTTTAATATAGTTTATAATCAAGTTTTTATTGATGAATTAGTCAATATTTGTCAAGGTTTGTCAATAGTACAAATTAGGAAAAATATATCTAAAATTATTGTTCAAAATGGCTTTTTAGATAAAGCTTGCATGAGTTTATTAATTAAAGAAAAAGAAAATCAAATCAAACAAACCACTTTGTTAGAATTAAATTCTTCATCTGTTTCACTTTCTGATGTTGGCGGTGTATATAATTTAAAGCAATGGCTATACAAAAGATCAGATGCCTTTTCACAGGCTTCATTTAATTATGGTTTATCTTATCCAAAAGGTTTATTGTTGGTTGGTATACAAGGTACTGGAAAATCTATTAGTGCTAAAGCTATCGCAAATGCATGGAATTTAGTATTGTTAAGGCTTGATATTGGTAAATTGTTCGCAGGTATTGTAGGAGAATCAGAACTTAATACACGTCGGATGATTCAAGTTGTTGAAGCTTTTTCTCCTTGTATATTATGGATAGATGAAATTGATAAGGCTTTCAGTAATGTAACCAGTTATAGTGATAGTGGAACTAGTAATCGAGTTTTTGGTACTTTACTAACTTGGTTGTCAGAAAAAACAAGTCCAGTATTTGTTGTAGCAACTGCTAATAGTATTGTTGATTTACCTAAAGAAATTTTAAGAAAAGGCAGATTTGATGAAATATTTTTCATTGATCTTCCCAATATGAAAGAACGTCAGAAAATTTTTCAAATACATTTACAAAAAGTACGTCCTGATACTTGGCACAGATATAATATTGCATATTTAGCAAAGTATTCTCATTTATTCTCAGGAGCAGAAATTCAACAGGTTATAATTGAGGCTATGCATACAGCTTTTCATGACAAGCGGGAATTTACATCTTTGGATATATTGAATGCTATTGATAATTTAGTGCCTTTAGCATTTACTGATCATGAGAATGTACAAAAGTTACAAAATTGGGCAAGTCTAGGTAAAATTAGACTTGCATAATATTTTTAATTATATATTGGATTAGCTATCAATATTATAATTCATCTGTTGTAAGCTATTATTTCTACGTAGTGGTCTAGTAATTAGTTCTAAGATATCTTTTGCATTTGTAAAGCCATGTATTTGTGCAAAAGTAAATTCAACGGACCATTTTGTATTAATACCTTTTGCTTCTAAAGGATTAGCGTGCGCCATTCCTGTAATCACTAAATCAGGTTCTAAATCTTTAATTCTATCTAATTGGTTGTAATTATCAGGTTTTTCTATAATTTTTGGCTGTTTTACATTCATATCGTAGCATGTTTTTTCTAGTAATGCTAATTCTGCTCCTTGGTATCTTTTATCCATGTATGGAATACCAATTTCATATACAATCATGCCACATCGAATTAAAAATCTAGCCAATGATATTTCCAATAAGTTATCACCCATAAAAAACACTGATTTACCTTTAATTAATTGAATATATTTATCAAGTGTTTTCCATATACTTGCTTCTCTTTCTTCTAATCCATAACTTTGTATATTTAATACAGAACAAATTTTTTCTATCCAAGCTCTAGTGCCATCTGGTCCAATAGGAAAAGGTGCACCAATTAGTTTTGTTTTTCTGCGCCTCATAAGTGTGGTTGCTGTTCGACTTAAAAATGGATTGACTCCAACAACATAACTTTCTTCTGTAATAATTGGCAATTCACTATATCTGGATGAAGGTAACCATCCGCTAATACTAATATTTTGTTTTGATAATTCACTAGTTAATTGATTTACTACTGGGTTTGGTAAAGAACCGAATAAAATTAAATCTTTATGCTTTTTTTCTGTATAGGTAGTTTTTGATATTCTATCTGGACATCGTTGTGCCATTGCAGCTAAAACTGTATCTTCTCCTTGTGTGAATGCATAATCTAGTCCGTTTGCACGAGCTACAACTATTGGTATATTAATATCAATCTCTAATTTTGGTGCAATTCCTTCAAGATCCATCTTGATTATTTCAGTAGTACATGTTCCTATCCAAAAAATAACACCTGGATTTCTGTCTCTCTTAATTTGCAAGCATAGCCTTTTAAGTTCTTCATAATCATTAATTTGAGCAGATATATCTCCTTCTTCTAATTCTGCCATTGCATAGCGTGGTTCAGCAAAAATCATGACACCCATCGCGTTTTGTAGAAAATAACCGCATGTTTTCGTACCTATTACCAAGAAAAAACTATCTTCTATTTTTTGATAAAGCCAAGATACACAGCTTATGGGACAAAAAGTATGATAATTTCCTGTTTCACATTCAAACGTCAATGTACTTTGTTGAGTAGATTTCATAATGTTATTTATATTTATAAATTGTTATATAATCATAGAGTGTAAATTTTCTTCTATTAATTCATTAGATTCAGTCTGCTTATTTAAGTAAAAATCAGAAAGTAATTGAAATAATTCTCGGTCTGGTGATTCTTTAGGTATAACTCCTTCTGGTTTAGTAATTAATTGATCAGCTATATTTAAATAATACTGACATACTTTTATTAAATTATTATCCTCATCAGACATTTCAAATAATGTTTTTCCTTTTACACGTGAAATACGTATATCTTCTATCAAAGGTAAAATTTCTAGTATTGGCATGGCCACAGATTTAGTATATTTATCAATTAAATCCCTCTTAGAAGTTCTGTTGCCAATAAGACCAGCTAAGCGAAGTGTATGGGTTCGAGCTTTTTCTCTAACTGATGCTGCGATTCGGTTAGCTGCAAATAATGCATCAAATCCGTTATCTGTAACAATTAGGCAGTAATCGGCATAATTTAAAGGAGCTGCAAAACCTCCACATACGACATCTCCTAATACATCAAATAGTATTACATCATATTCGTCAAAAGCATTTAGTTCTTTTAATAATTTTACTGTTTCACCTACTACATAACCTCCACAGCCCGCACCAGCTGGTGGTCCTCCTGCTTCAACACAATCTACGCCACTATAGCCAGTGTAAATCACGTCTTCAGGCCATACATCTTCATAATGATAATCTTTAGCTTGTAAAGTATCAATAATAGTTGGTATTAAAAACCCTGTTAGTGTGAAAGTACTATCATGCTTTGGATCACAGCCAATTTGTAAAACTTTTTTACCTCTTTGAGCTAATGCAACAGATATATTGCAACTAGTAGTAGATTTTCCAATACCACCTTTACCATATACAGCTAATTTCATTTTGACTACCTTTTTAATTTTTGTTAACTTAAGTATAAATCTTATATGTAAAGCAAAAAATAGATAAAAAGTTTTGTATATATAACTTCTAGTTTCATTTTTCAGGTAAATACATTCAAATTTTTTTATCTATGACTTCTGTAAAAACCGTGTAATAAATTTAATATTTTAAATTAAGTTATATTATAATCATGATTACAAGTTACTATTGTGCAATATTTTTGTAGAGCTTATAGCTTAACTTGTTTAATTTAAATTTTAGGAAATATTATGATTAGTGATAGTCAAATTTTTATTGCCCTCTTATTTGCATTGGTATCAGCTGTCTTAGCTATTCAATTAGGAATACAGTTATATTCTTAATTGAAAAATTTTGATATATATCAGTAAAATTTGTAGTATTCTAACTTTATTATTGTAGAATTAGATTCTAGAGTTAGAATACTACAAATTTACTGATATATTTATTTTTTAATTTGAAAAATAATCTTGTGAATACAATTAAAGATTCAATACGTCCTGTTTTTCCTTTTACAGCTATTGTTGGCCAAGAAGAGATGAAGTTGGCATTAATTTTAAATATGATTGATCCTAAAATAGGTGGTGTCATGATTATGGGTGATAGAGGTACTGGAAAGTCCACCACTATTCGAGCAATTGCTGATTTACTTCCACAAATACCTGTTATTGAGGATGATCCTTTTAATTCTCATCCAACAGATATTCAACTAATGAGTGATTTGGTTCAAAGTTCTATTAGTAACGGAGAAGTATTGAATACAGCTTTTATTAATGTTCCTATGGTTGACTTACCACTTGGAGCAACAGAAGATCGTGTTTGTGGAACAATTGATATTGAAAAAGCTTTAAATGATGGAATCAAAGCCTTTGAACCTGGCTTATTAGCTAAAGCTAATCGTGGTATACTATATGTTGATGAGGTCAATTTGCTTGATGATCATCTTGTAGATATTTTATTAGATTGTGCAGCATCAGGTTGGAACACTGTAGAGCGTGAAGGTATTTCTGTAAGACATCCAGCAAGATTTGTTTTAGTTGGATCGGGTAATCCAGAAGAAGGTGAATTAAGGCCACAACTTTTAGATAGATTTGGTATGCATGCTGAGATAAGGACGGTTAAAGATCCTTTAATGCGAGTTAAAATTGTTGAGCAAAGAAGTCAGTTTGATAGAAATCCACAAAATTGTTTGCAAGAATATGAAGAAAAACAAAATCTTTTAAAATCTTTGATTTGTAAAGCTCAAGATATATTGCCAGAAGTTTCAATCGATTTTTCATTAAGGATGAAAATATCACAAGTTTGTGGTCAATTAGATGTTGATGGTTTAAGAGGTGATATTGTAACAAATAGAGCAGCAAAAGCTTTTGCTGCATATCAAGGTAGAAGGAATGTCGAAGTAAATGATATTAAAAATATTATAATTTTGTGTTTAAGACATAGATTGCGTAAAGATCCGTTAGATAACATTGACTCTGGATTTAAAGTTAAAAATATTGCAGAAGAAATTTTCGTATAGATTCTTATACAAGTATTTTTTCAAGGTTTTACAGGCTCAGTAGGATTTGAACCTACATTAGAGACTTAGAAGGTCCCTGTCCTAATCCCTTAGACGATGAGCCCATCAAAATTGTTATTATTGTTATTATGGGCGGTACTGGATTTGAACCAGTGACCACCTGCTTGTAAGGCAGGCGCTCTACCGCTGAGCTAACCACCCCACTGCATTATTTTATCTTATCATTTATGTAAATGCAACACTTTTAAGAGATAGCTATTAAATTTTAATGTTTTTCTTTGAGTATTCAGTTTATTATGAATATAATTTTGATGATTCTATAATTATTTATTATGCTTGTAAAACATAACTTATTTCAGTTGGTTAGTAAATGTTATACTTTATTTTTTTTATTAAAAAAATTAATATTCCAGTCAACTAATAGTAAGCGATATAATTATCATCTATTAGGTCAAATACAGTTAATGGGTATAGATTCTCTAACTGTTGTTCTTGCTACGTCTTTTTCTTTGGCCATGATATTTACATTTCAAGTTGCTAAAGAGTTAAAGTATTTAGGTGTACCACAATTAGTCGGATCAGTTTTAATTGTTACTTTTATTAGAGAGTTGTCTCCTGTATTAACGGCAGTAATTATAGCAGGAAGAGTTGGCTCAGCTTTTACAGCAGAAATAGCAACTATGCAAGTAACACAACAAATAGATGTTTTATATACATTAAATATTGATCCTTGTGATTATCTTGTAAAACCACGAGTTTTTGCATGTATGTTAATGTTACCTATTTTAAATTTTATATCTCTTGCCACATCAATAACTACTAGTATAATGATAGCATCTGTATTGTACGAAATAGCTCCATCCGTATTTTTGATATCGTCTAATTGCTCATACATCGATTTTATTTATTCATCAATTAAATCAATAGTATTTGGTTTAGTTATCAGTATTATAAGTTGCGTTTGGGGACTTACGGTTGATGGTGGCTCTAAAAATGTTGGGAAGTCAACAACATCTTCAGTAGTTACAATATTATTAGTGATTTTTATTCTAGATTTTTGTTTATCTTTTATTATGTTTCGTTCATCTAATAGTTTACTAAGTATTTAACCAATAAATCTTGTAATGATTTTTATTAGATATTTTCATGTTAAATATTGTGCAGTTGAAATCATCACGGATATTTATCTTTATAAAAGTTTTTGTATCATATTTATATACTAATTGTTCAGAATTTAATTCTTTTCTACTAGTTTTTATTAAGTGTTTTTTTATTATCCCCTTGTATTACAAGTTTTTTTGTTATCTTTTCTTGTACTTTTATTTTATATAAGTTTGTCTTTTTATAATTTTGGAGATAAAATTATCTTTGAGATGATAGCTATATATACTTATTCTAATCTTGGTATTTCACATATTTTGTTTAATGATTACAAATCAAGAAATTTTGAAACTTTTTTCAATTAGGAAGATTAATTATTGATTTGCTTCTGTTTACAAAGGGAAAAACTTAATTTTGAGCATTTTGTCTACTGATTATCAGATTAATTTAATATTATTTTTAAGCTGATTTTAATTAAAAAAACAAGCTAAATTAATTGAAATACTACGTCTTAATTTATTAGGTATTACAATAATTTGTAGGAAAAAGTTTTCTTTTTTTGTCTTTAAAACTAAAATTAAGTTAAATTACTAGATGTTATGAAATATCTAATATAGCAATAATGGTTGTATGAAAGGCTGAAAGGCTATTTGATATTATCTCTTAAGCTTCAGTTAATTGTGATTTTACATGCTTTTAAAGAATTAATTATGCAAATTAGCAAAAGTATATCTAATTTTTTGGGATTTACAATTAATATTATAAAAAAAACTAATCAAAATTTAGATTGTATTTTTATCTATATAAGAACACTATTTAAGAAAATCAATTCAAGAGAGCGTTATTATGATCATTTATTTATCGAAAAATTAAGATTAGAGACTTTAATATCTATGATGGCTGATGGAGCAATTTTATTAGATAAGGATCTTAATATTCTTTTTATTAATCAATCAGCAATTAAAGCTTTTGAATTTTTTGAGGCTAGTATGGTTGGTAAATCTTTATCAAATTATTTACCAGAAAATATAAGTAATCAGTTAATACCTATTTTAAATCAAATGATTCAATCTTCTTGCTGTGATAAAGTTAATTCAAATACACGGTCTTTAAGGTTAAAATTATCTTCAAGAAGTATCAAAACATTTCAGTTGGTTATGACTGCTGTTTTTGATCCTAATGATTATAGATTAACAGAAATTGGTATTATTATTCAGGATATCACTAGACAAATTAGTCTTGATGAAGCAAAGGCGCAATTTATTAGTAATGTATCTCATGAATTAAGAACGCCTCTTTTTAATATTCGTTCTTTTTTAGAAACCTTATCTGAATATAGAAATTCATTAACAGAAAAACAGCAAATTGAGTTTTTAGAAATTGCTAATCAAGAAACGTATCGTTTGACATGTTTAGTAAATGACGTGTTGGATTTATCGAGATTGGAATCAGATTTTTTAGATACATATGAATTAGTGGAGTTTCAGGAAATTATACCACCTGTAATACAAACTTATCAATTAAGAGCAAATAAGAAATCTGTAGAACTTTTTGTACAAATTTCTTCTAAAGTAGGTATTATTAGTGGGTATACAAATCTTTTAGTTCAAGTTTTATCGAATTTAATTGGTAATTCATTAAAGTTTACAAGTATAGATGGTAGAATTGTGTTAAAGGTATATTCTATCCATTCTTATGATGATCGACAAAATAATAAATCGAGTAAAATCCGGGTTGAGATTATTGATGAAGGAACAGGTATTAATTTATACGATCAAAAACGTATTTTTGATCGTTTCGTTCGTCTTGAGAATAATGTGCACACTTTAGAAGGAACAGGTTTAGGTTTATCAATTGTTAAAAATATTGTTCATAAGCATAAAAGTAATATTTATTTATATAGCGAATTAGGTATAGGAAGTAGTTTTTGGTTTGATTTGTCCTTACTTGAAAAGAAGAATTAAATAATCAATTATCTTTTATCTTGAACACAGTATAATATGAATATATATATAAGTGCGTATAACTTATAAATTATTATTTTTACTTATTCCTGTTTCTACTGAAAAATCAACAATTGTCAAGTTGATTAATATTAAGTGTGTAACTTTATAAGTTATGAATATTAACTATAAAATATACTCATTGTTATATAATGTTAAATTTAATAGTATATTATTTTTTATGTTCTTATAAGAGGAGGTTATTAGTATGTCAGGAGGATCTACAGGAGAGCGTCCTTTTTCTGATATCATTACTAGTATACGTTATTGGGTAATTCATAGCATAACTATACCATCATTGTTTGTAGCTGGTTGGTTATTTATAAGTACTGGTTTAGCTTATGATGTTTTTGGTACGCCAAGACCAAATGAATATTTTACACAAGATCGTCAGCAAGTACCTTTAGTAAATGATCGTTTTAGTGCAAAACAAGAGCTTGAAGATTTAACTAAAGGAATTTAACAGGAGATAATTATTATGAGTAGAGGAAATACTAATCAACCAATTTCCTATCCTATTTTTACTTTTCGATGGCTAGCTATACATGGTTTAGCAATCCCAACTATCTTTTTTCTTGGGGCTATTACATCAATGCAATTTATACAACGATAGTAGGAGGTAAGTATGAGTGGTCCTAATCCAAATAAAGAGCCGGTAGAGCTGAATCGTACGTCTTTATTTTGGGGTTTATTATTAATTTTTGTGCTAGCTGTTTTATTTTCAAGTTACTTTTTTAATTAAATAATGGTCTATTAAATTTTTATAGTTTTTAATAGTCTTTTATTTATATATATAATTTTATTAATAGATTATTTATTGGAGGAAGTATGGCAGGTACAGGAAGGGTTCCTTTGTGGTTAGTTGCAACAGTAGGCGGTATAGCAGCAATTACAGTTTTAGGTATTTTTATTTATGGATCTTATTCAGGCATAGGTTCTTCTTTGTAAATGTTTGATTTGAATAGATCTTTATAGATAATTAAAAAGAAGCTTCTTTTAATTAAAATTTAAAAGAGGCTTCTTTGTATACTTGTTTAAGTAATACTATTAAATTATGAAATACTTTCTTGTTCTATGTAAATAAATAGAAGTGCCATACCCAATCCAGGAAATATAATTCCAACTAATGGCACTAAAATTGATGGTAAGTAAGCTGCTGTCATAAGTATGATACTTTAATGTATAAGATAGAATAATATAGTCATATAATAATAACTTGGTTGTGATATTATTTATATTATTATTTTACAATAAATTTGTCTTGGTATTTTAGATATAGTGTAAATATTGTAAAAATTAATACTTTTAAATATTTATTTAAAAATACTATTAATATAAGTTTATTGTAATACATTATAAAATACTATGATGAATAATTTAGAAAATAAACCAAGTAAGAATAGTTTAGAAGCAATGCGTAAGTTTTCTGAAGCATATGCACAGAGAACAGGGACTTTTTTTTGTATTGATAGTAGTGTAACAGCAGTTGTTGTTGAAGGTTTAGCTAAGCATAAAGATAAATATGGTGCTCCTTTATGTCCATGTCGTCATTATAACAATAAAGAAGCTGAAGTACAAGCAACTTACTGGAACTGTCCATGTGTTCCAATGAGAGAAAGAAAAGAATGTCATTGTATGTTATTCTTGTTACCGAATAATGAATTTGCAGGAGATAATCAGTTTATATCTTCTGAAACACTATTGTCTGCAATTGAAGGATCAGTTGCTTGATTATCTATTATGAAATTTTTTGATTGATACCGTATAAAATATAAGCAAGATAAAAAATTTGTGCTTGATATTTTATACTGTTACCATTTATAATTTTTCGGTAAATATATGAAATTTATACAAGAATATGATTTATCTTAATTTTATAAATTACCTTTTTTGAAAGATAATAAAATAATAACTGCTGGACCAACTAATACAATTATAGCTAATGAAGTTAATTGTCCAATTACTTGCCAATTGATCATAAGTCTATATACTCCTTAATAATATCATTATATTAAATATTATACTATTTTATTTTTTCTATACACATTATCTTATAATTTAATTAGTTTAAGATATATTTTTTTATTCATTCATAATGTTTTTTAAAAGGGCATGCAATTGTTTAGTTTTGTAGAGCTCTACAATTACGTCACATTCTCCTATAAATTTATTTTTGATGTATATTTTTGGAATTGTAGGCTATTTAGAATATATTTTGATCGTTTCTCTTAACAATTGATCTTCTAGAACATTATATGTATGGTATTTTATATTAAAATGGTTGAATATTTGGATTACAGTACTTGAAAAATTACATTTTGGATTGTTTTTGTATCCTTTTATGAAAATTAAAATTTCATGATGATTGATTAAAGATTCTATTTTATATCTTGTTCCATTATATAGTTGTTGTGTTTTAGATTAACTTATAGTTTTTAGTCATATATTTAGCTAATTTAGGTTATATATATCCAAGGGGTCTGATATATTATTATAATATTTTGATACGGTATAGCTTTTTCTGTATTATTATTTATAATAAAGATGATATTTTTAATTAATGAGTACGGAATATTCAGTTTTAGATTGTGATAGAAAAATAGTCTTAAAATTCTAAATTGTAATGTAAGGTGCTGTTTTAATAAAATAGTAGTATTAATGGCCATTAATTTAGGGTGTTTAATAAGTAGGTAGATTTTTATAGTATTTTGTCGTAGATATTCAGTATCTAAGTAAGCTAAATCTAAAAAATTGCTAATATGTTTTTGAAAATTATGATTGAAATATGATTGTAAGTAAGGGATAAGTTCTTGACGTATTCTGTTTCTTGTATATATATATGAACTATTTGTATAATCAGACCAAATGGGTAAATTATAGTATCTGCAAAACCACATTATCTCTGATTTTTTGAAGTTTAGTATAGGCCGAATTATTTTTATATTTTCATTAATATATCGATACCAATTTAAACTATTTAAACCATCAATACTACTTCCTCTAATTAAATGATATAAGCAAGTTTCAATTTGATCATCAATATGATGAGCAGTAGCAATTAGTTGATAATTATTTAAGTAGGCTGTTTTTATGAAAACTTGATAACGTAGATTACGCAAGTGATTTTCAGTATAATCAGATCTCTCTAATTGGTATATATAAGATGGTATATTATATTGCTTAGCAATATTAATAATATGTTTATTATTAATCTCTGTGTCATAACGTAGTTGATGATCGATGTAAATAATTCCTAGTCTTAATTTATATTGTTGTTTTAAATCTGTAAGAAGTTGAAGTAGGCATAATGAATCTTGACCTCCAGATATTCCAACTAAGATCTTTTGATTATATATCTGTAGTTTTTGCTTTAGATTAAGTTTTAATTTGTAGTGTAGGAATGTATTCATATTTTTTATCATTAGTATATGTATATAATTTTTATTATTCCAACACAGTCTTGATATATCTATATACTTATGATAATCTATAAAGAATTATATCTTTTCATTTGTTGGGTTGCTAACTCAATGGTAGAGTACTCGGCTTTTAACCGATTAGTTCCGGGTTCGAGTCCCGGGCAGCCCATTGATAATTAGTAACATGAAGTTTCTTGAGTATATCCTATATTATTAGTATTTATTTTTATTATTTAACATGACAATTATTTCTAATCTGTTAAAGTCATCACATAAGAAAAGTTCTCTGATACCTTTTATTACAGCTGGATATCCTGATCTTTTAAGTACTCAACATGCATTACAGATTTTAGATAAATCTGGTGCAGATGTTATAGAGATAGGTTTACCTTATTCTGATCCTTTAGCAGATGGTCCTATTATCCAAGAAGCATCAAGTAAAGCATTAGAAAAAGGAGTAACTTTGGATAATATTTTGGAATTATTAGAAGAAATTAATGGTCTAATAAATACTCCTCTGATTTTATTTACATATTATAATCCAATTCTTGCACGTGGTACTCAATCTTTTATATCAGATATAGCATCTGCTGGTATTAAAGGTTTAATTATTCCAGATTTACCTTTAGAAGAGTCAGATTATTTAATTTCTTTATGTAAAAAAGTTTCTATAGAGTTAATTTTATTAATTACACCAACTAGTTCTGATGAAAGGATACAGAAAATTCTTAATAAATCTCAAGGCATAATTTATATAGTAAGTTCAACTGGTTTGACAGGTATTCGAAATAATATTAGATCTGATATGAAAAACTTTGTAAGTAATGTTAGAAAAAAAACTGATAAGGCTTTAATCTTAGGTTTTGGTATATCTCAGATAAGGCATGTAGAGCAAATTGTTAATTGGGATATTGATGGAATTGTAATTGGTTCAGCTTTTGTTAGATATTTGTCAGAAGATGATTTAGATAATGGACTGAAAAAAATTGAGAAATTTTGCAGTTCTGTTTCTGATGTTATCAATCTTAGATAAAGTGTTAATATTATGTATCATTTTTAATTTATATTACCCCCAGGGGAATTCGAATCCCCGTTACCTCCGTGAAAGGGAGATGTCCTAGGCCTCTAGACGATGGGGGCTTTTAATATCTTGTAAGTTAATTTAAAGTCAAGCATAACCAATTTTTTGATACCTGTCAACTACTTTATTGGTTTTTTTATAATTTTTTATGAAAAAATAGTTAAACTTTCATACTTTCAGGATCCATGACTAAGCGAGATCTCATAATTAAATAACTTACAGTTTCTCGAATATATGTAATCATATTGATAAATAAAGCAAAGGCTTCGTTTTTATATTCTGTTAATGGATCTTGTTGTCCATAGCTTCTCCATCCAATAGATTCTCTAAGATATGCCATTTTTTCTAAATGTTCTTGCCAAGCTTTATCTATTTGCTGTAATAGGTAATATTTTTCAAGTTGTCGTACTAGACCAGGTCTTAATTGGTCTAGGTAAGCTTCTCGCATATCATATGTAATTCGAAATTGTTCATATAAGAAAAAACGTAATTCCTCTATTGGTATTTTACTTATATATTGATTATCTATGTCAACAGGTAAATTAAGTATAGAATGTATTTTGTCTTTAATATTTTTGATAAATAAATCGTGACTTAGTTCTTCCTTAAGATTATTAAAGTAAAAAGATAAGATCTCATCGATAGTACTTTCTCCATATTCAATAATGCAGTCTCTAATATATTGTGATGTTAGTATTCTTTTTCTTTCTGCATAAATTGCTTGTCTTTGACTGTTGAGAACATCATCATAATCAAAAAGCTGTTTTCTGATATCGTAGTAATGTAGTTCCACTTTTTTTTGGGCGTTATTTAAGCTATTACTTAATATTTTAGATTCAATAGGAGTTTGATCATCAATATTCAGTGTTTCCATAATATTAATAATTTTATCTCCGCCAAAAATTCTTAATAAATTATCTTCAAGACTTAGAAAGAAGCGTGAAGATCCTGGATCACCTTGACGTCCAGCTCTTCCTCTTAGCTGATTGTCTATTCTTCGTGATTCATGTCTTTCAGTACCAATCACGTGTAAGCCACCTAATTGGACAACTTGATTCTTATCTTGTTTGAATTTTTTAGTATAAATTGCCACAATTTCATCATATGCATTTTTAAGTATAATTTGAGTTCTATCAGAACACTCGTGTAGATTGAGAGAATGTTCCAAGTATGAATTTATTTCAATTGTTGTATGTTTTTTGAAAAAGTGATTTTCATCGAGTTTCTGTATCATATTATTGATACAATCTTTTACTGCTTGATCTACATTGTTGTACGTTTCAATGTATTCGATTGTATTTGTATTGTATAGTTTTATTGTTTTAGCTATAATTAATTTTGATATTTGTTTTGGATTACCACCAAGTATTATGTCAGTCCCTCTGCCTGCCATATTGGTCGCAATTGTAATATTATGTGATTGACCGGCTTGAGCGATAATTTCAGCTTCTTTTTTTACATTTTCTGGTTTTGCATTTAGTAAATTATACGGAATTTTATATTCATCTAAAAGTTTTGCAAGTAATTCGGATTTTTCTACATTAGTTGTTCCAACTAATACGGGTCTTCCTACTTTATACATATCGTAGCATTCGTTAGCTATTGCAGCCCATTTATTGTATTCTCTTTTATATACTAGATCTGGTAAATCTTTTCTAATGCATGGTTTGTTCGTTGGAATTTCTTTAACATTAATTTTATAAATTTTCTCAAATTCTTGTGCTTCTGTTGATGCAGTTCCAGTCATACCTGATAGTTTTGGATACAAGAGAAAGAAATGTTGATATGTTATTGAAGCTAGTGTATTATTTTCATTTTGTATGGTTACATTTTCTTTGGCTTCTATTGCTTGGTGCAATCCATCACTCCATCTACGCCCAGGCATAATACGTCCTGTAAATTCATCGACAATAATAACTTCATTATCTTTGACAATATAATGTCTATCTCGAATAAATAAATTATGAGCTTTTAATGCATTTAAAATATATTGTGCCCATGGATTATTGATTTGATAAATATTATCAATACCTAGATGATTTTCACAAAAAATAATACCTTCATCAGTAAGGGCGATATTTTTCGCTTTTTCGTCTATTGTATAATGTTTTAAATTAATAAGCTGTTTACTTAACACATTACTTTTGGTGTATTTATCAGTTGTTATATATGATGGCCCTGAGATAATCAGAGGTGTTCTGGCTTCATCAATTAGAATAGAATCCACTTCATCTATGATGCAGAAATGAAAATCTTTTTGCACTATTTGCTCTTGATTAATAGCCATATTGTCTCTTAAATAATCAAAACCAACTTCACTATTTGTAATATATGTAATGTCTTGTTTGTAGTTTAATTTTTTCATTTCTGTAGACATGTTTTGTTCAACTAATCCAACATTAATGCTGAGAAAATTGTATATTGGATATACCCATTCTGAATCTCTCTTAGCTAAATAATCATTTACCGTAATAATATGTACACCTTTACCTTCGAGCGCATTTAAATAAGCTGGTAGTGTTGCTACTAATGTTTTACCTTCTCCGGTTTTCATCTCAGTAATATTGCCTTCATGTAAAATAATACCACCTAAAATTTGCATTTCAAACATTGTTATTCCTTTAACTCTTCTACATACTTCTTTCATGGTTGCAAAAGCTTCAGGCATTAATTGATTTATTGTTGCTCCATTTTCTAACATTTTTTTGAATTTTTTTGTTTGTTTTTTTAAATCAATATCATCCCATAATTTCATTTGATTTGATAATTTATTAATGTATGTTAGTTTTTCATTGTACTGGCGAATAATACTAGGTTGTCTATTAGATAAAAAATTAAACATATATAGATTACGTTATTAATATTTTAGGTAGTTTAGAGGAAAAAATTTCATGAATAATAAGAAGAGTATCTGTCTCAACATGAATATTGTATGACCTGCCCCATAATGGACCAATACATTCAAAAGAACTTTCTAGTTCTTGACAGTAGCCTAAGTAAACATTTTCTAAATCCCGATGGATATTAGTTTCACTGGCAATAAGTGAAGAACCTACAGGTTGATTATTATGAAATAGATAGCTCATTTTATACCTATTAGACAAGTATTGAAAATAAGCAAATCCAATTTTTTCTTTTTCTTGAGTTAACCATACATATCTTTCAGTTATTCTATTGACTGTTTGATATTTATGATAGGAAATAAAATTTTTTATTTTTTTACGAGAAGTATAAATACTATTTTGTTTACATAATTGGATGGTTGTAATTGAATTATTTATAATACTTGCATTACGTGTAAAAGATCCATCATTTGTAAGAAGTATTTGCCATTCTATAGGTATAAAGGAAGGTAAGTAATTAAAATTTTTCAAATCTTTCTTGAGATTGTATTCCCAATTTTTAATAAATTGTATTTTTTTTCTAGTCATATTGTAATTTACGTCATTTTCACTTTATTACGTATTTCATAGCGTGATTTTTCAATAAGTGTTATACCAGTCATTTCTTTAGGTTGCTCAAGTTGTAAAATATCTAAGATAGTTGGTGCAATATCAGCTAGTGAACCGTTTTGTCTTAAACTTACATTTGCACCATGACCCGTAATTTTGTTAAGTTCATTTTCAACTAATATGAACGGTACTAAGTTACTTGTATGTGATTTAATTGGATTACCATGATTATCGATCATTTCTTCTGCATTACCATGGTCGGCTGTTATAATTAAGGTTGCATTACACTTACTTATTGTTTCAATTAGTTCTCCAATATATTGATCAACTATCTCAATCGCTTCGATTGTACTTGATAAATTACCTGTATGTCCTACCATATCAGGATTTGCATAGTTAATTACAATTAGTTGATATATTTCTTGTTCTAAAGCTACTTTAGCCTTTTGAGTTATTTGCTGAGCTGACATAGCAGGTGACTCATCATATGTTTTAACTGATGGACTAGAAATTAATTCTCTGTCTTCTCCTGGAAAAGGTTCTTCAATCCCGCCATTAAAAAAATATGTAACATGTGCATATTTTTCAGTTTCAGCAATTCGTAATTGTTTTAAATTGTTTTTTGCAATGATTTCTCCTAGAAAATCAGTTTTATTTAAAGGTTTAAAAGCGATATAAGTTTTTAAAGTAGAGTCATACTGTGTAAAAGAACAGATTTCAAGATTGTGTAAAATTTTTCTTTGGAATCCTTTAAAATTTTCCTTTGAAAATGCTTGTAGAATTTGTCTCATCCGATCAGGGCGGAAATTAAATAATATAATCGCATCTTTATCTTTTATCATACCCTTATTAACTCTTGTTGGTATAATAAATTCATCAGATATATCACGTTGATAAAAGTCTTGTATAATATTCTCAATATCACGATTATCAATTTCTTTCTCTTTAATTAATATTTCATAGAAAGTTTCAGTTCTAGACCATCTGCAATCTCTATCCATTGCATAATATCTCCCACTGATTGTAGATATTGTTCCCAGTTGAATATCTTTAATATGATTTTTTATTTGATCAATGAATTGACAAGCACATGTAGGTTTTGTATCTCTGCCATCTGTTATGAAATGTATAAATACTTCATTTATATTTTTATATTTTAATAAATTAAGGACAGCAATTAAGTGATTAATATGTGAATGAACACCACCATCTGAACATAATCCAATTAAATGTATTTGTGTATTATTGTTTTTAACATAATGACATATTCTATTTAATTCTGTATTGTCATAGAAGCTTTTATCTTGTATAGCATTACTAATACGTACTAAATCTTGGGGGATAACTCTACCTCCTCCAATTGAAGTATGTCCTACTTCTGAATTTCCAACTTGATTTTCTGGTAATCCCACACTCGGTCCAGAAGCATTAAGAAAAGAAATAGGGTATGCATACATTAAACTATCGATTGTTGGAGTTTTAGCTAAGTTAATTGCATTTCCAGATACCTGGTTGCTATGTCCCCATCCATCAAGTATTGTTAAGACAATAGGATTAATTTTTTGTTTTTTCATTTAGTATAATGATTAGTTAGATAATATAGTTATATTATAATATGATTGTTATCTTGTATCAATCAATATACTTATATTAAATAATGTACTACAGTTTATATATTTTGATTAATTATTGTGAATAACCCGTGTTTCTATACTTTGAACTAAAAAGTATTATACCACGGGTTATTAATCAAATTAATATATTTTCTGCTTTATATATGTATTAACTTAAGGTATTAATAGCATAATCCAGGTAGGTATTAGCTTCATTAGCAACTTGTCCGGATAGACCGTGACTATTTTTAATATATTGTAGAGCTTCAATATACCAACTAGGTGATAGTTCGAAACTGCGATTAATTTCTTCTAAGCCTGCTACTAAGTACTCATCCATTGGTCCTGTTGCGCCAACTACTAAGCAATATGTTGTCATACGCAAATAGTATCCTATATCACGTGCACATTTTGCTTTTCCTATAGCACTTGATGCATATGTTGGACCTGGCATTTGTGTAACAAAAGGAAATTTTGTATATACAGCTTGAGCAGCTCCTGTTATTAATCTTTGTGCACTGTTTGTTAATGATTTAGCAGCTTCTAAACTAGCAGCTGCACGTTCATATCTACCATTAATAGCTTGTAATTCAGCGTTGCTCAAAAATCTTCCTTGACTATCTGCAGATGCTATAGCTTCTGTAATCGGGGTTTTCATATTAATGTTTGGTTTAAATAATTTATTTATAAATCTGGGCAGTAATTCTTAGGATAATAAGTTAAACTACTGCAATAGCAGCACGATCGAAATAGCTACCAAGCTCAGCAGTTAATGCACTGCAATCTCCTAAAGGTACTCCATTTAGATCATTTGCAAGTGCAATAGATGCTTCCTTCATTTTTTGAATAGCAACAGCCACTGAAGTGCCAGGTGTACCTAATGCTTGATATGTTTCTCTTAGACCATTTAAACATCTGTCATCCAGAACACTTGAATCTCCTGCAATCATAGAATAACTCACATATCGTAAAACAATTTCCATGTCTCTCAGGCATGCTGCCATACGTCTACTTGTGTATGCATTACCACCAGGTTGTACTAATTGTGGTTGTTCTGCAAATAAAGCACGTGCTGAATTAGTTACAATTGCAGATGCATTAGAATTAATTTTATTTACTACATCAAGACGTTTTTTACCTTCACTTACCATTGTTGCTAGTGCATCAAGCTGTGTATTACTTAAAAATTCTCCTCTTGCATCAGCTTGGGCTACAACTTTTGCAAATGCATCAAGCATATTAATCTCCTTAATTTTAAGAGTACTTATTTATTATTCTATTTATTTTATAAGAAAAAACTTACTTGCCATAATTAATTATAATTAGGCTGTATAAATTATATACATCTATTAAACATTTAATAAATTTAAGAATTATTACAAGTTATTTATCCTGTTTTTAATCGCTAATAATTTCAGGCTGTGTACTTTCATCTGCCATCTCTAGAATAGCACGAATAATAGGTTTAATTCTAGGATCATCTACAATATCAATATCTTCGTATTTACGTCTTTTAGCGCGATTAGCTACTTGTACTGTTATTTTAAATCTGTTTGGTGAAGCATCTAATAACTCCTCTGTTTTATATATAATTTGATTAGATGATATAAGATTTGAATAAAACATTGATTTTTATAATTAATAATTGAAATACTTACCTATCTGATAACTTAGATTGGATGTTTTTTAATAATATTTTAATTTAAAAATTTACATATATTTTCAAGATATGTGTAATAATTATATTAGTAGTCGTTCAGATATAATTTAACTCAATTTATGTTAGAAAAAACCGGATTTTAATAACTTATTTTAGTCAAATTTTATAAGCAGTAAACATTTATTCTTAGTTTTTGTTCTATTTCAATCAATTAATACGATAAAAAGTTCTAAAATCAATTGTAATGTTTACTATATTAATATTCTTATATTGTTCAATATCGTATGCAAGCATCAAAATATTTTACTCATCAACTCGCAAATTATTTAGGCCTTCCTTATATCTTAAAAGAAAGAAGTGCATGTGGAGTAGGTTTCTTATCTCAAGTAAATCAACCACCAAGTCATTATTTAATAGTTCAAGCATTGCAATGTTTAACATGTATGGAACATCGTGGTGCCTGTAGCTCTGATCAGGATACTGGTGATGGAGCTGGTATTACCACTCAAATACCTTGGGATTTATTTGCAAATGAACTTTCTTATGAGTTTGCAAATCAAAAAAGTATAGGAGTTGCAATGGTTTTTTTCCCTTCCAATAATATAGTAGAACTTAAGAAAATTTTTGAGTGGGTTTTAGAACAAGAAGACTTGGATTTATTAGGTTGGCGTGAAGTTCCAATCATAAATGAAGTAATCGGTACTCAATCTAAAATTAATTTACCTATCATTCAACAGTGTTTTGTTCAATCAAATAAGTTTAGAGATGATGTTTTAGAGGCTAATCTTTATGCTGTACGTAAACGTATTGAGAAAAATATAGCCCAAGCATATGAAAAATTAAGTCATAATTTTTATATTTGTTCATTTTCTTCACGTACTATTGTATATAAAGGAATGTTACGTTCGGCTGTGTTAGGTCAGTTTTATCAAGATTTGTATAATCCTTTATACAAGAGTAAATTTGCTGTATACCATAGACGTTTTAGTACAAATACTATGCCAAAATGGCCATTAGCACAACCTATGCGCTTTATAGCGCACAATGGAGAAATCAATACTTTGTTAGGCAATTTAAATTGGATGAAATCACGAGAATCGATTTTAACTCATCAGATATTGAATGAACGTATTGATTATATTAAGCCTATAGTTAATTATGAAAATAGTGACTCAGCAAATTTAGATGCAGCTGTTGAGTTACTTGTATCTTCCGGATTATCTCCTGAAGAATCATTAATGATGCTAATACCAGAAGCATATCAAAATCAACCAGCACTAAATGATTTTCCAGATATTTTAAGTTTTTATAAATATTATAGTCATTTACAAGAACCTTGGGATGGACCAGCTCTAGTTGTTTTTACTGATGGTAAAACTATAGGCGCTACATTAGATCGTAATGGTTTAAGACCAGCAAGGTATTGCATAACCCATGATGGTCTTGTAATAGTATCTTCTGAAAGTGGTGTGATTAATGTTAAAGCTAATAAAATTAAAGAAAAAGGCCGTTTAGGACCTGGACAAATGTTATCGGTGGATTTAATGTCCGGTAATTTTTTGAATAACTGGATTCTAAAGGAAAAAATTGCAAAAAAGTTTCCTTACAATGATTGGTTAATTAAACATAGAGTTGAATTAAAGAAACAAGATTATATTCAATATGAAACGTATAAAGCTATGGATTTAATGTGCTTACATACGGCTTTTGGATATTCTAATGAAGATGTTGAATTAGTAATTGAACATATGGCTAGTTCAGCGAAAGAGCCTACATTTTGTATGGGAGATGATATCCCATTAGCAGTTTTATCGTCAAAACCACATCTTGTCTATGATTATTTTAAACAAAGGTTTGCACAAGTTACTAATCCTGCGATTGATCCTCTTAGAGAAAGTTTAGTTATGTCTTTAGAAATGACACTAGGTGTTAAAGGTGATTTATTATCTCCAACAGCTAATATGGCACGAGCTATTCAATTACACTCACCGGTTATTAATGAACAAGAATTAGAGCATATATATAAATTAGGTTTTAATTGTGAAAAAATTAGTACATTGTTTTCTTTAGATAAAAAGTTAAATAATTTTCGTGAGCAGATTGATTATATTTGCAATCTCTCATCAAATGCTGTTATGCAAGGTAAAGAAATTATCATTTTGACTGATTTTATTAATGACATAACATCAGATCACGTTTTTATTCCACCTTTGTTAATAGTAGGTGCAGTACATCATCACTTGATACAGCAAAACTTAAGGCAGCGTGTATCGATTATCGTAGAAACAGCCCAGTGTTGGAATACTCACCATTTTGCATGTTTAATTGGCTATGGTGCTAGTGCAGTTTGTCCTTATTTAGCATTCAGAACAGCTAGACACTGGTGGCATCATCCAAGAACTCAAAAATTAATGGCCAATGGTAAAATTCCTACGTTAAACGTACAGAAAGCTCAAGATAACTATAGAACGGCAATTGAAGCAGGTCTTTTGAAGATCTTATCAAAAATGGGTATATCATTGTTATCAAGCTACCATGGAGCTCAAATTTTTGAGATTTTAGGTTTGGGCAATGATATAGTTGATTTGGCATTCAAAGGAACTATATCTAGAGTAGGTGGCATGTCTTTAAATGAACTAGAAAATGAAGTAGTGTCTACTTATCAATTAGCATTTTCCAATAATTTACCGAAAAAACTGCCTAATTTAGGGTATGTACAATATAGACCAGGTGCAGAATATCATGTGAATAATCCTGAAATGTCAAAAACTTTACATAAAGCTGTAAGATCTAAAGATTTGGATTTGTATTCTCGATATAAACAATTGCTGTATGAAAAGCCGCCTACAAATTTAAGGGATTTAATAATTATACAATCTGCTCGTCAACCTATTCCAGTTGATAATGTTGAATCATTAGAATCAATCTTAGCTAGATTTTGTACTGGTGGTATGTCATTAGGTGCATTATCGCAAGAAACACACGAAACTTTAGCTATTGCAATGAATCGTATAGGTGGGAAATCAAATTCGGGTGAAGGAGGAGAAGATCCTAAAAGATTTCAAGTTATTAATGATGTTAATGATCAAGGTATTTCAAATAATTTTCCACATCTTAAAGGTCTAAAAACTAATGATTTAGCTAACTCATCAATTAAGCAAATTGCATCAGGACGCTTTGGTGTAACTCCTGAATATTTAATGAATGCAGATCAATTAGAAATTAAGATAGCGCAGGGAGCAAAGCCAGGTGAGGGAGGACAGTTACCCGGGAAAAAAGTTAGTCCATATATTGCTCAATTACGTAATTGTAAGCCAGGTGTTACTTTAATCTCTCCACCTCCACATCATGATATTTATTCTATTGAAGATTTAGCACAATTAATTTTTGACTTACATCAAGTCAATCCAAATGCTAAGATCTCAGTTAAATTAGTTTCACAAGTAGGTATAGGAACCGTAGCTGCAGGTGTTGCTAAAGGGAATGCAGATATTATACAAATTTCTGGTCATGATGGAGGTACAGGTGCATCACCTTTAAGCTCTATTAAGCATGCAGGTGGTCCTTGGGAGTTAGGTTTAACTGAAGTACATCAAATATTAACACAAAATCAACTGCGTAATCGAGTTATTTTAAGGGTTGATGGTGGTTTAAGAACAGGTTTAGATGTAGTCCAAGCGGCTATTATGGGTGCACAAGAATTTGGTTTTGGGACAGTTGCTATGATTGCAACAGGATGTGTTATGGCAAGAATTTGTCATACAAATAATTGTCCTGTAGGTGTTGCAACCCAGAGACAAGATTTACGTAATCGCTATCCAGGTATTCCATCAGATTTAGTTAATTTCTTTATATTTGTCGCTGAAGAGGTCAGGCAAATTTTAGCATCATTAGGTTATAAAAGTCTACAAGAAATTGTTGGTGCTACAGATTTACTGAAAATACGTAAGAATGTTAATTTAACCAAAACAAAGCATATTGCTATTGAAACTTTATTTTCAAATTTGAATCTTATTTTTAAAGAAAAAGACAGAATTTTTGAAACTTTACCACATTCAAATGGCCCGGTTTTAGATGATGAGTTATTAGCTGATCCTAGTATTTTAAATGCTATTGAAAACCAGGTTAAAGTACAAAAACAAGTTAAAATTATTAATACTAATCGTTCTGTTGGTGCAAGGATTGCTGGTAAGATAGCTAAATTATACGGTAATTATGGTTTTCGTGGTAATATTAATTTAACTTTTCAGGGCTCAGCAGGTCAAAGTTACGGTGCTTTTATTTGTAAGGGTATGAAATTTATTTTACTAGGTGAAGCTAATGATTATGTTGGTAAAGGTATGAATGGTGGTGAAATTATTATTATGCCACAATCAGGATTTAATTATGATCCATCTCAGCAGGTAATATTAGGTAATACTTGTTTATATGGTGCTACAGGCGGTTTTTTGTTTGCTTATGGTCAAGCAGGTGAAAGATTTGCAGTAAGGAATTCTGTAGCTCAAGCTGTAGTAGAAGGCGTTGGAGATCATGCTTGTGAATATATGACAGGTGGAACTGTAGTAGTTTTAGGAAAAGCAGGTAGAAATATCGCAGCTGGGATGACAGGTGGAATAGCTTATTTTCTTGATGAAAATCAAAAGTTGTTACCTAAAATCAATCAAGAAATTGTTAAAGTACAAAAAGTTCAAACTCGTGAAGGAGGAATTCATTTACAAAACCTTATAATGATGTACTTTGAGAGAACTAAAAGCAAGAAAGCTGAAAACATATTAAACAGATGGGAAAAAGTCTTACCTTCATTTTGGCAACTGGTGCCTCCTTCTGAAAGTAATAATGCTATAGCTAATAAAGCATTTTCTAAGTATCAATCAGTTACATAAAATTTATGTATTATCTTTTATAAAGTTTTTCATTGAAGGTAATATTGTTCTACTATAATATAACTCAGTTTGATATTTTGTTGTTATTTTATAAGTATACTATTTTAATTTATTATTTTGATTATCTTTAATTATGGCTCATAATGTAAAAGTGTATGATACTTGTATTGGATGTACTCAATGTGTACGTGCTTGTCCTTGTGATGTTTTAGAAATGGTTCCTTGGGATGGTTGTAAAGCAGGGCAAATAGCTTCATCTCCTCGTACAGAGGATTGTATAGGTTGTAAAAGATGTGAGACAGCTTGTCCAACTGATTTTTTAAGTGTAAGAGTTTATTTAGGTGCTGAAACAACACGCAGTATGGGCTTAGCATATTAAATAAAATGTATAAATAGAAATTATTAGTTAAATTATAATTTAATTCGAAATTTTATATGATATCACTAAGCTTATAAGCTTAGTGATACAAGAAATTAATTTAATTTAAGTTTATGACATTAAATCCGACTATATATAATGCTTGCAAAGCTAGACAGGTTTTAAAAGTTATTTTAGGATTAAGTAACTTTAATTTACAAAGCATCGTTCCTATTATAAAAGCAGCAGATGTTGCAGGTGCTACTTATATTGATATTGCTGCTAATGTAAGTTTGTTAAAAGAGATTCGTAATTTATCTAATTTACCAATATGTGTATCATCTATTGATATTGATGAGTTAATATCATGTCATCATTTCGGAGCTGATATATTAGAAATAGGCAATTTTGATATTTTTTATAGTAAGGGATTTAATTTTTCCGCTGAACAAGTATTAAATATGACAGATAAATTACTTATTAAAGTACCAAATGCGTCTGTATCTGTTACTATTCCGCATAAATTATCTATGCAATCTCAGATAGAATTAGCACAAGCGCTAGAGAGGATGGGAATTGATATGATTCAAACTGAAGGTATAAGTAGTCAGCAAGACTATTCAAATAGCTTATTTCATTCTATTGATCATGCTTCTGCTTCTTTATCCAGTACAGCAATATTATCTAAATGTGTTACACTACCAATTATTACTTCTTCAGGTATTAATTCTATAACTGCACCAATTGCTGTATCATATGGTGCTTCTGGTATAGGAGTAGGTTCTTTTTTTAAAAAAACAAGGAATATTAATAATTTGATATGTCATATCGATGCTATCATGTATTCTTTGAGAACTAATTATTTGGCAAAAAAACAACTGGATTATATAGAACTACAGCATGCTTATTACGACTGTATAATAAGTTATTGTTAATTCGGTTAGTTTCATTTTTTTGATTTATAGTTTATTCAATGAAAATTAAATCATATAAAATTACAACAGAACTAATAAGTCTTTTGTTTTTATTATTTGTTGTAACCTTTACGTTGTTTTCATGGTTCATATTAAATAATAGATCTTTGAATCAAGGTTATTCAGTTTTTATTGAATTAGATACTGCGAGTGGAATACAAAAGGGTACTCCATTGCGTTATAGAGGTTTACAGATCGGTTTGGTAAAGGATATTATTAATGATATAAATTCAGTATTAGCTTTAGTAAACATTAATTCTACTAATAATATAATACCTTCAAACTCTTTAATTGAAACTAATCAGACAGGGATTTTAAATGATTCTGTAATAGATATTATACCTTTAGAAATATTGAATGTTGATTCTAGTAATTCTTTTAATCCTTTATCTATAGAATGTTCATCTAGACATATTTTATGTCATCTTTCATATATAGAAGGAGAAAGAGGTTTAAATTATGATGATTTAATTAGAGCAGCTACAAGGATTTCTCAACGATTTGATGATCCTCGTTTTTTCAATCTATTCTATATGTTCTTGCAAAATTCGGTGGATTTTACCGATCATATATCCAATTTTATTGTTGATGCAGTAGATTTTGCGATTTTTTATCTTCATAAAATCAATCAACTAAAATAGAATGTAATGAGTTATTTATGTTACTCTAGACATTGTAATAGCATATATTTATTTTATAGTTTGGAATCTTTATGACAAATTTTGAACGCAAAACAGGAGTATTAGATTTCCTCAAGCCAATTATAGAATTAGAAAATCAGATTTTTCATCTTAATGAAACTATTATACATAATAATTGTAGTGTGACTCAAGATTTATTATATTTTCAAGATGAACTTAGTAACTTAAAGCGAGATATTTTTTCATCGTTAACACCTTTACAGCGTTTGCATCTTGTAAGACAAGCTGAGCGACCTACAACTTTAGATTATATACCTTATTTATTAGATAATTGGATTGAATTACACGGTGATAGAGGTGGTACAGATGATCCTGCAATGGTTGGAGGTATTGGTAAATTACAAGATCAATTAGTAGTTTTTGTAGGCCATCAAAGAGGTAAAGATACAAAAGATAATGTCGCTAGAAATTTTGGTATGCCTTCGCCAGGTGGATATAGAAAAGCATTAAGATTAATGCAATATGCTAATCGTTTTAACTTGCCCATTTTAACATTTATTGATACTCCGGGTGCATGGGCAGGTGTTGAAGCAGAACGTTTAGGACAAGGAGAAGCAATTGCAGTTAATTTAAGGGATATGTTTTCTTTCGATGTACCAATCATCTGTACAGTTATTGGAGAAGGAGGATCAGGAGGTGCTTTAGGAATAGGAGTGGGTGATGTTATGTTAATGTTAGATTATGCAGTATATACTGTTGCAACTCCAGAAGCATGTGCTGCTATTTTATGGAAAGATAGTAGACAATCTACAGAAGCAGCAGAGGCTTTAAAAATTACTTCTTCTGATTTAAAGCTTTTAGGTATTATTGATACGATTGTTCCTGAACCTATCGGTGGTTCACAAGCTAATCCTTTAGAAGCAGCTAATAATTTAAAACAGGTTTTAATTAAAGAAATTAAACGTTTATTATTGTTAAGTAATGATCAACTTAAAGAATTACGTTATAAAAAATTTAGAAAAATGGGTACATTTTATGAATACTAGATTATACTCTTCCGTTTAAAAAGTAGAAAAGTATATCTAATAATCATGAAATATTTAGGTTAACTATAGCATACCTGTGCTACGTAATCCAAGAATAGTCCCTGCTCCTAAAATATGACCTAAACTTGTAGTTGCTAATAATTCGGTAACTCCAAAATCTTCTAATCCTGCTATTGGTATGGAAGAACCTAAATTTCGTACTTGAATAGCATATCGTCCAATAATAATACTTAAAATATTACTAATAATCATAATTATAGCTATTTGTGTTGACCATCCAGTATTTGTGTTAATAAATGTTAACAGTATATTTATATTCATTTTTATTTTTGATGTTTATAATTTTTGTGATATTTGTACTTTATATTTATTACCATTATATTCTATTGTATAAAGTAGCTTCTTTCAAGATATATATTATAAGAGTTAACATTTTATTCATTTACGAAATCCAGCCATAGCTATGTAAACCTTGTCCTAGGAAATTAACGCCTAAATAACAAACCCAGATAATTAAAAAACCAAAAGATGCTAATATTGCAGGTTTAGTACCTTGCCATGCTTTAATTAGGCGTGAATGTAAATATGAAGCAAAAATCAGCCATGTTATTAATGCCCATGTCTCTTTTGGATCCCAACTCCAGTATGAGCCCCAAGCTTCGTTAGCCCATACAGCTCCAGAGATAATACCAATAGTTAATAGTGGGAAACCTAATCCAATTACACGATAGCTTAAATTATCTAAACTTGCTAATAGATTAGTTCTTTTTAATGAATTTATTGCGATGTTATTTTCAGTTAATATATAGCTGTTGTTATTAAATATTTGATTACTAGTTTTATTTTGATTATTATTCAAATTGTTACCCTTTGTAATCACCAAAAATAAAATAGATAGAAGTGAGCCCATTATTAATAATGAATAACTAAGCATCATAATAGTAACGTGCATCATAAGCCAATTAGAATGTAAAGCAGGCACTAAGGGAGAAGCAACTTGCATTTCTTCTGGTAAGGTAAAACTTGCAAATGCAATGATTAGTAATTGAATAGGTACGCTAATTGAACTAATTATTTGGCTTTTAGTTTGTCTTTCTAATACTATCTGAATAAGAGTAATGCACCATGCTAAAAATAATAAGGATTCATATAAATTACTAAGTGGAAAGTATTTTTCTATAATCCATCTTGATCCTAATGAAATTGATAAGGAGCAATTAATAATAATAGTCTGTATATTACTGATATTTTTTATATATTGTATATTTGGAAAAGCTAAACTAATCCAACATGTTATTAAGTTGCTGAGAGATACTCCAAAAGATATATTGACTAAATTATTTTGTAATATAGACCAATTCATTATCAACTCCAAATTTATCTTAGTTTAATCTATAATATAAATAATATTATATCTTAGATGTTCTTATTCTAAAAAAAACAATAAAAAAAATGGCTAAACAATATTAATTTAATAATTGTTTAGCCGTTTTTTTTATTGTTTTTTAAAATTTTTTACTGTTAGCTTAAAGCATTAATAATATAGTCTAGTGCAGCAGCATATTCAACACCAGCTTGAGCAGACATATCACGTGGTACACATAATCTATCACGTGTAAATGTAAATGCAGCAATGTATGCAGCAGCAGGTAGATTTAAAGTTCTATATACTTCGCGACCACCAGCAATAGCCCATTCATCAAGAGGTCCTGTACCACCTACTACTAATGTATAATTAACAATACGCATATAATGATCAATATCTCTATAGCATTTGTTTACTTTTTCTTGACTATCGCCCGCTTCACCAGGGTTTTTTAAGTAAGAATATTTAGCAAAGCAAGCATCACCAGCTTCTTTTACTACAGCTTCATGATTGCCAGCTAGCTTTTCAGCCGCTTCTAATCTTGCTGCTGCACGTTGAATATTTCCTTGAATTGATTCAAGATCTGAAGATGATGGAAAACGACCAGCAGCATCAGCAGCACTGATCGTAGTAGTCATAACTGATTTCATGATTTTCTCCTTAGTATAACTTTTGTAAGTAATAAGTCTTTCAAAGGTTTTTTAAAGCTTCATATTATTAGTAGTTATTTAAAACTATTAATTTAACTAGCCTATAGCTGCAGCTACTCGGTCGCAGTAGCTAGCAATTTCAGATGCAAGTGCTGAGCAATCGCCTGATATACAAGCCATTTTGCGTTGAGAAGCAGTATTAGTAATAAATGCTACAGCAGCAGCTTTCATAATGCTTACAGCTCTTACTGAAGAATTAGTTGGAACACCAAGTGCGATATAAGTCTCTTTTAGACCATTTAAGCAACGATCTTCTAATACTGAAGGATCACCTGCTAAAAGAGCATAAGAAGCATAACGTAAAATGATTTCTCCGTCACGTAAACATGCTGCCATTCTGCGATTTGTATAGCAATTACCACCTGGAGCAATTAGACCTGGATTTTCACAGATCATACCAGATACAGCATCAGAAACGATGCAGCTAGCATTAGATACGATGAAGTTAACAGCATCTAAACGAGTGTTACCATCAGCGATGAATTTTTTAAGAGCTTGTAAATCACTGCCACCAACGTAAGCAGCTTTAGCGTCTGAATTAACTACAACTCTAGAAAATGCGTCAAGCATAGAGCTCTCCCTATTATATCATAATTATGAAGGATTTAGCTGTTTCAGCAGTCATTTAATTGATCTTGCTGATGTATTAGTATCGAAAATACAATATAAAACATATTTGTTTTGTTAAAGAGAACAAAGTAATAAACTGTAACATTCTGTGTGAATATTATAATTGTTTATTTTTTATTAAAAATTTAATAATGTTATCTTTAATGAGCATATATTGAAGATTCAAATATAAATATTGCTTGCTTTTTTCTTTATTTAGGTTTCTAATTTGCTGTTGAACAGCTTGTAAGCGGAACTGTTGCTCTAGACTTAGATTATTATTTTCATTCATGTAATTATCTGTTTATTAAGGTTTTAATGATCAATTATTTATGAAATAGAATTGTTACAGAATGTAAAAGATATACTTATATATTTTTGTATTAATTAAATTAATGGCTATGTTTTAAGATATTAATTATAATTTTATAAACATTATTTTGTAGTATACTTAAACTAGTGTTACATTGAATTTTCTAATGTAGAATATTTTGATTTCATATTTGATTGGATTTAAAAATTCTTATCATTTGATTTAACGGATATAATATAACATTAAATATAGAATTTATTATTTATTATGGTGGAGACTAAGCATGTCTATTCCAATTTTAAAATACTCATTATCAACTCAAAACCAACGTGTTAATGGCTTTGAAACTTACCCTGGTGATGAACAGCCCAAAATTTATACAACAGATGATTTACCTACATCAACAGGTATGGATGAAATTATATGGGCAGCTTATCGTCAAATTTTTAGTGAGCATCAAATATTAAAAAGTAATGGAGAATATTTTTTAGAGTCTCAGTTACGTTTTAATCAAATTAAGGTTAGAGATTTAATTAAAGGATTATTGCTCTCAGATGCTTTTAGAACTCTTAATTATGATTTTAATAATAATTATCGTTTTGTTGAAATGTGTGTTCAGCGAGTATTAGGGCGTGATGTTTATAATGAAAGGGAAAAATATGCTTTTGCTGTAATTATCGGCGCTAAGGGTTTAGAAGTATTCGTAGATATGTTATTAAATAGTGAAGAATATTTGGAAAACTTTGGTGATTCTACTGTACCTTATCAGCGTAGACGAATTATTGCTCAAAGAAGTAAAGGTGAAGTACCTTTTAATTTAAAAACACCTAGAACTTCTCAAGCATTTATTTCTAAAGCTACAATGCCACAATTGAATTGGGCAGGTCCTGTACGTCAGTTTAGACCTCAAGAACAATCTCCTAAGGCTGGTGATCCTGCATTGTTTTTATCTATGGTAAACGAAGTATCATAGTTAATATTTTATATTAAGGGTCAAGGTCAAATAATAAAAATTTTGACCTTAATTATATATTTTATATTTAACTACCTAATTTAAAAGCATCAACAAAGAGTCCATAAATTATACCTACTTTAATCTCATTAATTTGTGAATTTATACGTTGATGAAACTCTGAAGTTAAATAGATTCTCTGACTGATAATTTCATAAAAAGCAACAATTATTGCAGCTCCAATAATTCCCCAGTCACCTGTTTGACCAGGTATTGTAGATAATGCAGTAGAAATGAAAAAACCTAGTAGTAAATTTAGAATGTGGAAACTAAGTTTGTTCAAGTTTCTATTAGATATTTTATAAGTGTATTTATTTATATACTTACCTATTATTTCTAAATTTGTGTAATTCATACAATATTTAATATATTTTTTTTGAAATTTGTGACTTTATTAATAGATTATTTATATTAAATATTTTGCTCTCCTAATTGATTTATTAAGTGTTGAAAAGGTTTAGAGATAATACTTAACGTGGAAATAGAAATATTATTAGTTTTTATTATTTCTTCTATAATATCTTGTAAGATTTGTATACTACGTATAGTTGGTCCAATAGGTACTTCTAGAGAATTATAGGTTTCTTTTAACCCATCTAAGACACGCTCGTTAAGAATTTTAATATCTCCTGCGACTATTGCATAACTACAATATCTTAAATAGTATTCTATATCTCTTAAGCATGCAGCGTATCGTCGAGTTGTATATGAATTTCCTCCTGGTCTTAATAACTCTGGCTGCTCTTCATATAATTGTGTTGAAGCTTCTTTTATTATAATAGAAGCTTGACTATTGATAACTTCTGATATACGTATTCTAGCAAGTCCAGTATTGAAGTAATCAGATAATTCACTGATTGCAATTCCATCAAGATATTTGCCAGCTAGATCATATTTGTTTACAATATTTGAAACAGCATCTTGCATATATAAAATCTCCTAGATATTAATCATTATTGGGAACCTATGATAATATAAACTAATTGTAGCAAGTAAATTTTGTCTATTATTTATCACGTTTTATTTAATATAATGTAATTTTATCTTTATATTTATTAAAAATCGTACCTATTAACAAATAATTATTATATTTAGTAATATTGTACTATTAATTAATATGAACTTAAGTTTGGATAAATTGTATGGATCATGCAATAATTCGCCTAACTCTTTAAATCATTTTAAAGTTTTTATATCGACGAATAATGAAATTATTGATTTAGATATTTATTGTGTCATAAATATAAATAAAGATAAACAGATTTACTGTATTGTATATTATAGATCTGATAAGAAAAATTCATTAGATAAGTCAGTAATCTTTAAATCTAAAAAGGCTAAAAGATTATCTCAATTAATACAACTTCATAATTGCATTTATCAGAATTTATCTGTAAGTCATGCTATTTATATAGGTATGGAACTAATGAAAGCAGAAATATCAGTAATTGTAGAACAGTCATATATACAAGACTAGTTAATAGCTTATTATATCAATTTTTAGTATACATAATGTCAAGGTTTGTTATAAGTAATAACTAATAGGGCATGTAACTCAGTGGATAGAGTGCCAGATTCCGGTTCTGGAAGTCGAGGGTTCAAATCCTTCCTTGCTCGTATTTATACTATCTTGACTTAATTGTACCAATAAGTTATATTAACATGGCTAATATGGGACTGTAAGGTTTCTACATGTTAATATATTCTTTAGAAGTTGTAGAATTTTGCTATATTGCTTAATAAAACGAATAAATCCAAAAAATCAAATTGTTCCCTTATCTCAAACTTTAATACTTGCATAAGTCCTATTGTTATATCAATAAGATTTTGTATTTGAGAATCAGGTATATAAATATAGGTATACTTGATAATATATTTATAATATTGCTCTTAAAATTCATCAGTTGTAAAGATTGATTGTATTAAGCTAAGTTTTAAATTACATTAAATTATTTTTTTGACTTATATATTTATATTAATTATAAATAGATTACTTCTAAGATAACTGTATTGACATGGACGTGGGTTCGAATCCCACCAGTTCCATTAAATTCAGATTAGGATATAGCAGATTAACGAGAAGAGATAGTTTAATATAAATTATTCATACTATTGCTATATTGTAAAGATTTAGAATAATATAAATAGATGCTATATTATATTTAGGTACAATTCTAAAAACTAATTATTTTGTTATATTTTTATGCCTTTCTCTATATATATACAACCGCTAATTAATAATTTTACTAATCAATTGATAAGCACGAACAACGAAATAAATGCTGATAGTAGTGTTATTAGAATAAAAAATAATTCTAATTGTTTATATAATAATAAAGATATTACTTTTTATAAACGTTCATTAATAGCTTCAGATGCCGTATATCGTTTTTCTACTTTAAAATCAAGTAATCCTAATCTATTTAAAGAGCTTATTAGTAAATACTGGCAGCAAAAAATCTTTCTTTCAAACTCTACAAACATATCTCAGAAATATATTACATTGTTGGCAAAACAAGAAGAAATTACTGAAAAAAATGCTAAAAAGCAATTGGTTATATCTTTTAGTAAAGCTTTACAAGATGGGTATATACAAGCTAACACAAATCATTTAAGCTGCTCTGTCAATACTAAATCTATTCAGTATATTTGGAGAAAAAGTGTTAATTTCCAATTGAATCGTATGTGGAATAATATATTGCTTAACAAAAGGAAATCTAAGTTTCTAGTTACACAACAAAGAAATATACTTTATAAGCTTCAATATAATAATTTCCCAATGTTTTTTGTAGCTAATGGTTTTAAGCAAATGGTATTAGCAGAGCCACCAAATCAAATAAATAGTTGTCAGAATTATTTTAATCAGTTATTCCATTTATATCATGATTTTTTTTTAGGACAGAAAAACTATGATGGTGTTTACGAGGGATGGTTTTTTATTAATCCTAAAGATGCTGAAGAATATAAAAATTTTATAGCAACAAAATATAAACGTTCTTACAATCAAAATACTTTACAAATTGTTGCTATCCGTCCTCATTTTTATTATCAATTAAATAGATTAGCTCCATCAAGAACAGAATTTCGTATAGTACCAGATTTGGGAGAGATAGGTAAGCTTGTGAAAAGTAAATCATATAGAAAAGGCCTACTTTTTGATAAAAAACAAAAATATGGTGAATCATATTTTCAAGGACAGCCAATCTATTTTATTGAGCCTTTAAAATGTCCAAATCTTAAGACAAAAGGTACAACAATGTTCAGGTATTATTTTCAAAGTAAAGAACATGATAAGAATTATACGCCAATATTTTTTAATAAGCAGGTTGCATTACAAGCATGGGAAAACCTACGTCAACATGAGAAGAATCACAAATTACCTAAATATCCCATATTAAGGGTCTACAATTTAGAAAGTTTTTTAAAAGATTATGAGACATCTGCTGAAGAAGTACAAGATTTTATCTTGATTCCAAGTCAAGATGCTTATGAAGCTATTTATAAAGAGTATTCATATAAAAAAGATTCAAAAGCTAACTTAAATCATAATTCATTGAGCTCAATGCAAATTACTAAATTATGGTTAAATAGATTGGTATCATCATTGACCAGCAGACAACCGCCCGACTGGTAACTAGGAGATTTTATGAAACAAAGATGTAAAAAAATTATTTACGAGAGTAGTACTCTACAATTAGTAGTTCATTTAATTGAACAGCAACCCATTCTCTTTCAATAATTCCATTAACCTTGCCAATTAGATTAGATGTATCTAATTCTAAGTGGCTTGGAATATTAGCTAAACCAGGAAACATTAAATAATTTTCGATCAATTTACGTGAATTTAGCTGTTCTTTTACTGTTATTGAATCACCTGGTTTACATTGATAGCTACTTATGGAAACAATTTTATTGTTTACATAAATATGTCCATGGTTAACTAATTGTCTAGATGCAGGTATAGTTGGCGCCATTCCTAAACGAAATATTGTATTATCTAATCGCATTTCCAGCAATTGTAATAGGACTAATCCTGTTGATCCTTGTACTTTTTTGGCTATTTTTACATAGTTCAGTAATTGTTTTTCGTTAATACCATAGTTAAAACGTAATTTTTGTTTTTCCTCTAGTCTAACTGCATATTCAGATGCTTTACGATTTTTTCCTCCATGTTCTCCTGGAGGATTTTGTTTTTTTGCAATTTTTCTACTTAAACCAGGTAAATCACCTAATCTTCTGCAAATACGTAATCTTGGGCCTCTATATTTTGACATATTAATTATTTCCTTTTTAAATTACTAGTATTTGAATTTATAATATCGATATTATGTTCAGCTATGCAACTCTTACAAATTTTTTTTAGGTTTTAATATCATAATAATGTTTTTTCCATCTCTAGATGGTGCTTGTTGTATATCAGCGATATTTCCTAAATCTTTAGCCATTCGTTCTAATAGTTCTATTGCTAAGTTAGTATGTTGTATTTCTCGGCCTCTAAAGGTTATAGTAGCTTTTACTTTATCAAAGCCCTGTAAAAAACGTGATGCTTGATTAATTCTTACTTTATAATCATGCTCCTCAATTTTATAGCTCATTTTTACTTCTTTAAGATTTGCATTATGTTGCTTTTTTTTAGCTTCTTTAGCTTTTTTTTCTTGGTTGAATCTATATTTGCCATAATCAATGATACGACATACAGGTGGATTAGATTTTTCACTTATTAAAACTAGGTCTAGCCCAATATTTTTAGCAGATTTTAAAGCTTCTTCAGGTGAGATAATTCCTACTTGTATACCTTCAACATTGATTAAGCGTATCTTTGGATATTGGATACGCTCATTAATAATTGGTAATTCACTATTTTTTTTCTTAAATTTTTGTTGTTTATCTAGCACTATTAATCAAATGTTATAATTTTTGTAATTCTAAAAAATATTTTGAAATATCTGAAATGTATTATAACATAATCCAGAATAAGTATGTTCTGGTTATATATTTTATTTATAATCTTATATTTGCTAAGTTAATATATAATTTATTTTTTCTTTTACAATGATTTATGAAACATACATTGTCAGTTCTTGTTGAAGATGAATCAGGTGTTTTATCTAGAATAGCAGGTTTATTTGCCCGTAGAGGTTTTAATATTGAAAGTTTGGCAGTAGGACCAGCCGAACAGCCAGGAATTTCGCGTATTACAATGGTTGTGCCAGGTGATCATAGAACTATAGAGCAACTAACAAAACAGTTGTATAAATTAGTAAATATTTTAAAAGTCTATGATGTAACAAATATTCCGTCAGTTGAACGTGAATTAATGTTGTTAAAAATTCATGCTTCTAAAGAATACAGGTCTGATATCTTAGATATTGTTCATATATTTCGGGCTCGTATTGTCGATATTTCTAAAACTTTTTTAATTTTAGAAGTTACTGGTGATCCAGGTAAGATAGTTGCTATAGAGCAATTATTATCTCAGTATGGTATTGTTGAAATAGCTAGGACAGGTAAAATTTCATTAACCAGATCTTCAAATGTTAATACGGAATTACTTCGTAAAACTTTAGAAGTTAAACAATATAATTCATAAATCCGCTAATTTTTCCAGTATCCTGGTTTATCGATAAATGACATACATTCAATAATATCCCAATCCAATTGCAAGGGTATATTATTATTGTATAGATTTACATTAATTATAGTATTTATCGGATAAAACTCAGGAGGTACTATATTAGTATTTCCTTGATGTTGTTGCTGTATATACTTGTAGGTTGAGCATTTATGTACGTAAAGACAATTAATACAAATACACATATGTAATTTTTTATTAATAAATTTTTGATGGGGGTGGAGGGACTTGAACCCTCACGATCATAAGAGATCAACAGATTTTAAGTCTGTTGTGTCTACCATTCCACCACACCCCCTAGACTTTTAGGCGGCACCCAGATTCGAACTGGGGATAAAGAATTTGCAATCCTCTGCCTTACCACTTGGCCATACCGCCTTTAGATTTATATATATACTATCATAATATTAGCAATAGATTTTATTATTTAATCGTTTATCTCATTAGCGAATAATCTGCTTTTCATAATATCTTCTGATTGTATAGTAACAAGATCAGCTTTTGTCAATATTTTATCACCACTTGCAAAAATACGATTTGCTTGTCTCATACGTGCTCTATCTATTGCATTTCTAATACTTCTTGCATTTGCAAAGTGAGGTTGTTGCATACGCCGATTAGTATATTCAAGTAAAACTTTATCCGCATCTGGAGCAAAACAATATTGCTGTTCCTGTAACATTAATTTTGCTATTTCTAATAATTCTTCTGCAGTATAGTCAGGAAAATCAACATGATTGGTTACTCGGGATGATAAACCAGGATTAGATTCATAAAATTTATCCATCCTATCTTTATAACCAGCAAACACAACTACAAGATCATCACGTTGATTTTCCATAACCTGTAATAAAATTTCAATAGCTTCTGCTCCATAATCTCTTTCATTATCAGCTTTATATAGATAATAAGCTTCATCAATAAATAATACTCCGCCCATTGCTTGCTTTAAGACTTCTTTAGTTTTTGGCGCTGTATGTCCAATGTACTGTCCAACTAAATCATCACGAGTTACTGTCATTAAATGACCTTTACGTATATAGCCTAGTCGATGAAGTATATCAGCCATTTTCATCGCTACTGTTGTTTTGCCAGTGCCAGGACTTCCAGTAAAAGACATATGTAGTCCAGGACTTCCAGATACTAAATCTAAGCTACTACGTAGTCTATCAATTAATAATAAAGCAGCTATTTCTCTGATTCTTGTCTTTACAGGAATCAATCCAATTAATTCTTTATCTAGTTCATCTAAAACTTCTTGAATTTGAGTTTTATCATATTCTTCTTGTAAGTTTACAAGAGTATCATCAGAAATCATTTTTTATAGTATAAATTTTTTTGGTTGACCTTTAAAAAGAAAGAAAATATTGACTTTAATTTTTTTCTTTCTAATTAGTGAAGTATAGAAATAATAATTAATTTCTCATTTGAATGAAATTAATAACGAGAACCTTCTGGTTTTTCTGTTGCGTAACTATGTATACTATATTTTTGATTACGTCCTATATCTTCCGTACGTACAATACCAAATCCAGGCTCTGAAATCGGTCGATTAATAATAAAAGAAAGACAACAGCTTTCAACACCTCTAGTATTATCAAAAGCATTGATTTTAATGTATAAATTAGGATTTGCTTTACGACAGCTTGCTATTTCATACATAACAGTAGCTGGATCTTGTATATCAAATAATGGCAAGCCCCATAACTCCCAATAAGCATTGCGCGGATGTGGATCATCTGTATATTCGATATTTACAGACCAATTTTTAGAAACGGCATATCCAATTTGTTTAGATATTTGTTCATCTGTTAAATCTGGAAGGAATGAAAAAGTTCCTTGTGTTAATCTCACTTTGTTATACTCCTTTAATGGTTAAGCAAATAGGATTCAAATATAAGTAATAATTTATTGATCTGATCCTAAGAAACAAGATTATTTTTTTTAAACATTCGCTGTTGGAGTCTCTACAAAATCAGCTGTGTCAGTTGAAGTATAATTGAAAGAAATATCTTTCCATAAATCTAAAGCTGTTTGAAGTGGACCACATGTTTTAGCTGCATCTCTTAGAATTTGAGGACCTTCATTTACATAATCGCGACCTTCATTTCTAGCTAATACCATGCTTTCTAATGCTACACGATTAGCTGTTGCGCCAGCTTGAATACCGTCTGGATGTCCTATAGTACCACCACCGAACTGTAGCACTACATCATCTCCCAGGTAATCTAATAATTGGTGCATTTGTCCACAGTGAATCCCACCAGATGCAACAGGTGTAACTTTTCTTAAGGATGCCCAATTTTGTTCAAAGAAAATACCTTGCGGTAAATTTACATCAAGATGACCTTCTAGTAAAGTATTATAGAAACCACGGATCATAAGTGGATCACCTTCTAATTTTCCTACTACTGTACCAGCATGAATATGATCTACACCAGCCATTCTCATCCACTTACAAATTACTCGGAAGTTCATACCATGTTCTTTTTGTCGAGAGTATGTCGAGTTACCCGCTCTGTGTAAATGTAAAATCATATCTGTTTTACGTGCCCACACAGCCATAGTTTGAATTGCAGTATAACCTATAACAAGGTCAATCATACAAATTACACTGCCCAATTCTTTTGCAAATTCAGCTCTTTCATACATATCTTCCATTGTGCCAGCTGTTACATTTAAGTAGTGTCCTTTCACTTCTCCAGCTGCTGCTTGTGAACGGTTTACACCTTCCATTGAATAAAGATATCTTTCTCTCCAGCGCATAAAAGGTTGGGAGTTAATATTTTCATCATCTTTTAAAAAATCTAAACCGCCTTTCAAACCTTCATAAACTACACGTCCATAGTTTTTACCAGATAATCCTAACTTTGGTTTTACTGTTGCTCCCAGAAATGGACGACCAAATTTATCCATTCGTTCACGTTCTACGATAGTTCCTGTAGCTGGCCCTTGGAAAGTTTTTAAATATGCAACAGGTAAGCGCATATCTTCAAGTCTTAGAGCTTTTACAGCTTTAAATCCAAAAACATTACCAATAATTGAAGCTGTTAGATTAGCTATTGAACCTTCTTCAAATAAATCGATATCATAAGCTATGTATGCAAAATATTGATCTGAAGAATTTGGTACAGCATCTACTTTATAAGCTTTAGCACGATATAAATCACATGCTGTTAGTAGATCTGTCCACACAACGGTCCAAGTAGCAGTAGAAGATTCTCCAGCTACAGCTGCAGAAGCTTCAATTGGATCTACACCAGGTTGAGGTGTAACCCTAAATAATGCTAGAACATCTGTTTCTTTAACAACATAGTCAGGATCCCAGTAACCCATTTTTGCGTATGGAATTACTCCAGATTCATAACGCTCATTTTTAATCCTTGTCCGTTCTTCTACGGATTGAGACATGTATTCCTCCTTCGATGTAAGGCATTTTCGTTAGGTTTTTTCATTCCAAACTAATCCAATAACCTAGACTTATAATATAATTATAAATTCCTATAAGGGATTAGTCTTTTTCAGAACCCTATAGATAAGTTATCACGATTAGATTATCAACTGATTATAACTTTATTTATTGGAATGATAAGTTATATTAATGTATTTATAATTTAACACTACTATATATTCATAATATATGATACAATTTTTGTAGCAAGGGAATATATATGAGAGGAAAATGTTTTGTTAGTTTCTCAAGTTATGGATTCTACTTTTGATGAAGAAGTACTAAGTCATAAAAAACCAGTATTGGTAGATTTTTGGGCTCCTTGGTGCGGACCTTGTAGAATGGTTGCTCCAGTAGTTGATGAAATAGCTCACGAATATAGTGAAAGCATTAAAGTTGTCAAAATTAATACAGATGAAAATCCTAGTACTGCTACTGAATATGGTATTAGAAGTATTCCGACATTAATGATTTTCAAGGACGGAGATAGGGTTGATACTGTAATTGGTGCTGTTCCAAAATCAACTTTAGCAAGTACTTTAAATAAATATTTAAGTAAATAAAATAATTAGGAGGAAAGAATGACTAAAAGTTGTAGTATTAATGGGAAAACAAGAAATAATGGTTATGCAATATCTCACTCCCATGTACGTACAAAAAAAATCCAAAAAGCTAACCTACACAATAAGAAAATCTGGTCTGTTCAGCAAAATCGCTGGATAAAAGTGACAATTTCGACAAAGGCAATGAAAACATTATTAAAATTTAAAAAAATAAATTTGTAAAAATCAATCAATAAAATAAAACAGGAAAAAATCGTGACTTTTTGAATATAATATGTTATACTAAACTTAGTGTACTATATAGATATTATTATATTCATACATATCTGATATTAAAATTAAGAGAGATCTGGGAGATAAGTAAAATGGAATCAATCAATTTAAGCTACAAAATAGAAGAAATGGATAATGGTTTTGATCTAAACAATGAAGCCCTAATAGGATGGTCCTCAACTTGTTTAGATCAAACTATTTCATACTATATGGAATTTAATAATGAAGAAGAAAATTTAACAAGTGATGATCCCCGTAAAGATGATTATAAAATGTAATTTTTATGTAAAAGTTTAAATTTGTAAGCCTATTCAATTTAAATTGAATAGGCTTAATTGTTAAAATCTTGTCAAAATGTATTATTATAACTATAATGAATTTGTGCTAGTATAGCTCAATTGGTAGAGCAGCTGATTTGTAATCAGCAGGTTATGGGTTCAAGTCCCTTTACTAGCTATTATTTAAATAGGCTTAAACCTACACTTTGTAATACAGGTATATTTGCTAAACAAAGATATGCAAAACCAGCACCACCTACAGCTCCAACAAGAAAACCAGCTGTAAATTGTCCCCATCCTTCAGATGTCTGCAGTAAGTCTTTAGTTTCATCGTTATCAAAAGATACATTTCCATACATTGATAAACAAGTAGTTAAAATAATAATTAAGCCTACTGCGGACAAAAACCCTGATAATAAAGCTACATCTGTATTACGTAACGGACCGAGTTTATCAAAAGGACCTACTAAAAAATAACCATGTGCCATACCAATTTCCAAGCCTCGCATTAGAGGAGTAACTCCTCTACGGTGTGCTGGCAGATTACTTAAAAAATTTCTTGTAAAACTAGAAGTACTGACAGGTGTTGATAAATTACCTACAAAAGGATCTTCGTTATAAGGTTGAATAAAATCTTTCATATTTTCTTATCCCCAGATGTGAAATTGGATTTATGTTTTACATTATATGATATACTAAATTAAGTTCTATATAACAACATTATTACAAATACTTAAATTAAAATTACAATTAACAAAAATAAATGTACTATTTTATAGTACAATAAACAAAAAAAAGGAATTTGTATGTCTATATTTATTAGTTATTTATTATTTTTAGGTATATTTATGGGGCTTGCCATAGGCTTATTTTTTAGTCTACAATCAATAAAATTAATATAACTAGACAAAATAAAAGAATTAAAAACTCAGCTATATTATATATGAAAAGGGACAAGATTCAAGGTTCGCGTCGTATCAGTAATTATTGGTGGGCTTTATGTATTTTGTTAGGTGGTATAGGTTTTTTTCTGGCTGGTCTTTCTAGTTATTTAAATTTAGAACTTCTTCCATTTACCAAATCTTCACAATTGTTGTTTGTACCTCAGGGTATAATTATGATTTTTTATGGAACTATAGCTTTAGTTTTAAGTAGCTTTTTATGGTTAACAATAGTATGGGATGTTGGTAGTGGTTATAACTTATTTGATACGCAACAAGGTATGGTTACGATTTTTAGATTTGGTTTTCCTGGTAAAAATCGTATTATTTGCTTAAAATACCCTATTGCAGACATACAGTCGATCAAAGTGAAAATTGAAGATGGAATAATTTCTAAAAGAGAAATTTATTTAAAAACTAAAGATCAAAGAGAAATACCTTTAAACCGAATAGGTGAACCATTAAAATTGTCGGATTTAGAAGAAAAAGCAACAGAGCTTGCACGATTGTTAGGTGTTGTGTTAGAAGGAGTATAGAAAAATTTATTCATTGCTTTTTTCTTGGCAATGATATATACTATGCTGAAAAGCGGGTATAGTTTAGTGGTAAAACTTTAGCCTTCCAAGCTAATTATGCGGGTTCGATTCCCGCTACCCGCTTTCTATTTAATTTATTTATTGCATCTGGCTGGATTCGAACCAGCGGTGTCCCTTTAGGGATGGCGGATTATTAGAGTCGAAATAGCTCAGTTCTTGAGTCTATAACTCTCCTTCAAAACCGTACATGAAACTTTCACTTCATACGGCTTCTACCTGTTTGATCTTCGAGATACATAGTTTTGTTTTATTAAACTTTTAATTTCGTGTGTAGCATCAAATTAAGATTCAATATTTTTATAGATCCATTTTTTTATCATATCATTAATTTGATATTGAATTTTTAAGAATTTCTTATAACTAATAATCGATATACAATACAAAAAACATTGATTTAGTTTTTGATAACATCTTTTTTGAGTAATAGCAAAATTAATATGGCTGTTAACTCGAAGTCTTCCAATACGGTCTTTATGTAAAAATAAAGATTTAGTATACTCAAACATTTGATAGTAGATTAATTTGTAATAATCATCAGATACCTGACAAATATATAATCTCTTTTTTTGATTGTTGGTATAATTTGGTATAGATGAAGGATCAATGCTAAGATATAAAATCCCTATATTATATAAAAATTTATTTATTAATAAGCTAGTTAAATAAATGGTTCTACAGTTTATTGATAAAAATATATTACTTATTAATGCATTACAGAATTCAAGATAATTAGAAAAGTTTTTAATCTCTTGTCTAAAATATGTCCATTCTATGCCTACAATTAATATATTACAAATTAAATTGAAAATTATATCCTGATGCTTGTCACAAAAGATTTGATAATTATATTGGTACTCAGATTCTTGAATAAAATATTCTTCTTGAAAGAACAATCGGATTGTTGTAGTTATCCATTGTATAGACTGTAGTTTATGATTGAGATATCTATAATCTATATGAATATTAGACACTTTTTCTTGATACCAAATATAAGACCATATATAAGTATACTTATATTTCGGCTTATTTTGTACTCGAATTTTATAAATCCATTCAGCTTCTAAACACCAAAGAGTTAATAACTTTTTAATATTTGTTGTATATATATTTAGACTTTTAGTCGTGGTATATTTAGTAGATACAATTTTACTAGCAAGTAATCTAATTGATGACAAAGATAATAAAAGCTTTTGTAAACTATGTACTAATGAACTGTGACATTCTTTTGAAGCTTGATATATTCTTTTTTGAAGGTAAAAAAGATTGTATTGTAATTTTAATTTATTCAATCTTTTAGGTTTAAGGGAATTAATATCTTGAATAATAATTTCCATTTTTATCCTTCTACTAAATTTTTACCTGTTTACAGGCGTAATACGTCAGTATATTTATTAAATAAAATATTTTTCTTATTACTTCTTTTCATTGCAAAGTATTCGTCACCTAAACTTACCTTATTTATTAAGGAACTTTTGCAATGGTTATCCCGTTCCATACCTTTTTTTATGATTGACTTAGATTCCTCTCTATATATTTACTCTCTCTATTAGAAATCATACTTTGTGTGACTCATAAACACTAGTCTATGGAGATAATAATTCTTAAATTAATTATTAGTAATAAATACGTCTTACAAGGGTTTGTTTTCCTAATCTTATCAATCTCACTTACAGATCGCTTAATTATATACACTGCTAGGTTATCAAGGATATAATCAACTGTAAGAGTTTATCTATGATTTATAGATAGTTGAGAATATCAACTAAATAAGGTATAGTTATCTCACTATGTTTTATAATGGTTTTTGTTTAATAAAAAGCTATATTTATTAAAAAATATAACCTTTAACATACAAAAAACGGGTCGCACATGAGTCCGCTGCCTTCGGCCTCTCGGCCACAGATGCATTTGGAATTTATTATAACATTAAATAATTAATTAACCAAGTTGTTTTACTCATTCATACTATGATAAGTTGCGACAGCTGAAGGAGAGATTCTATTTAAATATCGAAAAATCCAATATTTAAAAATTGTATCTAAAATAACCGGAAAAGTCGAAATGAATAAAAATATAAAATCTCTATTTTCTGGTAAACCAAAATGTCTAAGCATAATTTCAAGAACAACTTCCCAACCATGCGGAGAATGAAAACCAACAAAAATATCAGTAAAAAGAATAATTAAAAAAGCTTTTGCTGTATCACTCAATCCATAAATAAGTTCATTGATGAATGATTTCAATATATATAGTTCTCTACGTCCACTGATTATTAAAATTGACAATACACCAATTGATAGAATATCCGCTAATATATTCTTAATTGCATTAACACTTTCCAATACATATGAATTAGTAATCAGTAAAGCTTTTTCTCTTACTTTTTCTTTTATTAAATCACTTGAGATATCTGGAAATTTACCAATTAGTATTTCAAAATGTAATTTCTCCTCAAAACGTTGTAATTCAATTAATGCTCTCTCTTCCTGAGATTCATTTAAAAAAATTCCAGGTTGTTTAACATTCCACAAATAATCTACAGTCGGACCAATGAAAAAATTCTTTGAAATCTGGTTAATAATTAGTGGTACTGTAATAATAGCTAGCAAATATTTCACAGAAGCAATAGTTTGATATCTAGAGACACGAAATTCTTCTAGTGCTTCCATTTCAGCCTGAGGATTTAATTCTTGTTTAAATTTATCAAAAGTCTTGGTAATAGATCTTGGTAACGGACTAATTTTTTCAATCGTAGATTGATTCAGTTTTTTTAAGTTCCAGTATTTCATAAAAATATTAATTTCAATAAATGATTTGTAGAGTAAAGATTTTTTGTTTTATGACTTATTAAACTTATACCTATTATATTTTTTAAAAAATTTAGTCAATCTGATAGTAATGATTCAACCAATTATATTATTTTTATTTTATATTGATGCAAAAATTTTATCAAACCATTCATTTTTAGATAATTTTCATAATCAAGTCCAAAAGAATTACTATAAGCTATTATATGTTGAACCAATTTTTAAATCTTTACCTGTATTAAATGCTGTAGAAAGACTAAAATCACAGGAAATTATTATTCATGGTATTAATAGTTATTATTTAAGAGAAAAATTAATAGATTTATTAAATATAAACAAATATAAAAATCAGATTGCTAGTAAAGATAATATTGAACAATGGGTTCAAGCAATGAAGTTATCTGGCTTTTTTAATAATGTAAAATTTGAATTATTTACTGATCATAGTCATCAAATAGTTTATATTTACGTTTCACCAAATCCTCTCCTGAAAACTATAAATATTGTAGGTTATAAAGCAAAACTTATACCTTCATCTTATATTTCATATATATTTAAAGAACAAATAGGAAAACCTATAAATTTTTTGACTTTAGATGAAGCTTTAAAATTAATAAAAAAATGGTACCTTGATCGGGGTTATTCTTGGACTAATATATATGTACAATATAAAAATAAGGAATATAATAGCATTACAATTAACATTATTGAAGGCATTATTAGTCATATTGATATAATTGGATTCTCACAAGAAAAAAGTATCAATAAAATTATAACTGATAATACTATATTAGAGATTATCCAAGTTAAACCAGGGTATATACTTAATAAACATATGCTCGATAAAGCAATTAGCAAATTAAAACAAAAAAAGATAGCTTTGCAATGTCATTATGAAGTTAAATATAATACACAAATTTCAGGAACTTTTAGACTTATTATTCATTTAGAAATATCAAATCATCGATCTACATATATATTTGGTAAAGCTCTATCAATATCATCTAATATTTTAGATTCAGTAGAATTATCGCTTTACTCGTTAGCTCGAGATATAATCCTTTATAAAGAATTGTATTATAATCGTATACGAAATATTACTTCTATTATAAATAATAATTATACTAGATCAATTAATAGATCTATCACTGTGGATATGTCTGAGAATGATCTAAATATCTATTCATTTTTATTTAAGGCAAATAAACATAATGAAGATTATATCTATTTACATGAACTCTATTTTAATCCTATCTTATGTATAATTGATGATGCTTTAGGTTTTAAACATTATGTCAAGCATTTAGGTTTATATAATAGCAATTTTCTAATCAATGTTAGACTTTCTAAAGCAGGACCTTATTTAAATTTGAAACATGAAATTTTATACATAAAATTATTCAAAGAATTTATAAGTCAATTTTATTATGGCTATTTTCAAGGGATTGATAAATATCATTACACTCCTTTACCCATTCTTTTAGATCAAAAGCATGATAATCTATTATATTATAAAAATGCTATTTTACATAAAAGAGGCTTATTTCTTGGAATTAAACATGAGATTAAACAATTATTATACATTGCACAACAAGTTAATTGGCATATTTTGATATTTGAGCGTAGACTTTTGCAAAATAATATTCGATGGACAGATTTATATCGTATACATAACTTAAATTTTTCTGTTATTAATACAACCTCAAATTTTAGACAAAAATCAATACAGGCTTTTTATGGCTTTTTCAAATTAAAGATTAAATTCTTGTATAATTATTTTTATATTAATCCAACACACAGTTTTATTAATTGTGAATCTACACATTTTGTCCCAAGAACAATGATATATTTGCGAAAATTTATACGCATAAGTTCTAATTGTACAAATAAAGTAATTATAACCATAAAAAAAAATATATATTTAAAAAAACATTGGCTACTCTTTCATACAAAGTTAATTAATTTAATAGGATCAGTTAATTATCTTCCATATTCAGAAGAATTACTTATAATAACACCACAAATTATACGTGGCTATTCACAAGAAACCTTGGATTTCCCATCAAGATTTGCAAAATTTACAGTAGAATATAATGTACCTATAAAAAAACAACATAATTTTTTATTATTTATAGACTACACAATTAATAAAAGCAATAATAATGTATTTAAAGATTATTGTGTATTATTAGATAATTTAACAGAACTACAAGCTAAAACATGGTCTACGCGAATAAGTTACGGTGTAGGATGCCAGATTACTATTCCATTTCAACAAATACCACCATTACGCTTCGAATATGGTTATAATATACACCATGGTCAATTTTTACATTTAAGGATAAATAAGTGAGGCTAATAATACTATGAACACCTTTTTTTTTGAAAGTAATTTAGGTACTTGGAAAACAATCCAAACATTATACAACGCTATTCATAAAAATTGTTATTTAAATAAATCTAGAATAGATATAGCAAACAATCACTTATTGAATTTACAAAATTCTAAAATATTGTACAAAATCAATCAAGATCGACATTTATCTATAGAATATAATTATGGTGATTTAAATATAGTGGAAAAAATATGGTTAGTTAATTCTAATGTACGCTTAAGTATAAGTATGATACAAAAGCGTAACAAATGTATATTTATATCATTTAGTTCTGATATTAAACTAAATTAAGATCGAATAATAATTCGCCTAAATTGAATCATTCTAAATCTTTACGATTAGGGTTACGAGATGGATCGTTAGATAAGAACCCGAAAAAAAATAAAGACACAAAAAATAATACGGTAGTGTATACAAGAATTTTTAACGTAAACATTATAAGCTCTAAGACCTCAACTATTATTTATCTAATATTTTTACTACATTTACTTATTTTATACTAAAAAACTTATAAGTTCATGAATTAAATCTAAATTGCAATACTTTTATAACTTTGTATCATTATAAAAAAATTTATTTATTTCTTAAGCACTTAGTATTATCGGGTAATCTTTCATAATATTTAATTGCATTTTTTTTGTAATTTTAGATTTTTGAATTTTTCCTTCAATTATAAGATAATCACCCTTATTATATAAATGCATTAGGTTTTCTCCTATTTCTTCTGCAGCAATACTATATAAATAATAGTATCCCTTACCTTTTTTAGGATTAGGTACTTTTACAAAGCAATATACATAATATTGTCCTTGTTTAGAAATAAATTTCCTAGGCCATGTTGCTAATTGTACAGTAAACATATAAATATTCATAATACCTTACTTGTTCTACTCAAAAATTTATCTCTTGATTTTTTTTGTCCATTTCATAACTTAAAGCTTTCAATTTTTTCATTACACGACTAAAATATTCTTGTAAATAATCTTCTAGTTGATTAATCTCACTGATACTAATTTGTAATATATAGCATATATCTTGCATAGAATGAGTGAAATTATCTCCACGAGTTAAAACTTCAGCAAAGGATAATCTTTCTGATATATTAAAGCTCCATTCAAAAAAACCTGTAAAATCTCTTGCTGACTTTAATAATATAATCGGTATACGTGAAATTTTAGCTTTTTGACCTGAAAGTTTTTCACAAAGTTCAATAATCTCTAATGAATTCCACGCTTTACAGCCAACTAAAGAGTATGTAGTATTTTCTAATACTGGACTCGACAGACTTTTGATTGTAAACTTTGCAACATCTTGAGTATCAATATAACCTATTCTTGTTGAGTCTCCTGTTACCCATATTGATTGTTGATCTAAAATAGGTACAGCATATTGATTAATTAAGCCTTGAAAAAAACCTGAAAGTTTAAAAATAGTGTAAGGGATATTTGATAGCTTAAGTCTATTTTCGATTTTCAATTTAAAAGACATAAGAGGTATATCTGAATATTTATCGGCATTTAATATAGAGAAGAATATAAATCTTTGTATTTTAGCTTCTTCCGCCGCTTGAATCAATGCCAACTTACCATCTAAATCAATAACAGAAGTATTATAGCGATCATAAGGACGAGCTGTCGATGCATCAATAATTGCTGTAGTACCATAAAGTGTAACAGGAATTGTTTCTGGAAGATTTAAATCTCCATATATTAAGGTTGCACCCCATTCTTTTAGAAAAACTGCTTTACGAATATTTCTTACTAGACATTTTACATTAAACCCTTCATCTAATGCTTTCCTTACAATCTGTCTACCTAAAGTACCTGTTGCACCAATCACTAACAAGCTCATAATTTATAATTTATTTATAAAATGTTTACAATTTAATATAATAATGATAGATGATAATATAGTTTTTAAGCTTTATATTAGATATGTAATAAACTATATATAATTGGGTAGAGAGGGATTTGAACCCTCATAACTTAAGTTGTCACATTTTGAATGTGATGCGTATACCAATTTCGCCATCTACCCTATTATTAACTTCATATATTATCTCATAATATTAGTAACAAATCAATGCTCTATTTTGGGGAGATTTATACTATATATTTCTTAGCTAAATCATTTGAATATATAATGATCAATTTACAGATTTTCAATTTTTTCCCAAAAACTATATACTATCCAAAATCTTGGCTAACTAGAATACCTCTAACAAATAAAATTATTTTTATCTGTTTATATCTCATAATATTACCATTTAGCTCTTTAGAATTTATTATATGTTATACATTTATTATTTTGGCCTCATTTTTAATTCTTTCCAAAAATTTAGATATAAGATTTCTTCAAAGTACCTTTCTATATTGCATATTATTTATAGTTATTAATTCTATAGACAGATCTGATTATAATACAATGTATACTGTAAAGTATCAATTTAAAACCATATCTTTATATTTTTCTAATAATAGTCGGATTTCCAGATTAACTATGCCTAGATTAGTTATATATACATATAATAATTTAGTATTTATTAAATTCTCAAACCTTTCTATACGCAGTTTTAGTTTGCTCATTAATTATTTCATAATTTATCAAATTATTGGTCTAACTACTGACCTGTCTGAACTGTTACTTTATAACATAAATTTTTTTAGTGGTTCTTTACCAAAATCTTCATTTATGCAAAATATAATATTTATTATTTTCCTCTCATATGAATTTATATTTATTTTAGAAACATCTTTAAGTAACATTACTTTAGCTCTTATTTTAAAAGAGTCTGACAACCATTATTTTGGAAGTAATATTGTTAGATTAATAAATCTAGTCTACTGCAAATTAATACAATCTATTCAAGAGGAAATATTAAAATTTATACAAATAATTTATATCCGTGAAATATTAATACGCAAACAAGATTTATGGTTAGTGTAAAATTTATAATTTGACTGCAATAATATGAAATTAGTTATATTCAGAATAATCAATTCAATACATTACAATATATTATGTCTAAAACACCTCAAAATATATCTCAATCACTGAATTTAGAACAACTTATAAATGAACCTTATAAGTATGGTTTTGTAACAAATATTGAATCTAATGCTTTTCCAAAAGGTTTAAATGAAAACCTAGTTAAATTAATTTCATCTAAAAAACAAGAGCCCAAACATTTAGAAAAATTCCGTTTAAAAGCTTATAAAAATTGGATAAAAATGGATGATCCTAAATGGGCACAATTATTATATCCTGCAATAAACTATAATGATATCATTTATTATTCAGAACCCAAATTAAAGAAAAAACTGAACAGTTTAGATGAAGTAGATCCTGAAATTTTGCGTACATTTGAAAAATTAGGCATTTCATTAAATGAACAAAAAAGACTAGCAAATGTTGCAGTTGATGCAGTATTTGATAGTGTATCAGTTGCAACAACTTTTAAAAAAGAATTAGCAGATGCAGGTGTAATTTTTTGTTCCATTTCTGAAGCTATTCAAAAATATCCAGACTTAATTAATAAATACTTGGGTTCAGTAGTTCCAGTAGGCGATAATTATTTTGCAGCTTTAAATTCTGCTGTTTTTAGTGATGGTTCTTTTTGCTATATTCCACCTAATACCAAATGTCCTTTAGAACTATCTACTTATTTTCGTATTAACAACAAAGAAGCTGGACAGTTTGAAAGAACTCTTATAATTGCAGATAAAAATAGTTATGTAAGTTACTTAGAAGGATGTACTGCACCTCAATATGATACAAATCAACTACATGCTGCTGTTGTCGAACTAGTTGCCTTAGATAATGCAGAGATTAAATATTCTACAGTTCAAAATTGGTACTCAGGTGATACTGAAGGGAAAGGTGGAATATATAATTTTGTAACTAAAAGAGGATTATGTGTGGGTAAGAATTCTAAAATATCATGGACGCAAGTTGAGACAGGCTCTGCTATTACTTGGAAATATCCTAGTTGTATTTTATCAGGGAATAATTCAATCGGAGAATTCGCATCAATAGCATTAACTAATCATTATCAACAAGCAGATACTGGAAGTAAAATGATTCATATTGGAAATAATACCAAAAGTCGTATTGTTTCCAAAGGTATCTCAGCTGGATGCTCTAGTAATAGTTATCGTGGATTAGTAAAAGTTAGCCCGGGTGCATATCATGCACGTAATTACTCTCAATGTGATTCTTTATTATTAGGTAATTACTGCAAAGCCAATACTTTTCCATATTTACAAATTCAGAATCCATCAGCAAAAATAGAACATGAAGCATCAACATCTAAAATAGGAGAAGAGCAGATTTTTTATTTTGCTCAAAGAGGTATTGATCTTGAAACAGCGATTGCTCTAATGATTAGTGGATTTTGTCGCGATGTCTTTAATGAATTACCAATGGAATTTGCAGCTGAAGCTGATCGTCTACTAAATTTAAAACTTGAAGGAACAGTAGGATAAAAATGCTAGAAAATAAAAATTTAATCAAAATAAGTGATTTGCACGCTGAAATTAACAATAATAAGATTTTACAAGGAGTAAATTTAACAATTAATCAGGGTGAAATTCATGCAATTATGGGTCCTAATGGATCTGGTAAAAGTACATTGGCAAAAGTTATAGCTGGTCATCCATCTTATTGTATTACACATGGATCCATTAAATTAAATAATCAAAATATTACAGAGTTATCACCTGAAGAAAGAGCACATGCAGGAATTTTCCTTGCTTTTCAATATCCTATTGAAATTCCTGGAGTTAGTAATGCAGACTTTCTTCGTATTGCTTATAATGCAAATAGACAAGTAAACAAGCTAGAAGAGCTAGATCCTTTAACTTTCTTTGAATTTATAAGTGAAAAACTTAATCTCATTGGAATGGATTCTAAATTCCTTACAAGAAATGTTAATGAAGGCTTCTCAGGCGGTGAGAAAAAAAGAAATGAAATTTTACAAATGGCATTACTGAATCCTTTAGTCTCAATTTTAGATGAAACAGATTCTGGATTAGATATAGACGCTTTAAAAATAATTTCAAATGGAATAAATAAACTTAAAAATAAAAATAATACGATTATCTTAATTACACATTATCAAAGATTATTAGATTATATTTCCCCTGATTTTGTACATGTTATGCAGGATGGACAAATTAAATATACAGGAGATGCGAAACTTGCAAAGCAACTCGAACAAAAAGGTTATAATTTGTTGAGTACACCGATTATATAGATTTTTATAACTTTACAAAATATATTAAATACTTAGTTCAAAATTATCTTATAATTCAATGAGAATAGTCACTATAAATAGCAAAAATTGCAATCTAAATTTTTCATAATAGAAACAAATCATTAGCTGCTTTATTTTGATAGAATATATATCATAATATGTAGAGAAATATCTTTTTGGATACTCTCTACTATTGAATATTAAAAATTAAAAGCCTTGTTTTACATCAGATATGGATTTTTTTAGTAATTCTTCCGTATCACTATCTAGCTTTTTAGTATTACGTATACTATCCGCAAATTGTGGTTTTGAATTTCTTAAATCCTCCCTTAAAGCATCTATAAATTGTTTCACATTATTAATTTCTATATCATCCAAATATCCATTAATTCCTGTATAGATAATAGCTGTTTGTTCTTCTACAGGAATAGGAGAATTTTGAGCTTGTTTTAAAATTTCTCTCAATCTTTGACCTCTTGCTAATTGATTTTGTGTTGCTTTATCTAAATCAGATGCAAATTGTGAAAAAGCTTCTAATTCTGCAAATTGTGCCAACTCTAATTTTAACTTTCCTGCAACTTGTTTCATTGCCTTAATTTGCGCAGCCGAACCTACTCTAGAAACAGAAATCCCTACATTAATAGCAGGTCTAACCCCAGCATTAAATAAATCTCCAGACAAAAATATTTGACCATCTGTAATTGAAATTACATTAGTTGGTATGTATGCTGAGACATCTCCTGCTTGTGTTTCAATAATTGGTAAAGCTGTCATACTACCATTACCAAGATCACTATTTAGTTTAGCAGCACGTTCAAGTAAACGAGAATGTAAATAAAACACATCACCAGGATAAGCTTCTCTTCCAGGTGGTCTACGTAATAATAAAGACATTTGTCTATACGCTTGTGCTTGTTTAGTAAGATCATCATAAATTACTAAAGTAGCTTTTCCATTATACATAAAATATTCAGCTAATGCTGCACCTGTATAAGGTGATATATATTGTAACGTAGCTGGATCATCAGCATTAGCCGCAACAATAATAGTATAATCTAGTGCACTCTTTTCTTCTAATGTGGATACTACTTGAGCTACTGAAGAAGCTTTTTGACCAATAGCAACATATACACAAATTACATCTTGGCCTTTTTGATTGATAATTGTATCTAAAGCAACAGCTGTCTTACCAGTTTGCCTGTCTCCTATAATTAATTCGCGCTGTCCTCTACCTATAGGTATCATAGAATCAATAGCCGTGATACCAGTTTGCAAAGGTTCACAGACAGATTGTCTACCAATAATTCCAGGTGCTGATGATTCAATAAGACGATTATCAGAAGTATTAATTTCACCCTTGCCATCAATAGGTTCAGCTAAAGGATTAACAACTCTACCTAAAAATTTTTCTCCAACGGGTATTTGAGCTATTTTACCTGTAGCTCTTACAGAACTACCTTCAAGAATGTCTCGTCCATTCCCCATTAATACTACACCTACATTATCACTTTCAAGATTTAACGCAACTCCAATAGTTTTATCTTCAAATTCTAATAGCTCACCAGCCATTACATCATCTAAACCATATACTCTTGCAATTCCATCTCCAACCTGTAATACAGTACCAACATTTGCTACTTGTACTTTTTGATCGTACTTTTCTATTTGTTGACGAATAATATTGCTAATTTCATCTGGTCTTATGTTTAACATATTTTTTTTATTTAAATAATTAATATAATGATTCGATTATAATGTAAAATTGTTTTATTTAGCACCCGAGGCTAAAAAGTATCCAATTTCTTTTAATTGTCCACTTAAACTTGTATCTATAACTTTCGAACCTATTTGAAGTGTAAATCCAGCTATTAAATTACTGTCTACAGATAATTCAAGTTTTACTTGACTATTATTTGTCATATCTTTGATCTTATTTATCAATTGTTGCTGCTGTTCATCGGTTAACTCTATTGATGATATTACTTTAACAGTAATTAATGATTCTAATAAATTAAACAATTCTATGTAACGATCTAAAATATTCTCCAAGAATGTTATCCTTTTTTTGTCAATTAATACTAATAAAAAAGCTAAAACTGAATCACTAACTTGACCTGAAAACAACTGTTGTAATGTTTCTTTTTTAGATTTTGGATTAATTAAAGGATTAGCAAGAAAGGTTTTTAAATTATTTGACTGAGATAATACTTGGTACACTAAATTTACATCTTCATTAATCCTTTCAAGAGTATTAGATGCTTTAGCTAAATCTAGTAAAGCTTCTGCATAAGGAGATGATAATTGATTTACAAAAGTTTTACTACTCATATTTCAACTCCTAGTTTCATAATATTTGTATCAATAATACTTAACTGAGTTTTTTGATTCATTTGATTTTTAAGTTGCAAAGTTACTCTATGAATAGCAAGATTTGTAATTTGTTGTTGTATTTGTTTTTTAATTTGTTGCTCTGCATTTGCAATACTATTTTTACCTGCAGTTTTTAATTTTTCAATATCCTGTTCTCCTTGATTTAAAATTGAGTTTTTAACTTTTTCAGCTGTAAATTCAGCTTCTTCTTTAATTTGAGCTATTACGAGTTGTGTTTGCGCTAATTGCTTTTCAGCTTCTTCTAATCTATCATTTGCTTGTTTTAATCTTTCTTCAGCTTCCTGAATAGCTAGTAATACTTTCTCTTGACGATTAATTAATGTAGAACCTAAAAAATTTTTTAAAATATAAATCAAACCTGATAATAGCAATGCTATATTAATAACATTGGCTTCTAAAAAATTTGAATTAAAACCAAATGATTTATGTTCTGTTATAATATTAAAAACTTGTAAAAAATTGTTCATATAATAATATTTATTAGTTTGTTCAGTTAAATACAACCATAACTTAAATTACTTAATTATTACCTAAAAGTTTAATTTTAATTTGATCACTGAGTGTTTGCACTTGATCTTCTAAAGTTTTAATAGCCTCTTCTTTTTGTAATATTAACTGTTGAGATGCCTCAGATATGAGCAGCTCAGCTTCTTTCTGGGCTTCTTTAATTTTTAATAGTACTATTTCTTGAGCCTCTTTTTGAGATAATCGAATTAACTCTTGTGCTGCTTTACGAGCATCCGCTAGCTCTTGTTCATATTTTAGAGTTAATTCATCAGCTTTATTTAACGAAGCTGATGCTGTGGTTAAGCTATTGCGAATATACTCATCCCTGTCATCAAGGATTTTAGTAACTGGTTTATAAAACAACATATTTAACAGTGTCATTAATAACAGAAAATGTAAAACTATTAATGGTAATGTTGCGTTAAAATCAAAAAGTCCTCCTTCAACTTCTGTAATAGTTTCTCTTGCTAAGTTTATTGGAAAATTCATTATTGAAATATATAGTATTTGCGAAGAAAGGTATATTTTATAATATAAATTGCATTCTATAAAACGCTTAGACTGTTTACTATAATATTTTATAGTACTCAGGCTAAGCGCAGTAATTAATTTATCCTATATAAGGATTTGCAAACAATAAAGACAACGCAACTACTAAACCGTAAATAGTTAATGATTCCATAAAAGCTAAACTTAGTAATAAAGTACCTCGAATTTTTCCTTCAACTTCAGGTTGTCGTGCAATACCTTCTACAGCGTTAGCAGCAGCACTACCTTGACCTATACCAGGACCAATAGCAGCTAAACCTACAGCAAGACCAGCAGCAATAACAGATGCAGCGGAGATAATTGAATCCATAACTATTTAATTATTTAAGAAAATACACAGACAATTAACAAATTTCAAATATTCTCAGAATATTAAGTTAAAAACAATTAATCATGTTCTCCATGACCTTCCAGAGCTTCGCCAATATATGCAGCTGAAAGCGTAGAAAATATGAGAGCTTGAATTGAACTAGCAAATAATCCGAGAATCATAACAGGTAAAGGAATAAAAATAGGTACTAATAAAGTAAACACTGATACTACTAATTCATCAGCTAATACATTACCAAATAACCGGAAACTTAATGATAAAGGTTTTGTAAAATCTTCCAAGATATTAATTGGCAGTAGAACTGGCGTAGGTTCAATATATCTTGCAAAATACCCTAAACCATTTTTTCGTAATCCAGCATAAAAATATGCAAAAGAAGTTAATAAAGCTAGGGCAACAGTTGTATTAATATCATTGGTTGGTGCAGCTAATTCTCCCTCTGGCAAATTAATTAATTTCCAAGGAACTAATGCACCTGCCCAGTTACTTCCTAAAATAAATAAGAATATAGTTGCAATATAAGGTACCCATGTACGATATTCATGCTCACCTATTTGATTTTTTGCTATGTCTTGCAAAAATTCTAAAATATATTCCATAAAATTTTGCAATCTAGCTGGTATACGTTTTAAAGTCCTGGTTCCCCAAATAGCTATGCCTAATAGTACACTCATTACTAGCCATGTTACAATAAAAACCTGGCCATGTAATTTATAATTACCTAATTGCCAATATAAATGCTTTCCTACTTCAACGGAAGATAGATCAAGAAATGGTATAACTATTTCTTGACTATAAAAATGATCGTGATACATGACGAGTACCATAATTATAATTCAGTAATAAATTTAAGAACATGCTAATAACTATTATTAGCGTTTATGTTACTATTTACTATTTTGCACTAGTAACATATTATTCTAAAAGATGATAATTGACTGTTTTTCAATCTGTAAATAATATTTTAAATTCTAAATGATTTTAATTATAGATAACGTCATTATCAAATTTAATTATATATCTATACTAAAATTATTTAACATTAATTTCTTGAATAAATTTAAAGTTATGTTAACTTTTCAACATACTTTGAACTTCTTCAGCGAAGTTACTGGTATCATTTTCTTCTCCTTCTCCTAAAATAAATCGTATAAACCTTTTAACTTGTATATTTTCTCCCATTAAAGCTATATTTTCATTTATTAAGTCTTGAACACTGATATCTGGATTTTTTATAAATGGCTGATTTAATAAGGATAATTCGTTAAGTCTTTTAATTATTCTTCCTTCTATAATTTGATCTTTAATTAGCTCTGGTTTATTAATTAAATCTTCTTTGCCAGCCTCGATTTGTTTTTCTTTATCAATAATCATTTGTGGAATTTGTTTGACATTAACATACTTAACGTTTGGACAAGCTGCAATTTGCATAGCAATATGGCGAGATAATTGTTGAAATTCTAACCTCCTAGCAACAAAATCTGTTTCACAATTTACTTCAACCATTACACCAATTTTAGAACCTGCATGTATATAACTTTCAATTACACCTTCAGCCGTTCTACGATTTGCTTTTTTATTAGCTGAAGCTAATCCCTTCTGCCTTAAATTTTCAATTGCTTTTTCAATATTACCTTCTGATTCTTGCAAAGCTTTTTTGCAAGCCATCATACCAGCTCCTGTCTTTAAACGTAATTCTTTTACATGTTGTGCTGAAATCTGTAACGACATATATATATTCTCCTGTATATACAAAAATTTAAATAGACTTGACGACTTGACTTATGAATCCAAAGTTTCATTAGTATTACCTTCAATAATAGCATCTGCTAGTTTACTAACAATTAATTTAATAGACCTAATAGCATCATCATTTGCTGGTATTGGAATATCAACGATTTCTGGATTGCAATTTGTATCTAAAATACAAATTGTTGGAATCCCCAATTTAATACACTCTTGTATTGCTGTAACTTCACGTCTTTGATCAACAACTATAACTATATCAGGTAAAGTATTCATATCTTTAATACCATTTAGATGCTTACGTAATTTTTCTAATTCTTTTTTGATAACTGCACCTTCTTTTTTAGGCAATTTATTGATCAAACCTGTTTCATATTTATTTTCTAATTCTTTTAATCTATCAACCCTAGATTTTATAGTAATCCAATTAGTCAGCATCCCACCAAGCCATCTTTGATTTACATAAAACGCGTTACAACGTAAAGCTTCTTGCGAAATAATCTCTGCTGCTTGTCTTTTAGTACCTAAAAATAAAAATTGTTTACCTTTTCTAGAAGAAGTTTTAACAAAATCATATGCTTCATTTAATAATTGTGCTGTCTGAACTAAATCAATAATATGTATTCCATTCCTTTCAGTGTATATATACGGAAACATTTTAGGATTCCATCTTCTAGCTTGATGACCAAAATGTACACCAGATTCTAATAACTCTTCTAAACTAACAACTGTCATAAATACTCCTTATATATATAATTTTGTACGACTTAAGTCTATGTACTTGTGATATGTATTATAAATCTCAAGATGGTAATTTATAATTCCTAGCTGTCCTATCATCTAAGATGATATCATCAATATTTGCATCATGTACATTTTTTTTCGGTATGATTTCATTATTTTCTAATGGCTCTATAACTTGCTGATTTATATCAAAATTTTTACTATATGCACTGAATCCTGTTCCTGCTGGTATTAAACGACCAATAATAACATTCTCTTTAAGACCTTTTAACCAATCAATTTTCCCTAGAATAGCTGCTTCAGTTAACACTTTCGTGGTTTCTTGAAAACTAGCTGCGGAAATAAAACTTTCAGTATTTAAAGAAGCTTTAGTTATTCCTAATAAAATTGGATAATAAGATGCTTCAACTTTATTCATAATAAGCATAGTATTATTCATCGCATGGATTTTCTGTAATTCTATAACTTCACCGGGTAGACAACCAGTATCTCCACCAGATTCAATTTTTACTTTTGATGTCATTTGCCTAACAATTACTTCAATATGTTTATCTGCAATATCTACACCTTGTGATTGGTATACCAATTGAACTTCTTTAACCAAAAAAAGTTGGACTTCTTGCATACTTAATATTGAAGCATTATATAAACTTAATCCTAAACTTAAATAAGAATTAAAATTTAATTCCAAAAGATCATGTGGATTAAATCCACTATCAAATTTTTTTCTAGCTTCTAAAATTTCTTCAATTCTAGGTAAACCTTGAACAATATCTCCGGTTTTTGGACGTTCAAAAATTAATGTCGCTAAGTTTTCTCCTCGTTGAACAAGACTTCTATGATTTACATGTAAAATAGTTCCACTAGAAACTAAATAAGGTCTGCCAATCTGTATAGTTAATTTGTCTTCTGATATATCAATTATTTTACCTGATTGCATCGAAATAGTATTATTGTCTAAATAATCACCTGCATAAACCCAATCATTAACCTTAACTTTAAGTTCATGTTTTTGAATGGATATTTTCTTATTATCTACTTCAGTAGTAATTAATAAACGTTTATTGTATTGACTAGATTCATCAATATCTCTTACAAAGCCATCAGTATTAGATATTAGTTCAATTTGAGCAATAACTGTTGACGGTGTCACATATTGATCATTATCTACTAGAATATTAGTAGTATTAGATAAATGATTATTATGTGTTTTTAATGATAGAGTTTCAATAATAGTAAAATATAAGCTATAAGTATTTGAAGATTGTTTATCACTTTTAAATTCTACATGACAATTCAAATAATTTTTATTGTTTTGGATACTAATAGTTAAATAAGTTTTAACTAAATTTACTCCTTGTACAGATTTAACTCTATCTCCATCTTTAAAAGGTGTTCTTTTAATTGTCTGAATTGATAAAGATATTTCTTGATTATTAGAGTTAGTTAATCGATATTCTTGATTCGGTACAGAATAGACTATAACCGGTCTAATAAGTAAGTAATTTCTTGAAGAAGTGCATATATATTCCCAATAAGCAAGTTTGCTAGTTGTAATCCCTTGTACAATAGTTTCTCCAGGTCTTAAGAAACCTCTACGTTTATTGGTATTAATTAGATTACTATCAATAATATATATATCTCCCGGTTTAATAATAACTTCAAAGACAATACCTTCTCTTTGCACAATTTCAAGAATACCAGAATTTTTAGCAAATATATTTTTGATAATTTCGGTACCAGCTTCAACAAAATCACCATCTTTAACTAATAATAGAGATAAGTCCTTATTAATCTCATGTGTTTCTTCAGATATCCATAATATATATCCTGCACCTAAAATATCATATTTATCATCTAGAGAGTCTGAACATTTTGTTGCTGAAACAGGTAAATCTAAGTATTTAACAATACCTCCAGTTTGAGTAATATAAGTGTCTGAAATTAACTCAGCTATGACTTGGTTATTACTAACTAATTCATCAGGTGCAACATGCAAAAGAAATCTTTCAGAGTTATTAGTATGCAAAATATAAGACCCATTATATAAGTCATTATCAAAATATACACTTGTATTAGACAATGCTTGAGAAGCAACTATAATTTTAATTTCTTGATGATCAGCCGATAAATGTTTAATGAATACATGTCCATAATACTGACTCATGATCTTTGTTCTAGCTAATACTGTACCTTTAGCTATGTAATTATTAACAGATACCATTAAATCTGCATTGTCCGGTATACGATAAGTCTTGCCTGACAAAATCCAAACTAATCCATCTTCTTTAGCTATTCTTAAAGTACGTTGTTTACCATGTATTTCTTCTATTGTTAAATTTGTAAACTGTACTTGACCTGAGAAGTCTGCAATTATTGATTTTTGAGCTCTTTCAGTAGTTAAACGATTACTTAATGGATATTCTGCAATAATTTGTCCCTCATGTATAAAATTTCCAGTTTTTTCTAAGATTATCGTCCCTTTACTTAAGGTTAAGTTCTGTATATTTTTATTATTTTGTATTTTTAAATGAACCTGATTTTGAACTAAATATGCTTGGTCACCATGCCTTGTACGAATTAGTTGCAAGTTCTTGTCGATTGAATAGTTAATATAACCTTCTGTTGGTGAATAGATACTTTGTGCTAACTCACCTGTAAAAACACCACCTGTATGAAATGTTCTCATTGTTAATTGAGTTCCTGGTTCACCAATAGATTGAGCAGCAATAATACCAACAGCTTCACCTAAATCTACTAATCGACCATGCGCAAGATTCCATCCATAACACATTTGACAAACTGATCCAGTTGATTGACATGTTATCGGAGAACGAACCAAAACTTTTTTTGTATTACTAGAAATAATTTGTTTAGCTAAGCTGGGATTAATTTCCTGATTAGCTTTTGCTAATATACTATTATTTAATGTATTATAAACATCATCTGCAAGAATTCTTCCTAATAAAGATTGATAAAGTAAAATTAGAGGTTTTTGATTTTCTATCATATCTTCTAAAATAATACCTCTTGGAGTTTTACAATCTTTTTCTCTTATAATGACATCTTGTGCAACATCAACTAATCTACGAGTTAGATAACCAGAATCTGCTGTTCTTAATGCTGTATCAACTAAACCTTTACGAGCACCATACGAAGAAATAAAATAATCTGTAACATTTAATCCTTCTCTAAAATTACTGGAAATAGGAAGATCAATAATTTGTCCCTGTGGATCAGACATTAAACCTCTCATTCCAACTAATTGCCTAACTTGTGATATATTTCCACGAGCTCCAGAGAAAGCCATCATATAAATAGAATTAAGAGGATCTGTATCTTTAAAATATTTAATAACTTCTTGTTTTAGAGATTCACTTGCACTATTCCATGTATCTATTACTTTTTGGAATCTTTCAACAGCTGTAATTTCACCCCTATAATATCTACTATCTGTTAAAGCAATAGATTGAGTGGTAATATTTAAAAGGTCTTTTTTAACTGGCGGTACTCTTAAATCTTCTAAACTCAATGAGATTCCTGCTTTTGTTGCATAATAAAATCCTAAATCCTTTAATTTATCTGCCATATTTGCTGCTCGGGCTATACCATAATTACGAAAAGCCCAAACAATCAATTCTTTTAATTGTGATTTATCAATAACTTTATTGGAAAAACTAGGCTGCATTAAAAATCTCTCCACTTCATGTATTATTTAATGAACTAAAGCTTCTTGAATCACTTTATTAAATAAAATTCGTCCAGCTGTTGTGCGAATGTATTGAACAATACAAAAACCATTTTTATCTTCTTTCAAAATTTTATTAGGAAAAAATTTTATTATATATCCTGGCGTATTATCCTGAATAGATATTAATTCATCGTTAACGTATTCATCAACTATCCCATCAAATCGAACCCATATATAAGCATGTAAGTCAATAACATTTTGTTGGTAAGCTAATAATACATCTTCTAAACTGGAAAAATAATGACCTGATCCTCTTTGACTTGAAGAGTTATTGGCTGTTAAATAATAACAACCTAAGACCATATCTTGACTTGGCATTAAAATTGGTTGACCTGTTGCAGGAGATAAAAAATTATGTGGTGCTAACATTAATAATCTAGCTTCTGCTTGGGCTTCTAAAGATAATGGAATATGAACCGCCATTTGGTCTCCATCAAAATCTGCATTAAAAGCCGGACATACTAATGGATGCAATTTAATAGCACGACCTTCAACTAATAAGGGTTCAAATGCTTGAATTCCCAATCTGTGCAATGTAGGTGCTCGATTTAGTAAAACAGGATGACCATGAATTACTTCTTCTAATACATTCCAAACTGATGATTCATTCTTTTGAATTAATTTCTTGGCTGCTTTAATATTATTTACAAGTCCTTGTAATATTAACCGATGAATAACAAAAGGTTGAAATAACTCAAGGGCCATTTCACGAGGAAGACCACACTGATGCAATTTTAATTTAGGACCAACTACAATTACAGATCTACCTGAATAATCAACTCGTTTACCTAATAAATTCTGTCGAAAACGACCTTGTTTACCTTCTATTATATCGGACAACGACTTAAGTGGACGATTATTGGCACCTACAACTGTTCTACCACGTCTACCATTATCCATAAGCGCATCTACAGCTTCTTGTAGCATTCTTTTTTCGTTACGTATAATAATTTCAGGTGCTAAAATAGATTTTAATCTTGATAAACGATTATTGCGATTAATAATTCGACGATAAAACTCATTCAAATCTGCAGTTGCAAAACGTCCACCATCAAGTTGTACCATAGGACGTAAATCCGGTGGAATAACTGGAATAACAGAAAAAACCATCCATGCTGGATTTGAACCAGTCGCTAAGAAATGATCTAATAAACGCAATCGTTTCATTTTTTTATTAAATTTTGGTGAAGCATTTTTAAAATTTTTGGGTGGTTTTAATGCTTCTTCTCTCAAACTTTTGCCAATTCCGGTTAAATCTAAATCACTTAAAAGTTTTTGTATAGCTTCAGCTCCTATACTAACTTCTATACCAAATAATATTGATGATTCAGGGTATAATTTATCTTCAAGCGCTCTCCATTCGTATCCTTCTAATAATTGTTTATATGTCAATCCTTCATAGGTACCTGGATTAGTTACAACATAAGAATGAAAATAAACTATTTTTTCAACCTCTTTTACAGTAAAATCAAGAGCTAAAGAAATATAACTTGTACTCCCTTTTAAATACCATACATGTGTAACTGGAGCTGCTAACTCAATATAAGCCATCCTATGACGCCTAACTTTTGATTCTGTAACTTCAACACCACATCTTTCACAAACAATACCCTTATAACGAAATCGCTTATACTTACCACAATGACATTCCCAGTCTTTAACAGGACCAAAAATTCTCTCACAAAATAAACCATCCATTTCTGGTTTTAAAGTTCGATAATTAATAGTTTCTGGTTTAGTAACTTCACCTACAATTTGACCATTTGGTAGAATACGTTCACCCCAGGATCTAATTTTTTGAGGTGATGCAAGGCTTATTTTTACATAATCAAAATATTGTTCAAATTGTGTCATAAATTATTTATACTCACTAGTAGTTCAATTGTAAATTAAATCCATTAGATAGATTTATATATCATGAGTAATATCAAAATCATTCAAGATGTCTTGGTCTTCATAAAGAAAACTATCATTATTCTTAACAGATCTTGAATTATTACTTAAAATAACTTCATCCTTATCATTAGACATTAAATCTACTTCTATGCCACGATTTTCTCCATTTTCTAGAAGTTCTAACTTATGTGCAGCTATATCAAGACCTAGTGATTGCAACTCTCTCATTAACACCTTGAAAGATTCAGGTGTTCCTGGTCTTGGGATAGGTTTACCTTTAACAATAGCATTTAATGCTTCATTTCTGCCTTGCATATCATCCGATTTTACCGTTAATAACTCTTGTAAAGTATACGCTGCGCCAAAAGCTTCTAATGCCCAAACTTCCATTTCGCCAAGACGTTGTCCACCATGCTGTGCTCGACCACCTAAAGGTTGCTGAGTTACTAATGAATAAGGACCAGTAGACCTAGCATGAATCTTATCATCGACCAAATGTACTAATTTAAGCATATATGCTTTACCAACTGTTATTGGATTATCAAATGTTTCACCTGTACGACCATCAACTAAAACTATTTTACCTGGGTATTTCTCGTTAAACAACCATGCTTTTTGACTCGAAAGTTTTGCTTGCTTTAATTTCTGATTGACAAGAGATCTTGAAGCCTCGGAACCATACATTTCATCAAATGGGATTATTTTAAATCTTTTTGCTAAATAATCACCTGCTAATCCTAATAAACATTCAAATAATTGACCAACATTCATTCGAGATGGTACACCTAGTGGGTTTAATACAATATCAACTGGTGTACCATCTGGTAAATAAGGCATATCTTGTCTTGGTAAAATTCTAGAAATTATACCTTTATTACCATGCCTACCAGCCATTTTATCACCTACTTGGATCTTACGTTTTTGCGCAACATAAATTCGAATTATTGCATTAGTACCAGGTGGTAATTCATCACCTTTATGACGTGTAAATACACGAATATTCACAATTCTACCTTTAGCTGCATTAGGTAAACGTAGAGAAGTATCTCTAACATCACGAGCTTTTTCACCAAAAATAGCTCTTAATAACTTACCTTCTGGCAGCTGATCTGATTCACCTTTAGGTGTAATTTTACCGACTAAAATATCCCCTGCTTCAACCCATGAACCAATAGTAATAATACCATTACGATCAAGATGCCTTAAAGTTGCTTCTGCTACATTTGGAATATCCCTTGTAATTTCTTCTGGACCTAGCTTAGTTTGGCGACATTCTATTTCATAACGTTCAATATGTATAGACGTATAAATATCTTCATATATTAAACGTTCACTAATTAAAAAAGCATCCTCATAATTATATCCCTCCCATGGCATATAGGCTACATATATATTGCGTCCTAGTGCAATTTCACCTCCATCGGTAGATGCACCATCTGCAATAACTTGACCAATACTTATTTTTTGTCCAGGCCACACTATAGGTCTTTGATTAATGCATGTATCTTGATTAGAACGATAGTATTTTTTTAATCTATAGTGTATAGTTTTACCTGTAATATCTTGAATACCTATTTTTGTAGCTGATACATATGTAATACAACCTTCATTTCTACTAATTACTACCATTCCTGAATCTCTTGCAATTTTTGATTCTAAGCCGGTACCAACTAAAGGTTTTTCTGGATACAACAATGGCACAGCTTGTCTTTGCATATTTGATCCCATTAATGCTCTATTAGCATCATTATGCTCTAAAAAAGGAATTAATGATGTAGCAGCAGAAATAACTTGAATAGGAGAAACTGCAATATAATCGACTTGTAAAACACTAGCAGTAATAAATTCTTGTCTATACCTAACAGATATAATTTCTCCTTGAATAATTCCTTGTGAATTTACACAAATATCTGCAGGAGCTATTCTTAAGTAATCTTCTTCATCTGCCGTCATAAAATATGGCTCTTGATTAGGTAAAATTCTACCTTCAGTAACTTTAAAATATGGAGATTCAATAAAACCATACTTATTTACTCTTGCATAAATACTTAATGATCCAATTAACCCTGCATTAGGTCCTTCAGGAGTTTCTATAGGACATATTCTCCCATAGTGACTAGGATGTAAATCTCTTACCGCAAATCCAGCACGATCTTTATTTAAACCACCAGGACCCAATGCACTTATTCGCCTTTTATGAGTTAATTCTGCTAAAGGATTTGTTTGATCCATAAACTGTGATAACTGACTTGATCCAAAAAATTCCCTTATTGATGCAATTAATGGTTTATGATTAACTAAATTTGATAAACTTAGAGATTCTAAATCACAAATTATCATTCTTTCTCTTATAATACGTTCAAGTCGAGTCAAACCTATCCTCATTTGATTTTGTAATAGTTCCCCAACTGATCTTAAACGTCTATTTCCTAGATGATCAATATCATCTAGAGTACCTATATTTTGCTCTTTCAGATTTATTAAATAATCAATAGCAGCCAAAATATCTTTAGGTGATAATACTCGAAAAGAAAGAGGTACATTTAAATTTAGCTTTTTATTAATTTTATGCCTACCTACTTCACCTAAATCATACCTTTTAGGGTCAAAAAAACGAGAATATAACATTTGCTGTGCAATAGAAATCGTAGCTGGTTCATTAGGTCTTAATTTACTATATACAATCAGAAGCGCTTCTTCATCTGAAATATTTTCAACCGATTTTTTACCAATTTCTTTATCTAGTTCTTTTTTTTCATAAATTGATGATGCATTAACTAAAAAACTGTACTTTCCTAAACCTTTTTTAATTTCATTTTTCAGTAAACCAATAGCTCGTAAAAAAATATAAGCATTGACTTTATGAGTTTTATCAATCCTAACCCATATCTGTTCTTTTACATCTATTTCGAATTTTAACCAAGAGCCTCGATTAGATATCAAACTTGCACTAAAAGTATATTTATCATTTTTATCTATTTCCTTCTTATAATATATACCTGGACTTCTTATAATTTGATTGATAATTACTCTCTCGGTACCAGATATAATAAAAGTTCCTCTATTTGTCATTAAAGGTAAATCACCAATAAATACAGGCCGCTTTTTATACTTTTTAGTTTGCAGATTAGATTCTTGATATGTAATTATAGGAGTCTTCTGGTTAAAAATTTCAATGTCTTTACGAGTAAGTTTTGATGGAACATATATTTGAGCAGAATATGTACGATCACGACTTTTTACTCTACGCACACTATATCGTGGAAACTTTAACTTATACTCCTCGCCAAAAAACTGTAACTCTAACTTTCCAGTAGGATCTATTATAACAGGAAATAGATGTAATACTTCAGATAATCCTTCAGATAGAAACCAACGAAAACTATTTATTTGAATATCAGCTAAGTCAGGGAAAGAAGCATGAACATTAGCTTGTTTATTTTGTAACATAAATAAATGTTTCCTAGATTAACTATTAAAATGATTAGAAACACACTAAAGTGGCAATACTTTAGTTGTTATTAATATTATTGATTTTTGTAGGTAGAATAAAAGATAATTTAAATTAAACAAAAATAAAAACCTAACGCAGGTTTAATTGATACCGTGCTACAAAGTCAGCACAGAATTTAATAAATAACAAATCTAAAAAAATTATTTAATCATTTTTGCAAGATAAGATTTTTTTCTTGCTGCATTATTATTGTGTAGTATTCCTTTTTTTACAGCTTTATCTATTTTACTATATATAGAGGATACCATATCATATAATTGATCTTTATTATTATAATCTTTTAGTTGTTGTAATTCAGTAACAAATTTTTTAGTTAGAGTTCTAATAGTTGATTTATAAGTTTTATTTAAGTAACGCTTTCTTTTAGATGTAGCTATTGATTTTATAACTGATAAATTTTTAGCCATATTTTATTCTATTTACGTAATATTATAACTCTTGATTATAACATTAAAAAGAAAAAATTCACAACCTTTGAATAACAGTTATAATAAATATGAAATTTATATAGTACTTGATACTTAACTGTTAAACATGAGATACTATAACCAATAAATATATTATTACTATTACATGTTATGGGCAAAAATAAAGGCACACGTATTACTATTACTTTAGAGTGTACATCAAATATTTTAGAGTGTACATCAAATAATTCATTACAAGATAAATCAAGACGTAATAATACTTTCCGTTATACAAGCTCTAAGAATAGAAGAAATACTCCTCACCGTCTTGAACTAAAAAAGTTTTGTCAAAAATGCAATAATCATGCTATTTTCAAAGAAATTAAATAACCGTATAATGGATAATATGAGACTATATAATAAAAAAGCTTCTAGTATAAAAATTAACGAAAGTTTTGATTATAAAGATATCGATTTGTTAAGAAAATTTATTAATGAACAAGGAAAAATTTTACCTAGAAGATCTACAGGTTTGACTTCTAAACAGCAAAAAAAACTTACAAAAGCTATTAAACAGGCTAGAAACTTAGCATTGTTACCTTTTTCAAACAAAGATTAATTTTAATTATAAAAAACTATTTCTTAGGAGAAAATATTTCTAATGTTTTCTCCATGGGTACTAATTCATAAGCCTCTATTATATCTTCTTTCTCCCACAAATTAAAATCATTGCACAAAACACCACATTCATTATTTACATTTACTTCTTCCACATTTTCTTTAATTCTCTTTAATGAAGTTAATTGGCCATTATATATTAATTCTTGATTACGTTTTACTCTTATGTAAGATTTACGCTTTAACTTTCCTTGATTTACATAGCAACCAGCAACACTTCCTTTACTTAAGCTAAATACATCTTTAACGATAGCATAACCAATTATATTTTCATTATATTCAATATCAACTAAGTCAAGCATAACTTGCTTAATATAATCAACTAGATCATAAATAACTGAGAAATTTTTAATGATAATATTATTTTTCACTGCCATTTGCTGAGATGATGTACCAATTATATTATTAAATCCGACAATTACAGATTTACTAATTATTGCAAGATCAACATCATTAATAGTGATTTCACCTACTCCAGCCGAAACAATATTTAGCTGAATTTTTTGCTGAGGTATGCTATTAAAAGTATTTAAAATAGCATTAATTGTGCCATCAGAATCTGTTTTTAGGATAATATTGATTATTTTCTCAGCTGTTTTTCTATTGCTTAATCCGGATGTTTCAAATATAATATTTGTATTTAGTTTTTTATAATTTCTTAGATTTTTATCCTTGTTCTTATGTTTTTCTATATATTGTCTCTTTGCCTCTTTTTGATTATTAATTATATAAAAAACTTTACCAGCTATAGGTATTGCATCTAATCCAGAAATACGAATAATTGAAGATGGCTCTCCTATAGTCAGCTTATTATCAATAGGATCAGCAATCGATCTAATCTTAGATATCATGTTATCAATCTTTATATAGTCACCTACTCGTACTTGTCCATTTTGTACTAATAAATTAGCAATGGGACCTTGTTGCTTATCTAAAAAAGCATCTAGTACAGTACCCGATCCAGGTGCAGTATAATCAGCTATTAAATTTAGTTTTAATGCCATAACTTCAATAGCTTTTAGTAATTTTTCAATATTTAATTTAAGCAATGCACTAATCTCAATAATTGGAATTGTTCCACCATACTCTTGATCCACAATATCTAAACTTGCTAATTCGCTTCTAATCTTAGAAATATTAGCACCTTTACTGTCAATTTTATTAATAGTAACTATAAATGGAACTAAATTTTTCTTAAGATGATTTATTGATTCTATTGTTTGCGACTGTAAACCATCATCTGCTGCGACAACTAATATCGCAATATCAGTAACTTGTACTCCACGTATACGCATATCTGAAAACGCTTCATGCCCTGGTGTGTCCAAACAAATAATATTAGTAAAACTATCAAATTTAACTGGAACCTTATATGCTACTATAGCCTGTGTAATACCTCCAGACTCCACTTGAGCTTTTTTTGTTTTACGAATAGTTTCTAACAGTGTCGTTTTTCCATGATCTACATGGCCAAAAATACTAATAATAGGATCTCTATTTTGAAGATTTTGTTCATTTGGATTATTATTAACTATTTTTTGTTTATATGAAGTCATTATAGATGCTTTACCTAAAATAACTTCTACTCCATAAGTTTCCGCAACAGATTTAATCATTTCAATATCTATTACATCGTTCATAGTAATAGAAATACCTTGTAAAAACAATGACTTAATAATTTCAGCCGGAGGTATTAATAACATTTCAGCTAGTTCTTGAATAGAAACAGGGCTATCCACTAAAATTTTATTTGGTTTTTGAATCTTTTCATTTGTTGCATCAGAAATAATAGCATTAGAATTTTCTAAGTTTTTTAATTTCTGTTTTAAGTTTGAATTCTGCTTAAAAATATGCTTCTTAGATCCTCGTACTTGTGATAAAGGTAAATTAGAATCTTGTGCAGAAAGCTGAGAATATTGAGTCACTAATTCATCTTCTTCGTTGATACTTATTTGTGCTCTTAATTTTTTTCTATTTTTTACTTTATTTTTTTTTGAATCTAGCAAATCAATCGTTTTAGGATAGTTTTTATTTTTTTTTTCCGAACGTATAGAAATCACATTAGCAACTTCTTCAACAATAACTTTCATGTTATTTAAAGAACTAACATTAGTTACGGTTTGAGGTAATTTAACTTGATTGTTCTGTATATAAATAACTTTAGGGTTCTCTAATCTTAAACAGTCACACATATTATTTAGAAATAGAAAATAGTTAATAATATAAATAATTATAAGAGTTGAATTTTTAGATTGAATGATTCAACTTAAATTATATACTCAATCTTGTATTATTTTTTTTCAATAAAACAGTGAATTTAAATAATAAAATTTTTGAGTACTTTTTGTAGTATATAATATAAAGTGTACCTGTAAAATATGATATTTGAGTTAGAATGTAAATAAAACAGGAATTTTATTATGGCACGCTCTCAAAAGAATGATAACTTTATTGACAAAACATTTACTGTATTAGCGGATATTGTGTTAAAAATTTTACCGACAAGTAAAGAAGAAAAACAAGCTTTTTGTTATTATCGTGATGGTATGTCAGCACAATCTGAAGGTGAATATGCAGAAGCACTTGAAAACTATTATGAAGCCCTAGGATTAGAAGAAGATCCATATGATAGAAGTTATATATTGTACAATATTGGCTTAATTTATTCTAGTAATGGAGAACATATTAAAGCACTAGAATACTATCATAAAGCTTTAGAATTAAACTCTAGATTACCACAAGCTCTTAATAATATCGCAGTTATTTATCATTATCAAGGTATTAAAGCATCAGAAAGTAACAACCAAACTATCTCAGCTAATATGTTTAATAAGGCAGCTAGTTACTGGCAACAAGCTATTGCACTTGCACCCAATAATTATATTGAAGCACAAAACTGGCTAAAAACTACAGGAAGATTAGTTAATGAAACCAGATTTAAATAAATTACAAATATCGATAAAAATCATCAATTTTTAAGATAAAATATAATAAATATATATCTTAATTTTGATTAACAAAATAAGTACGAATGAAACAACAACAATTTACTAAAGTGCAAATAATACAAAAATGGTTACAACGACTAGTAGTGGATCAGTTAATCAAATTATAGGTCCGGTTTTAGATATTGAATTTATGAATGGAAAATTGCCAAAAGTATTTAATGCTTTAAAAGTTCAGGGACCTAATGGTACTGTTACATGTGAAGTACAACAATTATTAGGGGATAATAGAGTGCGTGCTGTTGCTATGAGTGCAACAAATGGTTTAAAAAGAGGTCTTGAAGTAATTGATACAGGTGAACCGATTACTGTACCAGTAGGCACATCAACTTTAGGTCGTATTTTTAATGTTTTGGGAGAACCAGTCGATAGTTTAGGGAATGTTTCTTTAGAAAATAAATTACCTATTCATAGATCTGCACCTGCATTTACTCAACTAGAAACAAAACCTTCTATTTTTGAAACAGGTATTAAAGTTGTAGATTTACTAGCTCCTTATCGTAGAGGAGGTAAAATAGGACTATTTGGGGGTGCTGGTGTAGGTAAAACTGTATTAATTATGGAATTGATTAATAATATTGCTAAAGCACATGGAGGGGTTTCGGTATTTGGAGGAGTCGGTGAAAGAACTCGAGAAGGTAATGATCTTTATGAAGAAATGAAAGAGTCTAAAGTAATCAATGAAGAAAATTTACCCGATTCTAAAGTAGCACTTGTATATGGTCAAATGAATGAACCACCTGGGGCAAGAATGCGAGTTGGATTAACCGCATTAACAATGGCAGAATATTTTCGAGATGTTAATAAACAAGATGTATTATTATTCATCGACAACATCTTTCGATTTGTACAAGCTGGCTCAGAAGTATCTGCACTACTTGGAAGAATGCCCTCAGCTGTAGGATATCAACCAACATTAGCAACCGAAATGGGTGCACTACAAGAAAGAATTACATCAACTAATGAAGGTTCCATTACATCTATTCAAGCTGTCTATGTTCCAGCTGATGATTTAACCGATCCTGCACCTGCAACAACTTTTGCACATTTAGATGCAACTACTGTTTTATCTCGTGGTTTAGCTGCAAAAGGTATTTATCCAGCTGTAGATCCATTAGACTCTACCTCTACAATGTTACAACCTAATATTGTAGGTGATGAACACTATAAAACAGCACAACAAGTCAAATCAACTTTACAACGATATAAAGAACTACAAGATATTATTGCTATTCTTGGATTAGATGAATTATCTGAAGAAGATAGATTAACTGTAGCTAGAGCTAGAAAAATAGAAAGATTCTTGTCACAACCTTTTTTTGTAGCAGAGGTATTTACTGGTTCACCAGGTAAATATGTATCTTTAGAAAATGCAATTAAAGGTTTCCAAATGATTTTCCGAGGGGAACTTGATGATCTTCCAGAACAAGCTTTTTATCTAGTTGGAGATATTGAGGAAGCAATTAGTAAAGCAGAAAAATTAAAAGGGTAATGAACTAATATGACATTAAATATTCGAGTAATTGCTCCAGATAGAACAGTCTGGGATGCAAGTGCTGAAGAAGTAATTTTACCAAGTAGTACTGGACAATTAGGTATCTTATCTGGACATATACCTCTATTGACAGCATTAGATATAGGTGTAATGCGTGTTAGAATTGATAAAGAATGGATACCAATTGTATTATTAGGTGGATTTGCAGAAGTAGAGAACAATAAAATTACGATTTTAGTAAATGGTGCTGAAGAGGTAACTGATATCGATGCCGAAGTAGCGCAACAAAGTTTAGAAGAAGCTTATAATTTGTTAGCAGAAGCTACAACAAATAAAGCTAAAATTGAAGCTACTCAAAACATGCGCAAAGCACGTGCAAGATTACAAGCTATTGCAAATGTAACAACATAGAAATATAAACAATGCAAAAAATTAGAATTTTGCATTGTTATCTACAGATCAAAAACTTACTATTAACATTAACTCAATCCTGAACAGATATAATCAAAATATAAACCCATTTCTTTACCGGCATCAGCTCCCACCAATCCAACTGTTACTTCTTTCATAGCTTGAATAGCTTGAATTGTAGCACCAATTGGCACACCTAGTGAGTTATAAGTTTCTTTTAATCCGTTTAAGACTCTCTCATCTAAAATTGAAGGATCACCTGCTAACATCCCATAAGTTGCATAACGTAGATAATAGTCTAAATCACGAATACATGCAGCATACCTTCTAGTAGTATACATGTTTCCACCAGGTCGAGTAATATCAGAATAAAGTAAAGATTTTGCTACAGATTCTTTAATAATTGTAGCTGCATTTGCAGCAATAGTTGCTGCAGCTCTTACTCTTAATTCTCCTGTTTGGAAATAACCACGTAGTTTTTCTACTGAATTATCATCTAAATATTTACCTTGTACGTCAGCTGCATTAATAACAGAGGTAATCGCATCTTGCATAATTTAATATTATTATTTGAAATTTATAAATGGTATAGTAAAAATTATCAAAAGTATTTAATTTATATAGCTACTGCATAGCTCCTAAAGTATAATCAAAGTAAAATCCTGCTTCTGCTGAATCTTCACCTGAAAGTAAAGAACATGCAATATTTTTCATCGATCTTACTCCCTCTGAAACTCCAGATATAGGTGTACCAAGAGAGTTATACATTTCTTTAACTCCGACTAATCCAATTTCTTCAATTGGAGTAACATCACCAGCAACAATACCATATGTAACTAATCTTAGATAATAATCAAGATCTCTTAAGCATGTAGCTGTCATTTCTTCACCATATGCATTTCCTCCAGGAGATACTACATCCGGTCTTTTTTGAAACAATTGCTGTCCACCTTGCTTTACAATTCTTTCACGATTCTCAGTTAATATTTGTGCAATTCGTAAACGTCGTTGACCAGATAATACAAAACTTTTAATACGGTCTAACTCACCAGGGCTTAAATAACGTGCTTCTGCATCTGCATTAACAATTGATTTAGTTACAATACTCATAAATTAATCTCCTCTCATACTTAAGCATATTAATTCTATTTATTATAATAACTAGTGCATTCAGTAACTTAAGTATATATATAATAGTACTTAAGTAATCATTATAGTATTAAATTTTTAATATATATGCTTATTACACAGGTCAACGAATATGTATAGCAAAGTACTAAAGCAAGAAAGTTTTACTCTATTTACTGATTACCAACAATTTTTTTAAAACTAGGTATTATAATTATATTATTCTGCTTTGTTAGATTATTATACAATTTTTCTGTATTTGGAAAATTGGCTGCTGGTAAAGTTGGAAATCTACGGTAAGGCACAATATTTGCTCCAAAAATTGTATTATATTCTAAGCTATTCACCAAACTATCAATAAATGGACCTAAACCCTGTGAAGCCAAGATTTGGTTATAATATCTTATTTCAGCTTGATTATTAGGTGCTCTTCCTAAAAAATGTTTAGTGCCTAGTTCAATAACTTTAGTATTCGGATAAGGCTGGTAGAATTCTTTACGATATATTAAAGATTTACCCAATTGTTGTACTAATTGCTGAACTGGGATTTTATTATTAAGAAAAGCTTGCTCTAAATCAATTAATTCATAACCTAAACTCAAAGAATTTAAATCACGTTCAAAAATCTGTCTATATGTCGCTCGTAAAATCTTTTCGATATGTTGTTTACTGTTAACTTTTGAATTATCCAATTTAAATATAACTAGTTGGTCTCTTATTTCTGATACACCTTGTTGTATACGGTAATTAACACTACTAATACTCCGAAACTCTTTTACTAGACCTAATTGTATAAAACGACTGATTTGCTTATCTTGAGGTGCAAGATTATTGATTTTGATTCCTTGTTTAATTAAGCGACTAGAGATAGCATTAGATGTTAAATATCTTTCATATGGTACAGTATCTTCACCAAACACTTCAAAGTATTCAGTACTATCAACCATTGCATCAATCATTTTATAATAACTTTCTTTGTACACAATATCAAAATATTGATTAATTTCTTGACGTCCATAAGTTGGACGTCCTAATAACCTATTATGAATATATTCTATAGCCTTACAGATATATAATGGCTCCCAATACAAAGATCTAAAAATAGAAGACTTAGCTAAATATCTAATAAAAGAACGAATTGAAATTGTTCGATCTTTTACTTGACTTTCTATTGTTTTAAAGTTTAATAATTCTTCTTGATAAATTCTACGCCCAAATATTCTTAAATAACAAGCTGAAACTACAGAATCAAGATTGGTCACTAATACTGATGAATCTGCCTTAGAGTTATTAGAAAATTTGAAAACGACTGGACTAACTGAACTAGCCGGCTGTGAACGAATCTGTGGATTACTCATCTGATTATAGATACCAGGACCTTGTCTAATTAAAAGTCTACGTGTATCTTTACCAAAAGGTGCCGGCTTATTCTGAGGATTAATTGTATCTTTAGGAAATATAGCACCAAACTGAATTAATAACGGATCATTACTTCTTCCATAAGGATGTTGATCTGGTAAAGCTTGTGTATAATCACTAAATAAAGTAATAAATTGAGGTACTTTACGAAATGGAGCACTGTAATTAAACAGAGTAATTTGTGGACCCCAATTACGGCATTCCTGAGGTTCTGATCCTAAATTTCTTAAATAAGGTACAGTCTCTTCTCCAAAATAATCAGCATATTCATTAGAATTTAATAAATCATCTATTAAACCTGCTAAACCTCTTTGTGAAATAGTAGCAAAAAATTTCTGGAACTCTACTAATGAACTAGGACCTCTACCTAAAAAATGTCTAAAAGCTAATTCAACAGCTCTACTATTAACAAATGGTTCAAAAAATTGTTTACGATAAATATCAGACTTACCTAGAGAACGTATAAACTCTTTTATAGAAATTTGACCATTTTTAACTTTTGATTCTAAATCAGAAAAGGAAAAATTATATGCTTTACATATATCTCTTTCAAAAATTTGCCGATAACATGCTCTAATAACTGAGTTTTTCTCATCTGTTGATAAATTTGTTTTCATTACAAATTTTTGAGATCTATTACCTGCTTTTGCATAAATTTGTGGTAAGCGCAAACCTTGCATGTCTCCTGAATCTCTTCTCCTTACAATATCTGTAAAAGCTGGAGCTTCAAATTCTGTAATTACGACATTAAAATATTCAATAACTAATTCTATTTGCTGAGGACTGCCTGCAAAAAGATTGACAGCTGATTTACGCATTTCTCTTAATGCAACACTTACGGCAGCACTAGAGCAAGCATTATCAATTAGCTCACGAAGACCACGAATATTAACAGACAAAATATTAGGATCACCTGCAATAATAGCATATGTTAAATAACGTAGAAACCAATCTAAATCTCGTAATGATTTCTTCATTCGATTTGGTCCATATTTAACAACATTAATAGGTTTAAAACCTGATGGCGTAACATCTAATGTACTTAAAATTGGATTAACATTACTAGTATTACTAGATTGGAGACTAGATTCTTGTCTTAAGTTATCTGATTTATCTAACATAATATTGCTAGTATTCACCTCATTATCAACTTCCAAGAATGAAGCTTGAGGTCTTTCTAAGTATGAAATAGCTGATCCTCCAGTGAAAATTTTCTCTGTGGCCTTGGAAATCAAAAAATTTGCATTTTTAGCTAATTTATCTGCTACTATTAGTCGTTGATTACCTGAATTTAAGAATGAAATTAATTGATTTAATTCTCCAAGTTGCAAAAATCTATCTTGTTGTTCAGCTTGAATAATTGTTGAGATAGATGCTGTCCGGTAAAGCTGCGGCTGGGCTACCGGGCTTCCACCACTTGCCTTAACACTCATAGATAAACTCCTCTTAACTTGCTTATATTCTTATAAATCTTATTACCATATTCTCATCATCAACAATAGGAACAAGAGTTCTTTATAAAATTATTGATAATGATTTTTTTATATCTAATATATTATAAAAATAAACAATACTAGTTTGAATAAAGATATCTTTTGTAATACTTATGTATAAAAAAATAAAATAATTCAACATTATTTATAAGTTACTTTATCCTTAAGGTCTTATTAACTATTAAAAATCTAAAAGTACAAGAATAATTATATGAAACCTATTACTAATCAAGAACAACTAAAGCATGACCGAGAAATGTCTATATCAGAACATCTAGATGAATTAAGAAACCGTTTTTTATTAGTTTTTCTTCTATTTTGTATTTCTACTATTGGTTGCTTTACTAAACTAAAAGAAATTACATTATTTTTACAAAAACCAGCTCTAGGGATTAAATTTTTGCAATTATCACCTGGAGAATATTTTTTTGTATCGCTAAAAATAGGTTTTTATTCTAGTGTTTTATTGACCATTCCATTTGCTATTTATCAAATTATCATGTTTATTAGGCCTGGATTAACTGGTCGCGAAGCTAGGATAATTATCCCATCATTACTAGGATCTATTTTGTTATTTTTTATTGGTATAACATTTGGGTACCAGATTTTAGTTCCAGCTGCTCTTAATTTTTTTATTCATTATGGTGCAGATATTATAGAGCCTCTATGGTCTTTTGAACAATATTTTGATTTTATCATCTTATTATTAATTAGCACTGGACTAGCTTTTCAAATACCAATTTTACAAATATTTTTAGGTATACTTAACTTAATATCATCATTCCAAATGTTATCAGCATGGAAATATATAATTGTAACAGCTACTCTACTGGGAGCAATTTTAACACCTTCAACGGATCCATTTACTCAATCATTAATGGCAATTGCAATACTATTTCTATATTTTAGTGGTATTAGTATTCTTATAATCTTAAAAAAATAGCTTCAAATAATATTATTCTATAATATAATACTATAAATATAGTTAGTCTAGTAGATTAAACTAAACAATATTAGAATTATTCATTAGTTAGTGTATTATTTAAGACTGTGATAATAATTTTCATCAGTCATTAAATTCTTATATAGTGATCCTTCAATACTAAAAACCAATATAATATGAGACTAAAAAATTCATCAGCATTTTATAAAATAACAAGAATATTAACCTGTTTATGTCTAAGCGTATTAACATATATAACAGTAAAACCATATATATCTTATGCGTTCCCTATATATGCTCAGCAAGCATATGAAAATCCTAGAGAAGCTACTGGACGGATTGTATGTGCAAATTGTCATTTAACACAGAAACCAGCTGGTATAGAATTACCACAAGCTGTTTTACCAAATACAGTTTTTGAAGCTATTGTTAAAATACCTTATGATAATGAAGCTCAACAAATATTAGGTAACGGATCTAAAGGACCATTAAATGTAGGAGCTGTAGTTATTCTACCAAAAGGCTTTAAATTAGCACCAAGTAAAATAATTCCAGATGAAATTAAATCTAAAATTAAAGGTGTATATATTCAGCCGTATAGTACAAAGCAAGATAATATTTTAGTTGTTGGTCCTCTACCAGGAGATACAAATAAAGAAATAATATTTCCAATATTATCACCAGATCCGTCAAAAGATAAGGGAACATCATACTTAAAATATTCTGTATTTGTTGGAGCTAATCGTGGAAGAGGTCAAGTATATCCTACAGGGGATAAAACTAATAATAATACAGTAAATGCATCTACAAATGGTAAGGTAGTAAATATTGAAAACTTAGACAAAGGTGGATATAAAATTAGTATAGAAAAACCAGATCAAACAACAATTATTGATAAAATTCCTAAAGGTTTAGAACTTAAAGTTAAAACAGGAGATTTTGTCACAACTGATCAAGTATTAACATTTGATCCTAATGTAGGAGGATTTGGACAAAATGAAGCTGAGATCGTATTGCAAAGTCCAGCTAGAATTAAAGGTATGATAGCATTTTTTATAACTGTAACTCTAGCTCAAATTTTCTTTGTTCTTAAGAAAAAACAATGGGAGAAAGTACAGGCTGCCGAAATTAATTTCTAAATTTTAGAAAAGATCAATAGCTTTATTCTTAATTTACAAAAGAATAAAGCTATTAATTATTTAATAAAAAGTTTTCTTGGTAATCATTAAATCTTCTACAGCACGAATAATTTGATGAGGATGAATTACTGTTGCTTGCTCTAATTGACCATTATATGGAGTTGGTAAATCTTGAGATGATAACCTTATAATAGGAGCATCTAACTCATAAAATACAGTTTCATTAATTTGTGCAATTAACTCTGCTCCTATACCAGCTGTTTTCATACACTCTTCTACAATTAATACTAAATGTGTTTTTTTCACCGATTTTACAATAGTATCAATATCTAAAGGTTTTAATGAAATTAGATCTATAATTTCTGGATTATATCCTTGACTAACTAATTCATCTACAGCTTGAACTACATGATGACGCATTCGGGAATATGTAAGAATAGTAATATCTTGACCAGTTCTTACAAGCTCAGCTTTGTTTAAAGGTAGAATATATTCATGTTTTGGTATATTTTCTTGTAAATTATAAAGTAAAACATGTTCAAAAAAAATAACAGGATTATCATCACGAATAGCAGCTTTTAATAAACCTTTTGCATTATATGGTGTCGAGCATGCAACTATTTTTAAGCCTGGTATTGCTTGAAAATAAGCTTCTAAACGTTGTGAATGTTCTGCTCCTAGTTGACGTCCAACACCACCAGGTCCTCGTATAACAAGTGGTATTTTAAAATTTCCTCCGGATGTGTATCGCAACATACCTGCATTATTAGAAATTTGATTAAATGCTAACAATAAAAAGCTCATGTTCATTCCTTCAACAATTGGTTTTAAACCTGTAATAGCAGCTCCTATAGCTAATCCTGTAAAACTATTCTCGGCAATTGGAGTATCAAGTACTCTCAAATCTCCATATTTTGCATGTAAACCTTTAGTTACTTTATAAGATCCACCATAATGTCCTACATCTTCACCTAACACAAATACTCGTGGATCACGTAGCATTTCTTCATCAGTCGCTTCTCTCAAAGCATCAAACATCAGCATTTTATTCATTTTACAATTTAATAATTTGATAAATTAATATAAATAATTTTAACTATCATTTTCTACAAAAAGATAACGATGTAAATCTTCAACGCTCGGCTCAGGACTTGCAACTGCAAAATCTACAGCTTCTTTAATTGTTTCTTTAATATTTTTTTCAATTCTATCTAAATCATCTAAACTAGCTATTTTTTTAGAAATAACATAGTTTTTTAATCTTTTAATCGGATCTCTAGCAATCCATGCTTCTTTTTCATCACGTGATCTTAATTCATCTGGATCAGCTAAGGAATGACCTCTAAATCTATATGTTAATGCTTCAATTAAAGTTGGTCCTTCTCCATCTCTCGCACGTTTCACAGCTTCAAGAGTAGTTTTTCTTATAGCTAGTACATCCATACCATCTACTTCAAAACCTGGTAAACCAAAAACCTCTGCTTTTTTATGAATTTCTGGTGTAGATGCTGAACGATGATGAGCCATACCAATTGCCCATTGATTATTTTCAACCACAAATATAATAGGTAATTTCCATAAAACTGCCATATTAAGACACTCAAAAAATTGACCATTATTTGTTGTGCCATCACCAAAAAAACATGCTGTAACCTGTACTGGGTTCGTTCTTTTTAATACTTGTTTTTTATAAATACTTTGAAAAGCTGCACCAGTCGCAACTGGGATACCTTCTCCTATAAATGCAAAACCACCTAAAAAATTATGTCTAGATGAAAATATATGCATAGATCCACCTCGACCTTTACTACATCCCGTTTCTTTTCCAAATAATTCTGCCATAACCTCTTTAGAAGGTATACCTTTGCTTAAAGCATGAACATGATCTCTATAAGTACTGCATACATAATCACTTTCTTCTAAAGCTTTTATAACACCTGTAGATACTGCTTCTTGACCATTATATAAATGAACAAAACCAAACATTTTACCCCTATAATACATTTGAGCACACATATCTTCAAAGCTTCTTCCTAAAACCATATCTTCATAAAGAGATAAAATAGTAACAGTATTGATTGTATCCTCTTTACTATGTACTAAAGGCAACTTAATATTCTCTGTCATATGTATTTGATCTATCTCCATACAAATAGTTAGTGAATAGAATATTTTTCGATGTATTAAACTAGTATTTAATAATTTCTGAACACACTTTATCAAAATATGGTTAACAACTATAGTATGATATATAATGTAATACAAAATAGTTTACAGACTAGAAAGATAAACAATAAAGTAGTTATCTAGATAAACTATGCTATTATATTTAGATTAAGCTAGTACAAAAAATAATCTGTAATAAATAATACGATACAAAAAATTTATTCTACAATCATTAAACATCTATTTAAATATGATACCTTCATATGTATTTTCATTAGTTGAAAAAGATTTAGATAATCTTAACCAGAATTTAAAATCTATGGTTGGAGCAAGACATCCAATTTTAAATGCAGCTTCTGAACACTTATTTTCTGCAGGTGGAAAACGTTTGAGACCTGCTATAGTTATCTTAATTGCTAAAGCTACTTTAAATAGTAACATTATCTTATCTTCTCATCAACGCTTAGCTGAAATCACAGAAATTATACATACAGCTAGTCTAGTACATGATGATGTAATTGATGACTGCATTACAAGAAGAGGAGTAAATACAGTACATAATTTATTCAGTACAAAAATAGCTGTCTTGGCAGGTGATTTTTTATTTGCACAATCATCATGGTACTTAGCTAACTTAAATAATTTAAAAGTGGTAACTACAATATCAAAAGTTATTACGGATTTCGCTGAAGGAGAAGTTAGACAAGGGCTAATTCATTTTGACTTAACTATTTCAATTGATGAATATATTGAAAAATCCTTTTATAAAACAGCTTCTTTAATCGCAGCAAGCTGTAAAGGAGCTGCAATGTTAAGTAAAATAAATAGTTATCAAGAAAATGAATGCTATTTATATGGAAAACATATTGGTCTTGCTTATCAAATTATTGATGATATTTTAGATATAATAAGCTCAAGTAACTATTTGGGTAAACCAATAGGATTAGATTTAAAAAACGGTAATTTAACAGCCCCTGTTTTTTTTGCTTTAACTGAATCAAATGAGTTAAAGTATATTATTAACTCTGAATTTGAAAATGAATCTGATATTAAACAAGCTATTGAAATTATTAAATCAAGCAATGGATTAAAAAAAGCAAAAGATTTAGCAGAAGAACATATTCAGACAGGAATTAATATTATTCGCTCTTTACGTAATATCAATCAAGATAAATATCATGGCTTAGTATTAATGGCCCAATATATTCTACAAAGAATATATTGATTAATTAATTTATAGAGCAGACTGAATTCTCATTATGTTTTACCAGCACTGATAATAATCAGATCATAAGATTTGAGTAACAATATATTGGAAACTTATTGGATCAACAATAGCCATTTGAGCCAACATTTTTCTATTTAGTCCTATTTTTGCTTGTTTAAGTCGAAATATTAAAGAACTATAACTTAAATTATATAATCTAGCTGCTGCATTAATTCTTGAGATCCATAAACGACGAAATATACGTTTTTTGTGCTTGCGACCTATGTATGAATATCTTAGAGCTTTTAATACTTGTTGCTTACTAGTTCGAAATAATCTTGAATGAGTTCCACGAAATCCTTTAGCTAACTGTAAAACCTTTTTTCTTCTTTTTCTTGCTACGTTACCTCTTTTTATTCGAGTCATATTTTATATGTCAATCCTATCACTAATATTTTTCAGTAATTTAATTTTTGTTTTAACACTTTTATTACAGTTCTTGTAGTTGAAATAGTTTTTGCTAGTCTTTTTTTTCTTTTTTGTGTCTTTTTTTCTAGCAAATGATTTCGACCGGCTTGGTAATGCATCAATAAACCTGAAGCACTTACTTTAAAACGTTTTTTAATAGAAGATGAACTTTTAATTTTAGCCATTGTTTATTTTTTTTATTCCAAATTAATTCGCTCATTATTGAATATTCAAATGAATGAAATCAATTAATGATTAAACACAAAAGATAATTATAAATAATTAAGACGTTCTAAAAAAATTTCTATGTATTTTTAGATTACTAATTGCATTTATAAGTAACATAGCCATAATTTTAATAATATTTGAATTTAGTTCTTGAAATACTTTCATATTTAAAGTAAATGCAACATTAGCTTCTGCAACAATATCGGCTATTTGATTTTCGTTAATAGGTATTTGATTTAGTTGATTACGATACTGTTTTTTAAACTTATTATCATCTTCTATATACTTAAAATTATAAAATGACGTCCCATCATCATCAGATAAATGCATAGCATTTTTAGCAATCTTTTTTAATATTTGTCCACCTGATAAATCTCCCATATATCTAGTATATGCATGAGCTATCAATAATTCTGGTTGATTAATACCTATTTCGTGTATGCGACGGACATAAATTTGTGTAGCTTCTGAAGGTCGAATATTATCTTGCCAGTTATGACCATAGTAATAATTTAAATCTTCTTCTAAACTTTGTTTACGATTTAATTCTTGAAAGTATATTGGTTTAATAAAAGGATTAGATTGATTAGCACTCATTTGCTCTTCAATAGCTACGTATACAAAATATAAATTTGCTACTAATTTACGATATGATTTTTTATCTACAACTCCACTTAAAAATGATTTTACAAAACCTACATTTTCTGCCATACTGTGTGATTTAGTTGTTCCTTCACGTAATTGTTGTGCTAGATTAATAGACATATTTATTTATATAATTAAAATTAATTTACCTTTGAATTTTAGAAAAATATTAAATTGCTTTAAAATATTCTTTTGATTTCAGTGGATCAGGAATTAATGTTTTATCTCCTGGTTGCCAATCAGCTGGACATACCTCATCCGGATGAGATTGTACATACTGAATAGCCTGTAAAGTTCTTAGTGTTTCCTCTACACTTCTTCCAAAAGCTAAATTATTAATTAATGAATATTGTATTACACCTTCTTTATCAATAATAAATAGTCCTCTCAATGCAACACCAGTATCAGTTAGTACATTATACGCTATGCTGATTTCCTTTTTTAAATCTGAAACTAATGGATAATTTAAATCACCTAATCCACCTGATGCACGATCAGTTTGTAACCATGCTAGATGTGAATAATGACTATCAACTGAAACACCTAATATTTTAGTATTTAAAGATCTAAATCGTTCATATTCATCACTAAATGCTGTTATTTCTGTTGGACAAACAAAAGTAAAATCTAGTGGATAAAAAAATAGAACAACATAATGACCAAGATATTCTTTTAAATTAATTGAAATAAATTCTTGATCATAAACAGCTGTGGCGCTAAAGTCTGGCGCTTTCTTACCAACTTTTAAGCAATCCATATTTAATTTAATTACAATATTATTTATAAATTATATTTATCAATATATCATAATCTTATGGTATAAAAAGAAAAATATTTTGAAAAATAATCTTGATAAAAATTTTAATTAATTATTAGCGGGAAATGGATTTGAACCATTGACCTTCGGGTTATGAGCCCGACGAGCTACCAGGCTGCTCTACCCCGCACACTTAATATTATATCACAAATTTCTAATATTGATAGAAAGATATATTAATCACAAGATGTAAAGTATTAAACAAAGTGTGATCAAAACAAATGATACAATTACTAAAGTATTCTTTATTCTGATAATTAAAGGCTCTACTTGATAAACACTTACTAAACGGTCTTGCGTTAGAACATCTGCTGATTTAACCCATAATTGTCCATCATACCAACCCGACTCTTCATAAAAAATACTTGCACTTGATAAACGTTTAAAAATATATGACCAACCAAGATATAAACGTATTAATAATATCTCAATTAATATTAAAGAAAACAATAAATTACTTAGAAATGTAATTAAAGATAATTTATTTCCATTAAGTATAAAAATAGTTATAAATAATCCCAAAATATTACTTGTAATAAAAATAATTATTAAACTTCGAACAAACATTTGCATACTCGAAGCAAAACAAGAAAATAAAGTTGATTGTTTAATAGCCTTATATTCATTTAAAGGCTGTTGATCAAAAGGAACCGGACAAATATTACGTTTTGATGGCATGTAGAAAAATTTTAGCAAGCAAATGACAACTTAATTATTGTATTCAGTATTTTTACTAATATGTATTAGATATTCGTAAAATAATTGCAAAGCATAAAAATAAACTTGCACAACTCCAAGTAAGAATTTCTAATATTGTTGACGCTTCACTACTATTTGTAAATATTTTATTGGTTCCACTAAAAGTTCTCAAAGTATCAGTTTTTGGATTATTTATTAAAATTAATACTATAAGTATGACACTTAAAATGTACCATAACGATTTCATTAATTTTGACTCCACCAACTAATTAATATATGAATTATAAATATAAGTTACTTGTCATTCTTCAACTGAATTAGTAACTATTCACCTTGTATTTTCAATAATGCAAAACCAAGAACTAGTCCAATTAGAACCATTATAGAACTTAGAAAAGCAGATTGTGTAATCTCACCAGCCATAAATAACTCCTCAATTCTTTAAAATAAAAAACATTAAAATCCGTTACGTCCCCAAACAACTAAAGCTATAGAAAATGTAAATACAGCCATTAAACAACCCCAACCTAAACTAATAATATCCATCTTTACTCCTAAACATAGTTTATAGAATTCTAGTTATAAGATATTTAAATATCATACAAATAAATTTTATATCAGCAAAAACATATATATATACTATATTATTATAACGAATAATATATAAAAGTTCTTAATAAAGTATAATTAAGATGTTTAATAAAAAATAATCATTAATTAACAATAGTCAAGAAATGTAAAATTTTCAAAAAAACACATAAATAAAAAAAAATTAACACTAATATGAAGTGAGTACTCAATTATTCATTAATATAAACTATTAACATTTTAAATTTATAAAAGTAAATGCAAAGTACATCAAATTCAATTAAATCTCAAACAAAAGAAACACTTTTAACACCTCGTTTTTATACTACAGATTTTCATGCTATGGCAAATTTAGATATATCAAAAAACCTGCATGAATTTGAAGCTATTTTAGAAGAATTTAGAGCCGATTATAATAGAGAGCATTTTATTAGGGATGAAGAGTTCAATCAAACTTGGGGAGCACTTGATAAAAAAACAAGATCACTCTTCATAGAATTTTTAGAACGTTCATGCACAGCTGAATTCTCTGGTTTTTTGCTATACAAAGAACTATCAAGACGCCTAAAGATGACAAGTCCAATTATTGCCGAATGCTTTCTTTTAATGTCTAGAGATGAGGCAAGGCATGCTGGTTTTCTAAATAAAGCTATGGGAGATTTTAATTTATCATTGGACTTAGGATTTTTAACTAAAACAAGAAAATATACATTTTTTTCACCTAAATTTATTTTTTACGCGACCTACTTATCAGAAAAGATAGGCTATTGGCGTTATATTACAATATATAGACACTTAGAACAAAACCCAAAGCACAGAATATATCCTATTTTTCGTTTTTTTGAGAATTGGTGTCAAGATGAAAATAGACATGGCGATTTTTTTGCAGCTTTATTAAGATCACAACCTCAGTATTTAAATAATTTTATATCTCGTTTATGGTGTCGTTTTTTCTTATTAAGCGTATTTGCTACGATGTACTTAAATGACTTCCAAAGATCTGATTTTTATCGTGCTATTGGTCTTGACGCTCGCCAATATGACATGCAAGTTATACGTAAAACCAATGAAAGTGCATCAAGAATTTTTCCTATTAGCTTAGATATTGATAATCCATTATTCTTTCAATATCTAGATGAATGTGCTAAATATAATAGTTGGTTAATACAAAGAAAAGACAATCATAATCCCACAATCAGTAAACCTATTGATAGAATTTTTTGGTCTTTTTTATTAATTATCAATTTATTTAAACTATTTTTACTACCAACTATTCCTTCCCAAAATATACCAAATATTACAAAATAGTATATTAATTTAATTCTTTAATAGTACAGTCATGAATATGTCTGTACTATATGATTATATATTGTAGATAAAATTAAGTACCTAATTTTTCTTTTGCCTCATACATAATATCTAAATCAATTTTATAAGTTTTTTTGTTAATAGCAAACTTTTCTGTATTCCTTTTTACTTTACCTCTAATAAATCCTGGAATCCTTGATAACTCTTGTAAAGCTTGAGGAGACCAAATAATCTCTGTATTTGAAGATAAAGTATCAGTTAATACATCTATTGTATCATGTCCACCAAATAAATCTAATAAATGATCTTCCATACCTAATGTAAAAGAATTATATACTAAATCAGCTATCTGATTAGTTCCTTCAAAACCTAAAAATGGCTTATAGCTAATTGGAAAATTTTGTATATGTACAGGAGATGAAATAACACCACATGGTATATTTAAACGCTTACCAACATGTCTCTCCATTTGTGTTCCAAAGATTGCATTTGGATCTGTACGAGCTATCATGTCAGCTACTATATTATGATCATCAGTAATTAATATTTCTGAGCATATATCTTGTACTTCCGATTTAAACCATGTTACATCATGAGTACAATAAGTCCCAGACCAAAGTACTTTAACATGCATTTCTGCATGTAAGATCTTAGTCATAGCAGCTGCATGACTTGCATCTCCAAAAACAATAGCTGTTTTACCTGTTAAATTTTGACAATCAATTGATCTAGAAAACCATGCTGCTTGTGATACGTATTGATTCTGATTTTGTAAATACATTTCATAATTTCGTTCACAATTATAATTTCTTAAAACAGATTGGACAGATTGCACAAAATTATTAATATTCATTAAACCCATTGGTATTATATCAATAAAAGGCATATTAAATTCCTTTTCTAAAAACTGGGCTGTTAACAAACCTGACTCACGATATGGAACAAAGTTAAACCAAGCTTTTGGCAATAATTGCAAATTATGTACATAAGCATTTTCTGGAATAATTTGATTAATTTGAATATCCAGATCTTGAAATAAACGCTTTAATTCTATTAGATCATGTTGGCTATGGAAACCTAAACTTAAGATACCAATAATATTTACTGATGGCTTCTTAGTTTTAGTCTCATCTAAAGTTTTATCTTGAATTGCTTTCTTTATATAAAATGCCACTATTTGCTCTAAAGTTCTATCACTAGCTTGTAGTTCATTAACTCGGTAATGATTTACATCTGCCAAAATGATATCCGAATTTGTTTCAATAGATGCTCTACTCACAAAATTTTGTAAATCTTCTTGTAGTATACTTGATGTACAAGTTGGTGTTAAAACGACTAAGTCAGGATTAACCTCTTGATCTTTTCTTGTTATATTATATATAACTTTCTCCTGAGATCCTCTTGCTAAAACATGACGATCCACTATACTTGCAGTTACAGGAGTAAAATTTCTATCTCTCTCTAGCATAGATCTCATTACATTGTTACCCTAAATAAGATATATTTATTCACATCTTACTCGGCTTCAAAACCGTACTTGAAACTTTCATCTCATACGGCTTCTCTTAAACTTAGCATTAATTCAGAATTATACAGGAAAATAGGAATATATATTAAAAATTTAAATAAAATTCCTCAACTGTTTTAAGCAAAGTGTTTCTTTCAGATAATCAAGATTGAATCCAGGTTCACAGTTTTTATATTCGATATTTATTCTATAATTTTGCTTAAATACAAAATGTTTTTTAATAATTGTATAATCTGACATATTTTTATATTTTTTTAACAATGAAGAACGTACTTTTAGATAAATTAAATAATCAATCAAGATAAAAATCCGTTTAGCTCCTGTAATTTTAAAATAGTCTATCCAATTTTCTATACAAGTATTTAAGTTATTCATTAATATTTCAATTGACAAATAAATCGATTGCTTACAAATTTTATCTATTGAATATAATAATTTTGCTTGTGCCTGTTGACTCGGCTCGATATTAACCAAGTTTTTAAAACTGATAAAAAAATAATCCAAAAAAACAAATCCTAGCCACATTGAACTTAAACTAAGGTTTAATAAATCAGATTTTTTAGCATAAACGCTAAAAATATTATAAGATACTTGATTAAATAATTGGAGATAGTTATAGTTTTTATGAATAATTAATATTTCCGTATTACATGTAATTATTTTATAACTATTATATTCTTGATTTATGTATTTACAAAAGCTTATATAAAAATTATAAATATACATCACTTCTAAAATAAAACAACAACTGATCAATCTAGATAATAAACTTATGTATAAATTATTGTAATTATTATTTATTTTATATTGATTTCTGATAAATACAAGCGATTTAATAATATGATCAGAAATACATAATCTTGTAAACAGATTTTTATTATCTACAATAAAAATTAAATTATGCAAATTAAAATAACCAACATAATATTGATCAAATGGTTGTTCTAAAACATAGTTCTTTAGTAATGATACTATTTTTGGAGATTTGTCTACATATATAATATGATTCAAATTTGATACATAAGCTCTATGTATAGGTTCTAATACAAAAATAATAAGGTTTGATACAATCTCTACTAATAAAACGTTTTCTTGTTCCAATTTATTAAAACAAATATTTAAATCTAAATTCAATAAAGACAATGAAAAATGTAAATCATTTTTTTTTCATAATAAAAGTTAAAATCATTGGTAAAAGTTCTATCGATGCTTAATTTATTTTCCATTACTTGTCGAATCGCCAAATGTCTACTTGCTAAAGATAAAAAAAGCTTCTTTTGCAGAAACTTCGCTTTTGCATAAGTTTTATTTTTGGCTGCTTTGTATATTTTAGATTTTAGTTCATGAACATAGACAGATATTCTTATCCAATCGATAGAACTCCAAAACACTGTATCAACATTAATTCTTATGCTTCTACTCATTAAAATACTTAATATAAAAAATATACAAAAAGTTTAAGTGTCTAATTAGGCGTATCTTAAATATTACTTTTAAGCTTTAGCTTTGTAGACAATCCTTTAACTGATAAATAAAATAACAATAATTTTATTGCCAGCTATTACCTTGTTCCATAAACAATTTATCCTAAATTATTTTAGATATAAACAATACTCCATCTTTAAATTAGATATAACAGCATGTATTTATACCTCAGTAAATACATATAATATAAGTAATACATATATTTATTGTAATATATAACTCTAGCATTTGTATGAGTTATGAAGCTTGAATTTAATATATCATGATAATTTTTCTTTTTTCTTACGCTTGAAAATTAACTATATATTACTAATTAGTAGATAAAGTAATCAAGAAAAAAGTATTTTGCCAGCTGTCATAGCAATGGGAATTCAACCCATAATTATTTATAGTTTTATCAATATTGATAATGCTTTTAAATTAGTTAATCATAAAGCTAACAAGTCACACGAAGTAATCATCTCCTAACGGTGCATGCATTATTGCATGCACGTTTTTAAATGAGCTAGCAACTCTTAAAGTACCAATATGTGCTGGTCCAGAATACATCCAATAAGCTAATTTCATAATATATTACCTGTATTTTTTAGTTTAAACATTAATATAAAAATATTGATATATATAAATAAAAAAACATAGCTACGTTTTTACTATTCTTAATATTTAATTTTCACTAAAAATAAAAAGTACATAAAAATAAAAAATAAGCTTTTTTACCTTATATTTATTTTTTAGTATACTAAATTATAATGTTCTGATAAAGTCAAACATAAATCCTATATTTATATTAATCGACAATAAATAATTAAAATAAAAATAGAAAAACTAAGGTATGACAAATACAATTAATTTAAAAATGCCTTCACCTACCTTTGGTGGTAGTACTGGAGGATGGTTAAGATCAGCAGAAATAGAAGAAAAATATGCTATTACATGGACAAGCCCTAAAGAGCAAATTTTCGAAATGCCAACAGGTGGATCCGCTATTATGAGGGATGGAGAAAATTTATTATATTTAGCTAAAAAAGAGCAATGTCTTGCCTTAAGTAGTCAATTAAAAACAAATTTCAAAATATCAGACTTTAAAATATATAGAATTTTTCCAAATGGAGAAGTACAATATTTACATCCTAAAGATGGCGTTGTACCAGAAAAAGTTAATACGGGAAGGGAAGGTGTAAATAATATTCCTCATTCAATAGGTAAAAATGTAAATCCAATTGAAAAAAAATTTACAAATAAGGGTACATACGAATAAAGCAAATCAAGCTATTGTATCTTTATATTATTTATGCTACATTAAATAGTAGCATTCGTAATTTTAAAATATAGGAGAGGTGGTAGAGTTGGTTGATTGCGTCTGATTTGAAATCAGATGAACCGATGAGGTTCCGTGGGTTCGAATCCCACCCTCTCCGTATTTATATGTTTATTAGCTCTTTTTTTTCTCTACAGCTTCCTCAATAAAATTAATAGCTTGACCTAAGTTAGAAATTTTTTCTGCTGCTTCATCTGGGATTTCAATAGAAAACTCTTCTTCTATTGCCATTACCAATTCAACTGTATCCAATGAATCTGCACCTAAATCATCCGAGAAACTTGCTTCTACAGTGACTTGATTTCTATCTACACCTAATTGTTGTGCAACAATTTTCTGCACTCTATCAAAAATAGCTGCTCCACTCATATACTGATCCTTAGTAAATAATGTACTGATAATGTTATTTATTGCTTGCCTGTATCTATAATTAATACTAAATATATATTACAATTTATCAACAATTTTAATCAGGGTATATACATAATCTACGATATGGCTCTTCTCCAAAACTACGAGCACGAAGCTTATATAATTTAACTACTTCATGTTGAATTTTTCGAATATCTGCCAAAGACGATAAAAGTTCAACCGATTGTTTTTTAGTAAGTACAATTTTTTCTATTGCCCATTTTACTTCATATAATGCAGATAACTGTTCATCTGTTTTACCTTGAAAGATATCTGACCATTTTACACAAGAAACAACATGAATTTCTAACATTTTTTTTAAGGCTCGTGTAATTTGAGGTACGGTACTACTATGGATTGTATAAATTGTAATACGTCTAGTCCTTGCAATTTGTCTAAGTTTTGTATTTTGTTTTAAATTAGAGCGTAATGCTAAAATAACATCTGCTTTACTAATTTCTCTAGATAGCATTAGAGGAAACTGCATCATTTGAATTACAGCATTAATTTCCTGAAAATTTAATCCATATGCATATAAAGATAATAATTTATGATCTGGCATAGTATTGTATTCAACAGCATTCTCCAAATTGATAATAGATTGGTTATCATCTGTTCTTTGGCGATACCTAGATGATTGATTTTTAGGTATATCTTTAACAAGCCCTAATTTCTTTTTTGACTTTAAATAATTTGGATTAATTTCAGGTAACGTTTGCTCATATAAAATATGAATAGTACCATTGGATGATATTCTACGCTGTACAAATGTTTGATATCCTTGTAAAATCTGATCAATAGCATGATCTACTTTTTCATGTATAATCAAATCATTACGCTCATGAATTTCTATAGCAATTTGAAAAGCTGGCGAAGCTTTACGCTCAAGAATACTTTTTTGTGTACCTCTTCTTTTAGCTTCATCATCTCCAAGTGTAACATATTGGATACCACCAACTAAATCAGATAGCACAGGATTTTTCACTAAACTTTCTAAATAATTACCATGTGCTGTTCCAACTAGCTGAACACCTCTCTCAGCAATTGTTCTAGCTGCTAAAGATTCAAGTTCAGTACCTATCTCATCAATAATAATAACTTCAGGCATATGATTTTCTACAGCTTCTATCATAACTTGATGCTGTAATTCTGGACGAGCAACTTGCATTCTACGTGCCCTGCCAATAGCTGGATGTGGAATATCTCCATCACCTGCTATCTCATTAGATGTATCAATAATAACAACTCTTTTTTCCATTTCATCAGCTAGAACACGTGCAATTTCTCTAATAGCAGTTGTTTTTCCTACACCAGGTTTACCAAGTAATAAAATAGATTGATTTGTTTCTAACAAATCACGTATAATACTTATTGTTCCAAAAATAGCTCTGCCAACACGGCAAGTTAAACCAATTATACTACCTTGACGATTCCGAATAGAACTAATTCTATGTAATGTACGTTCTATTCCAGATCTATTATCACCACTAAAATTGCCTATTCTTTTAATTGAATAATCTAAATCATACCATGAAACTGTTTTATTTGATAAATATTCGGGACCGGTAGGAAAACGAGCTTCAGGACGCCTACCTAAATCCATAACTACTTCAATCAAATTTTTGCGATTAGAATGTAACTCAAGAGGATTTCTTATAAAATAAGGTAAAACTTCTAAAAGTTGCTCTAAATCATCTGTAATTAACATAAAATCTTATATCACAATGATTGTCATTGATAAGTAAAATAAATAGCATGGAGATATGATCATGAAATCTATTAGTGACTTATCATATACATAGTATATATTATATAATTAATTCTGAATCCTTATAAGATAAGATATATATTGAATAACTATAAGCTTAATATATATACATAATATGTTTCATAATAAGTTTATTAATACCATTGTTGCAATTTATCAAAAAGAATTTTTATGCCCATATGAAATCATTTACAATAGTAATACTAAATGTATAGTTAAAGGATTTCGATATATAAATAATATAGCTTATTATGTACCATTAGTTGAATTTAACGATACTACACGTATGTGGGTTTTGTACAAAGAACTAAAAATCCAAGATTCATGAATTGAACTTATCACAGATATAACAAATTAATGTTGATGTTTATTTATAATTTATAATTAATGATACAAAGAGGAAAATAGTGCAATTCAATTTAAATGATTTAAAAGAACTTTTATTATGCATCAAAACCAATGAACTGCAATCTATGATTATCAAGAAGGATAAATTTGAACTAATAATTAATCGTAAACTCCTGAATACAAAACCAAATTATATTACGACTATCAATCCTACTAATACAAATACTCAACAAAGACTATCAACAAAAATAAACAATAATACAAAAGATATAATAAAAAATACAGAAATTAAACATCGAAGTAAAGATAAAGAAATTTACTTTACAATTATCTCACCTATGGTTGGTACTTTCTATCGATCACCGTCTCCTAGCGAACCTCATTTTGTAGAAATTCATGATTATGTAAAAAATGATCAAACAGTTTGCATCGTAGAAGCGATGAAATTAATGAACGAAATAGAAGCAGAAGTGAACGGTGAAGTGGTAGAAATTTTAGCTAAGGATGGTGATATTGTAGATTGTGGACAACCTCTGATGAAGATTAAACCAGGTTAAAAATCTGAATAGAAGATTTTAACTATTGTTAACAGATATAAGCTTATAAACAAGTTAAGTTTATAATATTTATTAAAACGGAAATAAAAACTCACTTATTGTATAAGTGAGAGTTTTAGTGCCTTGTCTCAATTTCAATCAAATTAATTAGAGAGGAGAATCTCAATGACACTTAGCTCACAAGAGCAAGAGGCAAAAAAAGTTCAAATTGTAGTGGATAAAGATCCAGTAAATACATCTTTTGAAAAATGGGCAAAACCAGGTCATTTTTCGCGCGTTTTGGCTAAAGGGCCAAAAACAACAACTTGGATTTGGAACTTACATGCTGATGCTCACGATTTTGATAGTCATACTAGTTCATTAGAAGAAATTTCAAGAAAAATCTTTAGTGCCCATTTTGGACAACTATCTATCATTTTTCTTTGGTTAAGTGGAATGTATTTCCATGGAGCAAGATTTTCCAACTATGTAGCATGGTTAAATAATCCAACAGCTATTAAACCTAGTGCTCAAGTTGTTTGGCCAATTGTTGGACAAGAAATATTAAACGCAGATGTCGGCGGTGGTTTCCAAGGTGTACAAGTAACATCAGGTTGGTTTCAATTATGGAGAGCATCTGGCATTACAAATGAATATGAATTATATGCAACTGCGATAGGCGGTTTAATTATGTCTGCCTTAATGGTTTTTGCTGGTTGGTTTCATTATCATAAAGCTGCACCAAAACTAGAATGGTTCCAAAATGTTGAATCAATGATGAATCATCACCTGGCTGGACTACTTGGTTTAGGATGTTTAGGATGGGCTGGACATCAAATTCATATTTCGTTACCTATTAATAAATTACTGGATTCAGGAGTATCACCCCAAGAAATTCCTCTACCACATGAATTTTTAGTAAATCAAAATTTAATGGCTCAATTATATCCAAGCTTCAGTAAAGGCATATTACCTTTCTTTACTTTAGATTGGAATGTATATTCTGATTTTTTAACTTTTAAAGGAGGATTAAATCCCGTAACAGGAGGATTGTGGTTAAGTGATACAGCTCATCATCATCTTGCGTTAGCAGTTCTTTTTTTAGTTGCAGGCCATATGTATAGAACTAATTGGGGTATTGGTCATAGCATGAAAGAAATTTTAGAAGCGCACAAAGGACCTTTCACTGGTGAAGGTCATAAAGGTTTATATGAAATTTTAACAACTTCATGGCATGCACAACTAGCTATTAATTTAGCGATGATGGGTTCATTAAGTATTATTGTAGCACATCATATGTATGCAATGCCACCATATCCTTTTATAGCAACCGATTATCCAACACAATTATCATTATTTACTCATCATATGTGGATTGGTGGTTTCTGTGTAGTAGGAGCAGGTGCTCACGCATCCATTTTTATGGTTAGAGATTACAACCCAGCACAAAATTATAATAACTTACTAGATAGAGTAATTCGTCATCGTGACGCAATTATTTCTCATCTAAATTGGGTTTGCATATTTTTAGGTTTTCATTCATTTGGTTTATATATCCATAATGATACAATGCGAGCATTAGGAAGATCTCAAGATATGTTCTCTGATACTGCCATTCAATTACAACCAATATTTGCACAATGGGTTCAAAATATACATACTTTAGCACCAGGAAATACAGCTCCAAATTCTCTAACAACAGCTAGTTATGCATTTGGGGGAGATGTTGTTGCAATTGGTAACAAAGTAGCTATGATGCCTATACCATTGGGTACAGCTGATTTCATGGTACATCACATACATGCATTTACAATACATGTATCTGTGCTAATTCTGGTAAAAGGCTTCCTATTTGCAAGAAATTCAAGGTTAATACCAGATAAATCTAATTTAGGCTTTAGATTTCCATGTGATGGACCTGGACGCGGAGGTACATGTCAAGTATCCGGTTGGGACCACGTATTTTTAGGTTTATTTTGGATGTATAATTGTTTATCAGTTGTTTTATTCCATTTTAGCTGGAAAATGCAATCAGATGTTTGGGGCAGTGTCTCCAGTTCAGGAACTATCTCACATATTACAGGAGGAAATTTTGCGCAAAGTTCTTTAACCATTAATGGTTGGTTAAGAGATTTCTTATGGGCTCAAGCTTCGCAAGTTATTCAATCGTATGGATCAGCTTTATCTGCATATGGATTAATATTCTTAGGAGCACATTTTGTTTGGGCATTTAGCTTAATGTTCCTATTTAGTGGAAGAGGATATTGGCAAGAATTAATTGAATCAATTGTATGGGCACACAATAAAATTAAAGTTGCTCCATCAATACAACCAAGAGCTTTAAGTATTACACAAGGAAGAGCTGTAGGACTAGCGCATTACTTACTAGGTGGTATAGGTACAACCTGGGCATTTTTCTTAGCAAGAATTATTGCAGTTGGATAACAAGAAATTAGGAAAATATACAAATGGCAACAAAATTCCCAAAATTTAGTCAAGCATTAGCACAAGATCCCACAACGAGAAGAATTTGGTACGGGATAGCTACTGCTCATGACTTTGAAACACATGATGGTATGACCGAAGAAAATCTATATCAAAAGATTTTTGCATCACACTTTGGACATTTATCAATTATATTCTTATGGACTTCAGGTAATTTATTTCATGTTGCTTGGCAAGGTAATTTTGAACAATGGATCTTAAACCCATTAAAAATTAAACCTATCGCACATGCTATATGGGATCCTCATTTTGGACAACCAGCCTTAAAAGCATTTACCAAAGCTGGAGTATCATACCCCGTAGATATTACATATTCTGGTTTATATCACTGGTGGTATACTATCGGTATGAGAACAAACAATGACTTATATAGTGGAGCCTTATTTCTATTAGTATTATCTGCATTAATGCTATTTGGCGGATGGCTACATTTACAACCCAAATTTAAACCTGGATTAGCTTGGTTTAAAAATAATGAATCTAGATTAAATCATCATTTATCAGGATTATTTGGTTTAAGTTCTTTAGCTTGGACAGGTCATTTAATACATGTTGCTATCCCTGAATCTAGAGGACAACACATTGGTTGGGATAATTTTACAACTGTATTACCTCATCCAGCAGGGTTACAACCATTTTTTGTTGGTAATTGGGGTTTATATTCTGCACAGCCGGATACCGTAACTCATATTTTTGGTACTAATGAAGGTGCAGGAACAGCAATATTAACTTTTTTAGGTGGATTTCATCCACAAAGTCAATCACTTTGGCTTACAGATATCGCACACCATCATTTAGCAATAGCTATTATTTTTATTATTGCTGGACATATGTACAGAACTAATTGGGGAATTGGACATAATATTAAAGACATTTTAGAAGCACATACTCCTCCAAGTGGTAAATTAGGAAAAGGTCATAAAGGTCTTTTTGAAACTATTACTAATTCATTGCATATGCAATTAGGATTAGCTTTAGCTTCATTAGGAGTAATAACTTCTTTAGTAGCACAACATATGTATGCAATGCCTCCATATGCTTTCATGGCTAAAGATTTCACAACTCAAGCTGCACTATACACTCATCATCAATATATTGCAGGTTTTCTAATGGTAGGAGCATTTGCCCACGGTGCGATATTTTTCGTAAGAGATTATGATCCACAACAAAATGAAGGAAATGTATTATCAAGAATGCTTGAGCATAAGGAAGCTATTATATCACATTTAAGTTGGGCTAGCTTATTTTTAGGTTTCCACACGTTAGGATTATATATACATAACGATACCGTAATTGCTTTTGGTGCACCAGAAAAACAAATTCTAATTGAACCTGTATTTGCACAATGGATACAAGCAAGCTCAGGTAAAGCATTATACGGATTTAATGTGTTATTATCTGCAACTAATAGCGCTGCTTCACAAGCTAGTAGTGATGTTTGGCTACCAGGATGGTTAGAAGCTATTAATAGTGGAAAAAATTCATTATTTTTAACAATTGGACCCGGTGATTTCTTAGTACACCACGCTATTGCATTAGGCCTACATACTACAGCGTTAATTCTAGTTAAAGGTGCATTAGATGCAAGAGGATCTAAACTTATGCCTGACAAGAAAGATTTTGGATATAGCTTTCCATGCGATGGCCCAGGTAGAGGAGGAACATGTGATATATCTGCTTGGGATGCATTTTATTTATCAGTATTTTGGATGCTAAATACAATTGGATGGGTAACATTTTATTGGCACTGGAAACACATAACAATATGGCAAGGAAACGTGAGTCAATTTAATGAATCTTCAACTTACTTAATGGGTTGGCTAAGAGATTATTTATGGCTTAATTCATCACCTTTAATTAATGGATATAATCCATATGGTATGAATAGTTTATCTGTCTGGGCTTGGATGTTCTTATTTGGTCATCTCGTTTGGGCGACAGGATTTATGTTCTTAATTTCATGGCGTGGCTATTGGCAAGAATTAATAGAAACTCTTGCATGGGCTCATGAACGTACACCTTTAGCAAATTTAATTCGTTGGAAAGATAAGCCTGTTGCTTTATCAATTGTACAAGCCCGACTTGTTGGTTTAGCACATTTCTCAGTAGGCTATATACTAACATATGCTGCATTTGTCATAGCATCAACAGCTGGTAAATTTGGTTAATATGTTATATAAATAAATAATTTATTTATAGCTGTTTTTATTAATTTAAAAACAGCTTTTTTATGTATTGAACTCATTAAAAATTTTCGGTAAAATAATTAATATCATTATTAGAGGTAATATGGCTAAAAAAAGCATGAAAGAAAGAGAAAAAAAACGAATTAGACTATATACAAAATACTTAGAAAAACGCAATAAACTAAAAAATAGTACATTTAATGATTTATCATTTCAAGAAAAATTAGATATACAAGAAAAGCTACAAAAAATACCTAGAAATAGTATGCAAATACGTTTAAGAAACCGTTGCTGGATTAGTGGACGTAGCAGAGGTTTTTATAGAGATTTTGGATTATCTAGACACGTATTAAGAGAAATGGCACATGAATGTTTTTTACCTGGTATCACAAAATCAAGTTGGTAAACAAAATAATACTCCAATTAATTTAGAGTATTATAAATATCACTAAATTTATCATTTAGAAACGACTATATACATATAATATTATAGGCCAAACTGATTACCTCGACGATACTGTAAATAAGCAGCAACTAATAAACCGGCTATAGTCACAGGAATCAAACCTAAAACAATTCCAGATAAAAGTGGTTCAACCATAAAAACCTCAGTTTTGTAATATAATATTCTGTCATTAAGCTTACATCCGATCTTACATTAGTTAAAATATTATAATGAATATTTTATATTTATTATCTAAAACCAATAGCTGCTTGCCAAACGAAAGCTAATAACAGAAAAAATACAGGTATTACAGGCAAAATATCAACTAAAGGTCGAAATACTGAATAAGCTTCAGGTAATTTAGCTACAATTAATGTAAGTTCCATTTTATTATACCTCAAAAACATTTAAATTGTTTACTTCTATTAATTTACATTAAAGCTAACATTTTATTACATTTTCTTCTTAAATTTTTATGTAACTATACGTAAAATATGTACTTTATTAAAAATAAATATCATATAATAATAAAGAATTATAAATGTTTTCTAAAAAGCAAAAAACTTGTACAATAAAATATTATTAAATAAAGATAAAGGAGATATCATAAATATAATGAATATACTAATTCAACTACTAGTATTTTTATTAATTGTATTATCTACAGTATTAGTAGTAAGTGTACCTGTTACATTAGCATCACCTGGACAATGGGAAAAATCAAAGAATCTAATTTACACTGGCTCAGGACTTTGGGCAGGTCTTGTAATCATAACTGGTGTTGTTAATTCTTTTGTTATTTAGTTATAGATATACTATAATTACAAAATATTCAAATGTAAATTACCATAATATAATTCAGAGTACTACTTACGACAAAACTTGACAATTATATATATAATTTGAGATGATAGTTATATGGTCTAGCGGGTATAGCTCAGTGGTAGAGCGTAACCTTGCCAAGGTTAATGTCGCGCGTTCGAATCGCGTTACCCGCTTATAATACTATTTACTTGATTCAGAAAAATCTGTATCAATAACAGTTGAATTATCATTACCTGATGTTTGACTAGGATTAGATGTTGCTGTTGTGCTTTGTTGTGCATTTTTTCCTATATTCATCATTAAGTTTTGAAGTTCTTTTTGTAAGCTAGACATTTTATCATAAGATTCATCTTGTATTGCAGATCTTAGATCATTCACTTTATCTTTTACTTTTTCCTTCATAGTATTATCTATCTTATCACCTAGATCATCTAATTGACGTTCTGATTGATAACATAAACTATCCGCCTGATTTTTTAAATCAATTTGTTCTCTTTTCAACTTATCCGCGTCTGCATTATTTTCTGCCTCTGTAACCATTTTATCTACTTCATCTTTCGGTAAAGTTGAAGCTCCGGTAATTGTAATCGATTGCTCCTTACCTGTACCTTTATCTGCTGCCTTGACTGATAATATACCATTAGCATCTATATCAAAAGTTACTTCAATTTGAGGTACACCTCTTGGTGCTGGCATAATACCATCTAACCTAAAAGTACCTAAACTTTTATTATCTTTCGTAAACTCTCGTTCGCCTTGCAAAACATGTATTTCTACATTAGGTTGATTATCAACTGCTGTAGAAAATACTTCAGATTTTTTTGTTGGTATAGTTGTATTACGTGGAATAATTTTAGTCATAACTCCACCTAAAGTTTCTACACCTAAAGAAAGTGGAGTAACATCTAATAATAAAATATCTTTTACTTCTCCTGCTAACACACCAGCTTGAACAGCAGCACCTATTGCAACTACTTCATCAGGATTTACACTTTGATTAGGTTCCTTTCCTATAATATTTTTCACCACTTCTTGTACAGCGGGTATTCTTGTTGAACCACCAACAAGTACGACTTCATTAATTTGATTAGTGTCTAATTGAGCATCTTTAAGAGCATTTTGTACTGGTATTTGGCATCTTGTAATTAAATCTGAACATAAATCTTCAAATTTAGCTCTAGAAATATTACGCTCTAAATGTTTTGGTCCAGTATTAGTAGCGGTAATAAAAGGTAAATTAATATCTGTTTGTGGTAAATTGGATAACTCCACCTTTGCTTTTTCTGCAGCTTCCATTAATCTTTGTAATGCCTGGCGATCTTCTCTCAAATCTATACCCTCAGCATTTTTAAATTCTTCAATCAACCAGTCTACTATTTTACGATCAAAATCATCTCCCCCTAAATGTGTATCACCTGAAGTTGATAATACCTCAAAAACACCATCTCCAACTTCTAAAATTGAAACATCAAAAGTACCTCCTCCTAAATCAAAAACTAATATAGTTTCATTATTTTGTTTATCTAGACCATATGATAAAGATGCTGCTGTTGGTTCATTTATGATCCTTAAAACATCCAAACCGGCTATTCTACCAGCATCTTTAGTAGCTTGTCTTTGTGAATCATTAAAATAAGCTGGTACAGTAATAACCGCTTGTGTAACTGGCTGTCCTAAATATTTACTAGCATCTTCAGCTAATTTTCTTAAAACTTGTGCAGATATTTCTTCCGGCGCAAATTCTTTACTTAAAGCAGGACACTGAATCTTAATAATTTCTTGAGACGTATTTACTTTATATGAGGATTGAGCTAATTCTTTATTCACTTCTTCTTTTTTACGTCCTATAAAACGTTTTACAGAAGAAAAAGTATTATCTGGATTAATAACAGCTTGACGTTTTGCAATTTGTCCTACTAGTTTGTCTCCAGTTTTAGTATAAGCTACAACAGATGCAGTTGTTCGAAAACCTTCTGCATTTGGAATAACAGATGGCTTACCACCTTCCATAACAGCTACAACAGAATTTGTTGTTCCTAAATCAATTCCTACAACTTTTGACATATATTTTTAACCCCTATAATTGAACATACAACATTAAAAAAACACAAAATTTTCATATACTTCTATTATGTTACTAATCATTTTGAATCATCTGAGTACAGTTGAAAAGGTGTAATTACCGAACTTATATATTTAATAGAAATCTAATTGAATATTCTTGTACCCAATACTTGCAACTAATTAGATCAACTGATACAATTGCAATAATGAATTTTAAAATTAAATAATAAATCTTTAGTACAAATATCAATGTATAATTAGCTTTTCTGTAACAACTTTTAGTGAGAAAATATAAGGAAATAAATATTGTGTCGATTGGTCTTTTAGGAACTAAAATTGGAATGACGCAAATCTTTAAAAACGACGGATCCTGTATACCGGTTACAGTTTTAAAAATTGGCCCTTGTATAATTACTCAGATTAAAACCAAAAGTTCTGATGGTTATAATGCTATTCAAATTGGTTATTCTCAAACCAATAGAAATTTTCTTAATAAAGCTCAATTAGGTCATTTAGATAAAACTAACTCTCCTCCTGTTAAGTATTTGCATGAATATCACATAAATTCACCTAATGAATTTAATACTGGACAAATTATTAGTGTTAACGATCTAAAAATAGGTCATAAAATTAATATACAAGGAAATAGTATTGGGAAAGGATTTGCTGGATATCAAAAAAGACATCATTTTAGTCGTGGTCCTATGTCACATGGCTGTAAAAATCACAGACAACCAGGATCTATTGGCGCAGGAACTACACCGGGTAGAGTTTTTCCTGGTAAAAAAATGGCTGGTCGATTAGGTGGTAAAAAAACAACAATTAAAAATTTGGAAATCATGGACATTAATTCTGAACAAAATTTTATTCTTGTTAAAGGCTCTGTTCCTGGTAAACCTGGTAGTATTATTAGCATACAAACATCCTGAAGAAAATTACTGTTCAATTCATTTAATTCACAAACATTATGATAAAAAATAAAATACCCGTAGAATATAAGTTTCATGATCCTACATTATCTAGCTCAATAAATCTATCAATCTCATTAAACACGAATGATATTAATAGCATGTATCTTATCCATCGTAGTTTTATCCAGCAAATAAAAAATGAAAAACAAGGCAGTGCAAATAGTAAAACGCGAAGTGAAGTACGAGGAGGAGGCAAAAAACCATGGAAACAAAAAGGTACTGGAAAAGCAAGAGCTGGATCAATCCGATCACCATTATGGAAAGGTGGTGGTGTAGTTTTTGGTCCTAAGCCAAAATCTTATAAATCCAAGGTAAACCAAAAAGAAAAAAAAATTGCTATTTGTTCTCTACTTGTAAATAAAAAACCAATTACTATTCCTATACAAGACAATGTACTAATACTAAACCGTCCAAAAACAAAACTAATATACAACCAGTTACAAAATCTGAGTATCAATACAAATAAAAAGATTTTAATTATTATAAATCAGCTGGATAATAATTTATACTTAGCTACTCGAAATATACCTAATATTGAATTAATACTCGCCAATCAATTAAACATAAATTCTTTATTAAAAGCAGAAAATATTTTAATTACATACGATAGTCTACTAACAATAGAAGAGAGATACAATGTCTAAAAACAAGATAAAATTTCTAAGTGATATAGTCAAGAAACCTTTATTAACTGATAAAAGCACTCAGTTATTGGAAGAAAACCAATACTGTTTTAAAATACAAAAAAATGTACGTAAACCAGATATTAAACAAGCTATTGAATATTTGTTTAATGTTAAAGTTGTTAGTATAAATATTATGAATCTACCTCCAAAAAAACACTCTGTAGGAAAATTCATCGGAAGAAAACCAATCTATAAAAAAGCAATCATCAAAATAAAAGATGGAAATAGTATTAATTTATTTCCCGAAAATTAATTTCTATTATATTGAATAAATTTCATTTAAAAATTTATGGCTATACGATTATATAGAGCTTACACACCAGGTACAAGAAATAGGACTGTATCCAGTTTTAATGATATAACAAAAAAAATTCCAGAGAAACAATTAATTATTAAAAATCACAATAAAAAAGGACGCAATAATCAAGGTAAAATAACCTGCCGACATCGAGGAGGAGGACATAAGAAAAGATATAGATTAATTGATTTTAAACGTAATAAAATCAATATAGTTGCCAAAGTTGCTGCCATTGAATATGATCCAAACCGAAATGCAAGATTAGCATTGCTTTATTATAAAGATGGAGAAAAACGATACATTTTACATCCAAGATCGCTAACACTAGGTTCTACAGTAATCTCTGGACCAAATGCACCTATAGAAGTTGGAAATGCATTACCTTTAGAAAACATACCATTAGGGACAGCTGTTCACAATATTGAACTTACACCTGGTAAAGGAGGACAAATAGTAAGAGCAGCTGGAACATATGCTCAAATAGTAGCTAAAGATCGTAAATATGTTACGTTAAAGTTGCCCTCTAGCGAAGTAAGAATTATTAATAAAAATTGTTACGCGAGTATAGGGCAAATTGGAAATATTGATGCGAGCAATATTACAATTGGTAAAGCTGGTAGAAATCGTTGGCTAGGAAAAAAACCAAGTGTAAGAGGAGTAGTAATGAATCCCGTAGATCATCCTCACGGTGGAGGTGAAGGAAGATCTCCAATTGGTAAAACACATCCTGTAACCCGACAAGGAAAACCTGCTCTTGGAGTAAAAACAAGAAACAAGAAAAAATATAGCAATTATAGTATTTTAAGACGTCGAAAATAATTTATAATCACTTATAGTTTTATAAAAATGTCAAGATCATTAAAAAAAGGCCCATTTATTAACATTAAACTATTTAATAAAATAGTTGAGATGAATAAAGCGACAAAAAAACAGACCATTAAAACATGGTCAAGATCCTCTACTATTTTACCTAATATGGTTGGTCATACTATTGCAGTATATAATGGTAAACAACATTTTCCAGTATTTATATCTGATCAAATGGTAGGACATAAATTGGGTGAATTCATTCCTACTCGAAATTTCAGAAGTCATATAAAAAGTGACCGAAAAACAAGGAAATAAATATGACAAATAACGTAAAAACAAAAAAAATTATTGCAACTGGTAAGTATTTAAAATCATCTGCGTATAAAGTAAACCGTATTTTAACTCAAATTCGTGGTAAAACTTATACCGAAGCCATGCTAATATTAGAATTTATGCCATACAGAGCATGCTTAAATATAAAAAAAATATTAGTTTCAGCTAGATACAATGCAAAAAATAATTATAATATTGATCAACAGAATTTAAAAGTTCAAGATGCTTTTGTAAATCTAGGACCCAAAATGAAACGATTTCAACCTAGAGCACAAGGAAGAGCTTTTCCAATACATAAACCTACTTGTCATATAACAATATGTTTAACAAATTTAATATCTCAATAATTACATACTTATAAATACTATGGGACAAAAAACTCATCCTCTTGGTTTTCGAATTGGAATTACTCAAAAGCATCAATCAACATGGTTCGCTGACAAAAAATTATATCCAAAATATTTACAAGAAGATTTTCAAATTAGAACTTATATTGAAAAAAAATTACATAGTGCGAGTATTGCAAAAATAGAAATTAATAGAAAAGTAGATCAAATTGAAATTGAAATTAATACTGCTCGTCCTGGAATTGTTCTAGGTAGATATGCTACAGGTATTGAAAACTTAAGAAACGAACTCAGTAAAACTTTAAACCATCAAAAAAAAATTCGATTAAATATTGTAGAAATCATTGAGCCTGACCAAGAAGCCCGATTATTAGCCGATTTTATTACACAACAACTCGAAAAACGTATTGCTTTTCGTCGTGCCGTAAGACAAGCTGTACAAAGATCACAAAGAGCTAATGTCAAAGGAATTAAGATTCAAGTGTCAGGTAGATTAAATGGTGCAGAAATTGCTAGAAGTGAATGGGTTAGAGAAGGCCGGGTTCCTTTGCAAACATTAAGAGCTAATATTGATTATTCATACCGAATAGCGCAAACAACATATGGAGTGCTAGGTGTAAAAGTTTGGCTATTTAAAGGTGAAACTTTCGCTGAAGAAAGTGAGATTTCTAAAATTCAAAAATTAAACTAAAAAGTTAAATAATATGTTAAGTCCTAAAAAAACTAAATTTCGCAAACAACATAGAGGTCGAATGTCTGGTAAAGCAACAAAGGGAAATACAGTTGCTTTTGGAGATTATGGATTACAAGCATTAGAGCCGGTCTGGTTAACATCTAGACAAATTGAAGCAACTCGGAGAACAATAACACGCCATGTAAAAAGAGGAGGTAAGCTATGGATTAGAGCTTTTCCAGATAAACCTGTTACAGCTAGACCAGCTGAAACACGAATGGGATCAGGGAAAGGCGCTCCCGAGTATTGGGTTGCAGTAATTAAGCCAGGACATGTATTATTTGAAATAACTGGTGTACCAGAAAAAACAGCGAAAGATGCCATGAAACTTGCTTCATACAAATTACCAATAAAAACTAAATTTATATATAAAAAGAACTGTAATCTATGAAAAAATTAAAGATAGAAGATATACGTATTATGAATAGTGAAGATATAAATAACGAAATATTAACAATAAAAAAAAGATTATTCGATTTTCGAATGCAATTAGCTACAAGACAACAAATAAAACCACATATTATAAAAGAATATAAAAAACAGTTGTCACAATTGATGACAATTAAGCATGAAAAATATCATGATAAAACAAATAATAAGATGTAAAATGCAATAAAAATATAATTAAAATCATAAAAATGGCACAAAAAGAAAGAATAGGAATTGTTGTTAGTAATAAAATGATGAAAACAGCTGTTGTTGCCGTCAAAACAACAGTACCACATAAAAAATATGGGAAAATTTTATCACGTACAAAACATTATAAAATACATGATGAAAACAACATATGTGACATAGGTGATATTGTAAAAATACAAGAAACTCGTCCTTTAAGTAAGACGAAATTCTGGAGATTAACAAAAAAAATAGGACAATTACATAACTAAACTAAAACTTAGAAATTTTATGATTCAAACACAAAGTTATTTAAACGTAGCCGATAATAGTGGTGCTAGAAAAATAATGTGTATTAAAGTACTAGGAACTAGCAATCCTGTATATGGATTTATTGGGGATGTAATTATAGGAGTTGTTAAAGATGCTACTCCTAATATGACTGTCAAAAGATCTGAGATTGTACGTGCAGTAATTGTTCGAACAAAACATACATTACGAAGAAAAGATGGAATGAGTATTCGTTTTGACGACAACGCAGCAGTAGTTATTAATCAAGAAAATAATCCTAAAGGTACACGTGTATTTGGACCTATCGCACGTGAACTAAGAGATAAAAATTTTTCTAAAATTATTTCACTAGCTCCAGAGGTAGTTTAATGACAAAAAAGATAAAAATACATATCAAAAATGGCGATACAGTACAAATAATTTCTGGTAAAGATAAAGGAAAAGTAGGTACAGTAATAAAAACTATAAGAAAAAAAAGCCTTGTGATAGTAAAAGAGATAAATATGAAAACAAAACATATTAGGCCTAAACAAGAAGGAGAAACCGGACGAATAGTAAAACAAGAAAGGCCTATACATAGTTCTAATGTTATGTTATATGACGAAAATAAACAAATAGCTAGTCGCTATAGAAAAGTAAAAAACTTATCAGGAAAATTTGACCGAATTTTAATTAAACTAGAAAAAACAATTTAGTAATTTATGAATACTTCTTTACAAACAACTTATCGAGATCAAATAATACCTGAATTGAAACAAAAGTTTCAGTACAAAAATATACATCAAATACCTAAATTAGTAAAAATCACTATTAATCGTGGCATTGGAGAAGCTAGTCAAAATTCTAAAGTACTAGAAAATAGTGTAAATGAATTAAAAATGATTACAGGACAAAAACCTATAATCACAAAATCTAAGCAAGCTATTGCTGGTTTTAAAATTCGAGAAAATATGCCCGTTGGAGTAACTGTTAATTTAAGAAGACAAAAAATGTATGATTTTTTAAATAAATTAATTAATTTATCATTACCTAGAATTAGAGATTTTCGAGGTATAAGTAAAAATCATTTTGATGGTAGAGGTAATTATAACTTAGGATTGCGAGAGCAGTTAATTTTTCCAGAAATTGAATATGATCAAATTGATAAAATTAGAGGAGTAAATATAACAATTGTAACAACTGCTAAAACAGATGAAGAAAGCTTAGCGTTACTTCAAGGTTTTGGGATGCCTTTTTACAAATAATTGATACTTATAAAGGAGTCAAAATGGTTAACGATACGATTGCAGATATGTTAACGCGTATACGTAATGCTAATTTAGCAAAGCATCAAATAGTTCAAGTTCCATCAACTAAAGTAACCAAAAATATAGTTAAAGTTCTAAAAGAAGAAGGGTTTATTGATTATTTTGAAGAAATTCATGAGTCTTTACAAGCATTTTTACTAATTTCTTTAAAATATAAAGGAAAAACAAAAGACTGTGTTATTACATCATTAAAAAGAGTTAGTAAACCTGGACTTCGAGTTTATGCTAATCATCAAGAAATACCCAAAGTTTTAGGAGGTCTTGGGATAGCCATTATATCTACCTCTCGTGGCGTTATGACTGATCGACAAGCTCGTCATTATGGATTAGGTGGTGAAGTATTATGCTATATTTGGTAAAGAATAAATAAAGGTAATATTAAATATGTCTCGTATAGGAAAAAAAGATATTATAATCTCTCATAAAGTAAATGCTAATATCGAAAATCAAAATGTAATAATTCAAGGACCAAAAGGACAATTATCGCATCAGCTATCGAATTTAGTAGGAATAGAACTCAAAGAATCTAAGAATCATAAGATATTATCAATTTTTACTAAAGAAAATACTAAGAAAGCAAAGCAAATTCATGGACTATCAAGAACATTAATTAATAATATGGTAATTGGAGTAAGTATTGGTTTCTTGAAAAAATTAGAAATACAAGGTGTTGGTTACAGATCACAATTAGAAGGGAAAAATTTAATACTAAATGTTGGTTATAGTCACCCGGTGGTAATAAAACCACCAAGTAATATAACTATTAATGTTGAAAACAATACAAATATTACTGTTGAAGGTATTGACAAAGAAATAGTTGGCTTGATGGCTGCAAAAATTCGTGCGGTACGACCCCCAGAACCATATAAGGGTAAAGGTATAAGATACAAAAATGAAATTATTAAAAAGAAAATAGGGAAAGCAGGTAAATAAATAAAATGAAAAAAAAATTAAAAGGAACACTCGGAAGACCAAGATTATATGTATTTAAATCTAATAAACACATATATGCTCAGATTATAAACGATAATCCTTCTAAAATCTTAATAACTAAATCTAGTCTATCACCTGAAATTAGAAAACAACTAGCAACATCAGCTAATATAGAAATATCTAAAGTTATTGGTCAATACATAGCACAAGCATGTATATCACAAAACATAACAAAAGTAGTATTTGATAGAGGAAATAAAAAATATCATGGTAAAATTAAAGCTTTAGCTGATGCTGTGCGAAAAGAAGGTATAAAATTTTAAATCATATCCTAATATAAAATGACTAAAAATAAAAAAAGAACTTCAAAAATTAAAGAACAAGACAATCCATGGCTGGAAAGAGTAGTACAAGTAAGAAGAGTTACAAAAGTAGTTAAAGGAGGAAAAAAGCTTAGTTTTAGAGCTATACTTGTTATTGGAGATGAAAAAGGACAAGTAGGAGTTGGAATTGGAAAAGCTAGTGATGTTATAGGTGCTGTAAAAAAAGCTGTTGCTGATGCAAAGAAACAAATAATAAGTATTCCAATAACTAAATTTCAGTCAATACCACATCCTATTCATGGAATATATGGTGCTGCGAAAGTAATTATAAAACCTTCTGCACAGGGATCCGGAGTAATTGCTGGAGGATCTGTTAGAACGGTTTTAGAACTTGCGGGAATAAAAAATATTCTAGCTAAACAACTTGGATCGTCTAATCCTTTAAATAATGCAAGGGCTGCTTTAAATGCATTATCAAATGTTAAAACATTTCATACAATAGCTGAAGAACGAAATATTTCTTTAGAAACATTATATTCAAAACTATAATATTTATTGTACTGAGTATATGATTATTCATTCTTATACATGTTAACTAATTCAAAACTAATAAAGAAAATTATTTTAACTTTATTATTACTAATAATCGCACGCCTTGGTATCTTTATTCCAATACCTGGAATTGATCATGATGCTTTTTATGATCAACTTGGAAATAATGCATTAATAAATTTTCTAAATATTTTTTCTGGAGGCGGTTTTTCTACAATAGGACTTTTTGCATTAGGAATTGTACCTTATATTAACGCATCTCTAGTAATGCAATTATTAATTAAGAGTATTCCAGCACTAGAAAAAATACAAAAAGAAGAAGGAGAAATTGGAAGACAAAAAATTACACAAATAACGAGATATCTATCATTAGGTTGGGCAATTATACAAAGTATAGGGATATCTTTATGGATTAAACCATATGTGTTTTCATGGGGTATTACATTTATATTTGATGTCATCATCAGTTTAACAACTGGCTCCATGATTATTATGTGGTTTTCTGAAGTAATCACTGAGAAAGGTATAGGCAATGGAGCTTCATTGCTAATTTTTCAAAATATTATATCAGGAATACCACAAAACTTAAAAAACTCTATTAATGTTGATAATTATAATCTTGTAAAGCAAATTGCAATATTACTTCCTTTATTCATATTAATGTTGATTATTACTATATTAGTTCAAGAAGGCGTCAGAAAAATTACAATCATCTCTGCACGACAATTGACTAAAAGTAATCAAATTGATCCACAAAGTTATCTTCCAATAAAACTAAATCAAGGCGGTGTAATGCCTATTGTTTTTGCTTCAGCATCAATTGCATTACCAAACTATTTAGAAACAAGTATTACTAATGCTAAATTACAAAATATATTTAACTATTTTACATCAAACAGTACTTTATACCTGATAACATATGGGCTATTAATTATTGTATTTAGTTATTTTTATTCTTCACTTATATTAAATACTGAAGACCTTGCTGAGAATTTAAAAAAATTAGGAGCTAGTGTACCAAATATAAGACCTGGAGAAGATACAAATCAATATCTAAAAAAAATAATCAATAAATTAACGTTTTTAGGATCATTATTTTTATTTCTTGTTGCACTTGTGCCGTCAATAATTGCAAAAATAACCAACATTAATAGTTTTAAAGGTTTTGGTGCTACATCATTATTAATTTTAGTTGGAGTTGCTATTGATACTGCAAAACAAATTCAAACTTATATTATATCAGAACAATATGAGAGTATGATGAAATAAAACAATAATAATATAATATATTTTATTTTTTTAACTAATATGAAAGTAAGACCATCTGTCAAAAAAATTTGTGAAAAATGTAGAGTTATTCGTAGACATGGTAAAGTTATGGTAATATGCATAAATCCAAAACATAAACAAAGACAAGGATAAAAAATGGGATGATTTATAAACAAATAATGTTAGGGAGATATAATGGTTAGAATAGCAGGGGTGGATCTCCCAAAAAACAAAAGAGTAGAAATAGCATTAACATATATATATGGCATAAATATTACTAGTTCTCAAAAGATTTTAAATGAAACAAGAATTACAAAGTATCGCAGAATTCTTGATTTAAACGATGATGAAATAGCAAGATTAAGATCTGTTTTAGACGAACACTATCAAATTGAAGGAGATCTAAGAAGACTTGAATCTATGAACATAAAACGCTTAATGGATATTAACTGTTATAAAGGAAAAAGACATAGATTAGGTCTACCTTTAAGAGGACAAAGGACTAGAACTAATGCCAGAACACGTAGGGGATCCAAGAAAACTATGGCAAATAAAAAGAAAGCACCTAAAAAATAAACTTAAAAAATATAAAATATTGAACAATGGCTAGACAAGTTAAAAAAAACATTGCTAATCGCAACAAAAAGAATATTAGCAATGGCATCATACATATAAGATCAACATTCAACAATACAATTATAACCATAACAGACTTAAAAGGTAAAACTATTTCCTGGGCTTCTTCAGGTGCTAGCGGTTTTAAAGGAGCAAAAAAAGCTACACCTTTTGCAGCACAAACGGCTGCAGAAAAAGCTGCTAAACATGCTATTGATCAAGGAATGAAACAAAGTGAAGTTATGATTAATGGACCTGGTGCTGGAAGAGAAACCGCTATTCGAGCATTACAAGCAGCAGGGATTAATATTACATTGATTAAAGATATCACTCCAGTACCACATAATGGATGTCGTCCACCTAAAAAACGTAGAGTTTAAAACAATTAAAATTAGTATATTTGTTATATTTATCCTTAAAACTAGGAATTCTTGATAAATGACTCATTTTCAAATTGAATGCATAGAGTCAAAAACAGAAGGAGCTCGTGAACAATATGGACGTTTTATTTTAGAACCTTTAAAACAGGGACAAGGAATTACAGTTGGAAATGCTTTACGCCGAACCATACTTTCTGATTTATACGGTTCAGCTATAGTTGCTGTAAGAATCGCAGGAATCAATCATGAATTTTCAACTATTGCTGGAGTCAGAGAAGATATATTAGAAATCTTATTAAATCTGAAAGAAGTTGTATTAAGAAGCTATACAGACAAACCTCAAATTGGTAGAGTTAGAGTCCAAGGACCAGCTATAATTACTGCTGGTTTATTTGATTTACCTGATGAGATTGAAATTATTGATCCCAGACAGTATATTGCTACTATATGCAATAATACTATTTTTGAAATGGAATTTCGCATTGAACATGGGAGAGGATATAGATTAATAGATAAAGCGATCGATGATAAAGCAGTAGATTTCTTACAAATAGATGCTGTTTTTATGCCAGCTAAAAAATTTAACTATACGGTAGAAGAGATCAGAATAAATCCTAATATCGTTCAAGAAAAACTATTAATTGAGCTATGGACAAATGGAAGTTTATCCCCTCAAGAAGCTTTAAGTCAAGCAGCTACTGTTTTAACTAATCTATTCTATCCCCTTCGAAAAATTGATTTTAAACCTTTGGAAGATACAAATATACAAGAACAACAACAAATAAACCTTGTACTAATTGAAGAACTACAACTTTCGGTTCGAGCTTATAATTGCTTAAAAAGAGCACACATTCATTCTGTATCTGATTTATTAGATTATTCTCAGGAAGAATTGCTAGAAATTAAAAACTTTGGTCAAAAGTCTGCAGAAGAAGTTATTGAAGCTTTACAGAAACGATTAGGAATAAGTCTGCCCAAAGAAAAAATTCATAATTAAGAGAAATATATAATTAAATCAAGTTAATATGAGAAAAATAGCGAGGGGCATATAGTTATGAACAAACAGGTATGGTATATCATTGATGCTAAAGAACAAAAATTAGGTAGACTATCGACATCAATTGGCTATATTTTAAGAGGAAAAAATCATCCCACATATAATCCATGTGAAACTAGCAACAATTATATTATCGTGATTAACACCAAAGAAATCAAAATCAGTGGTCGTAAAAAACAACAAAAACTTTATAAACGTCATAGTAGCCAACCAGGAGGCTTAAAAGTAGAAACATTTGAAAATCTACAAAATCGCTTGCCTAATCGCATTATAAAAAATTCAGTAAAAAATATGCTTCCAAAAGGTAAATTAGGAAAAAGAATTCTAAAAAACTTAAAATTATATCCTGATAATAGACATCCACATGAAGCACAAAATCCAATTAAAGTAAATACATAAACTTACTCAAATTATGAATACTACATCTTTACCAACAAAAGTCATTTACAGTGGAACTGGAAGACGTAAAGCATCAATTGCAAGGGTGCGCTTAATTCCTGGTTCTGGTAAACTTGTTATTAATGATTTACCAGGAGAATTATACTTACAATTTAGCCCTAATTACATTCGAACTACATATAGTCCATTACAAACACTTGGTCTTAATAATGAATATGATATAATTGTTAATACTCAAGGAGGAGGACTAACAGGACAAGCTGATGCAATTAGATTAGGTGTTGCTCGAGCACTATGTTATATTAACCCAGAGCATAGAATAGCATTAAAAGCAGAAGGGCATTTAACACGTGATTCTAGAATAAAAGAACGTAGAAAATATGGTCTCAGAAAAGCTAGAAAAGCACCTCAATTCTCTAAACGATAAATTTAAATACAAATATAATTTTTACTAATATATGGCTAATAAGAATATACATCCTAAATGGTATCCTAATGCAAAAGTATATTGTGATGGTAAACATATTATAAGTATAGGCTCTACAAAACCTGAATTACACGTTGATATATGGTCTGGTAATCATCCTTTTTTCACTGGGTCACAACGAATTATAGATACAGAAGGAAGAGTTGAAAGATTTGTTCGTAAGTATAATTTTAAACCTAATGGGGATCAAAATAACAAATAAAATTGATATGACTGTAAGAACAACTGAAATATAGTTTAATACATAACTATAATCTACTTTGTACTTATTTGTTACTAAAAATAATCATTTATACAACAATGCCTACTATACAACAACTTGTAAGATCATCAAGACGTAAAATAGAACAAAAAACTAAATCACCTGCATTAAAAAATTGTCCGCAGAGAAGAGGAGTCTGTACAAGAGTTTATACAACTACTCCCAAAAAACCAAATTCAGCCTTAAGAAAAGTAGCAAGAGTGAGATTAACATCAGGATTCGAAGTTACAGCATATATACCAGGCATAGGACATAACATTCAAGAACACTCTGTCGTTTTAATTAGAGGTGGACGTGTTAAAGATTTACCAGGCGTCCGATACCATATTGTAAGAGGAACATTAGATGCAGCAGGCGTCAAAGATAGGCGAAAAGCTAGATCAAAATATGGCACTAAAAAACCAAAAGAATAAATTATCCAACTTATATTTTATATCATAATGTCTCGTAGAAATATTGCAAAAAGAAGAAATATCAAACCAGATTCAATATATCACAGTAAACTAGTAAGCATGCTAATATCAAGAATATTAGAAAATGGTAAAAAAAGCATTGCAGAAAGAATAGTTTATATGGCGATGTCAATCGTTAAAGAAAAATCTACATCAGAAGCACTATACATTTTGGAAAAAGCTATACGCAATGCTACTCCTTTAGTAGAAGTAAAAGCTAGACGAGTTGGAGGATCGACATATCAAGTCCCAATTGAAGTCAGGGCATATAGAGGAACTAACCTAGCTTTAAGATGGATTACAAGATTTGCAAAGGAAAGATCCGGAAAAGATATGGCAACTAAATTAGCCAATGAAATTATAGATGCTGCGAACGAAAATGGAAATTCTATTCGAAAACGAGAAGAAACACATCGAATGGCTGAAGCCAACAAAGCATTTGCACACTATCGTTATTAAAAATAAAATTGAATCTATTATAAACCGCTAAAAGTAATTTTTTACATTTCATAATAAATATATAATATGGCAAGAACAAAATTCGAACGTAAAAAACCTCATGTGAATATTGGTACTATTGGTCATGTAGATCATGGAAAAACAACACTAACTGCTGCAATTTCAGCCACATTAGCTGTTGCTGGTACTACACAATTAAAAAAGTTTGACGAAATTGACGCAGCACCAGAAGAAAAAGCAAGAGGTATTACTATTAATACTGCTCATGTAGAATATGAAACAGATAACCGTCACTATGCACATGTAGATTGCCCTGGTCATGCAGATTACGTTAAAAACATGATTACTGGAGCTGCACAAATGGATGGAGCAATTTTAGTCGTATCAGCAGCAGATGGTCCTATGCCTCAAACAAGAGAGCATATTTTATTAGCAAAACAAGTTGGAGTGCCAAATATTGTTGTTTTTTTAAATAAAGAAGATCAAGTTGATGATGATGAACTTTTAGAATTAGTAGAACTAGAAGTTCGTGATCTTTTAACTCAATATGATTTTCCTGGCGATGATATACCCTTTGTATGTGGATCTGCATTAAATGCTTTAGATTATGTTACTAACAATCCTGATGCAAAGAAAGGAGATAATAAATGGGTAGACAAAATTCATAATTTAATGAAAGCTATTGATGATTATATTCCAACTCCCGAAAGAGATATTGATAAAACTTTCTTAATGGCTGTTGAAGATGTATTTTCAATAACTGGAAGAGGTACTGTAGCAACCGGAAGAATAGAACGAGGAATAATTAAAGTCGGCGATAGCATAGAGATTGTTGGTTTACGCGAGACACGAACTACAACTATTACTGGATTAGAAATGTTTCAAAAAACATTAGATGAAGGAATGGCTGGTGACAATATAGGAATTTTACTTCGAGGTATACAAAAAAAAGATGTGGAAAGAGGAATGGTTCTAGCACAACCTGGAACTATCACTCCACATACACAATTTGAGGCTGAAGTATATATACTAACACAAGAAGAAGGCGGTAGACATACTCCTTTCTTTTCTGGATACAGACCACAATTTTATGTGCGAACAACTGATGTTACAGGTACAATCACTCAATTTACGGCTGATGATGGCTCAGCTGCAGAGATGGTAATGCCAGGTGACAGAATTAAAATGAGCGCACAATTAATTAATCCAATCGCAATCGAGCAAGGTATGAGATTTGCAATCAGAGAAGGAGGTAGAACAGTCGGTGCCGGAGTAGTATCAAAAATACTTGAATAGTAAAGATTAACAATAAATATATTAATAAATAAATGAATATAAATGAAAACAACAATATTAGAATAAAATTAAAAGGATACAATAAAAAATTATTAGAAATATCATGCAAAAATATCATAGAAGCTGCTAAAAGAACTGACGCAGCTTGGATTGGACCAATACCTTTGCCTACCAAAAAAAGAATTTATTGCGTATTACGTTCTCCGCATGTAGACAAAGATTCTAGAGAACATTTTGAATTAAGAATACATAAAAGAATTATTGATATTCAAAAGCCATCTTCACAAACAATTGATGCTTTTATGAAACTAAATTTACCGGCTGGAATAGACATAGAAGTAAAACTATAACTTAATTAAAAAGTGTCTAATTATATTAGACACTTTTTAATAACTAGTATAATTATTTAGTATAATGACTCCTCTTGATGAGTCAGAATTGTACAATCACTTTTTGGATAAGCTATACATGTCAAAATATAACCATCTTTCTCTTGGTCTTCATCTAAAAACGACTGATCTGACTGATCTATCTCTCCTTCTTTAACAATTCCAGCACAAGTTGAACATGCACCTGCACGACAAGAATAAGGTAAGTCCAATCCTTTATCTTCTGCAATATCTAAAATAAACTCATCTTCTGGACAATCCAATTCTTGTACCTCATCATTAGGTAATATTAATTTTATTTTGTAAACTTCTGCCATAATGATCTAGTCCTCCAAAACAACTTATAATAGCTTATATTAACATAATTATAGAGTCTAAAGAATTTCAGAAATAATAACCACAAAAACAAGAAATAATTACATAATTAACGATTATGCTGGTGACAGCAAATAAATATTTTTTTTATAAGTTTACAATATTTACAATACCTTTAAAATTTTAACTATTTTATTAATCATGTTTGAAGCAAATACAAAAGATGTACTATATCCTAACTTTCAAATACGTCAACACTATAAACATACGTATTATCTTCAAGAAATAAGTTCACTAATTAAAAGATTATTAATACAAAGTTGGCGTAGACCATCTTTAATCTTAACAAGCATTTTTCAACCTTTACTATGGCTATTAATGTTCAGTTCTTTATTTGATAAAGCAGAAATACAACCTTTTACATTTACTCATAAATACCAAAATTTTATAAGTAGTGGACTAATTGTATTTACAACTTTTACTTCAGCATTAAATGCTGGCCTTCCATTAATGTTTGATCGCGAATTTGGCTTCTTTAATCGATTATTAAGTTCTCCTATGTATTCACGATATTCAATTATAATATCTTTTTCAATAAATATTTTAGTAAATATTCTAATACAATTAATCAGTATTGTTTATATATCTTATTTAAAAGGAACAACTCTATTTTCTACCAACAATACATTCATTATAATTTTAATTCTTTTTCTTTTAAGTAATAGTATTACAAATATAAGTTTAATTTTAGCTTTTATACTACCTGGACATATTGAGTTACTAGCTTTTATTTTAGCAACAAATTTGCCACTTTTGTTTTCAAGTACTGCTTTAGCTCCTTTATCTTTAATGTCTTCATGGTTACAAATTCTTGCCACTATCAATCCTTTAAGTCATGCAATTGAATTGATCCGCTATACTTATTTAAATATATCATGGACATTCCAATCAAATATTATTAAAAATCATTGGTTTCATCTTAGTATTTTAGATATTACAATGTTTATGATAATTATAAATATTTTATCCTCGTTATACATTTACAAATTTATTTCAAATAAATTTGAAGATTAATATCAAATATAATCCAAGAGAATATAAGAATGTTATAATATATAAAGATATAGAATCAATCACTTAAGATAAAGCATAAAGTCATAAATTTTATGACTAATAATTTAAGTAAGAAAGGAATAATATGTTTATAAATCTTAAGGAGGCATTAGATTTCAATGGGATTACCATGGTATCGTGTTCATACAGTTGTTTTAAATGATCCAGGTCGTTTAATTTCAGTACATTTAATGCATACAGCACTTGTATCTGGATGGGCTGGATCAATGGCTTTATATGAATTAGCAGTTTTTGATCCATCAGATCCTGTATTAAACCCAATGTGGCGACAAGGTATGTTTGTAATGCCTTTTATGGCAAGGTTAGGTGTAACTGATTCATGGGGTGGATGGAGTATCACAGGAGAAAGTGTATCAAATCCAGGTCTATGGAGTTTTGAAGGTGTAGCTATAACTCACATAGTACTTTCAGGTTTACTGTTCTTAGCATCTATATGGCATTGGGTATATTGGGATCTTGAACTTTTTAGAGACCCTAGAACTGGAGAACCAGCTTTAGACTTACCTAAAATTTTTGGTATTCATTTATTATTATCGAGTTTGCTTTGCTTTGGTTTTGGCGCTTTTCATACAACCGGCTTATTTGGACCTGGTATTTGGGTATCTGACGCATATGGAGTCACAGGAAAAGTTCAACCAGTAGCGCCTTCTTGGGGACCAGACGGATTTAACCCATTTAATCCAGGCGGTGTAGCCTCACATCATATTGCAGCAGGCACAGTTGGAATTTTAGCTGGTGTATTTCATCTAACAGTAAGACCACCTCAAAGATTATATAGAGCACTAAGAATGGGTAATATTGAAACTGTTTTATCTAGCAGTATTTCAGCTGTCTTTTTTAGTGCTTTTGTGACATGTGGAACAATGTGGTATGGTTCAGCTACTACTCCAATAGAATTATTTGGACCTACAAGATATCAATGGGATAGCGGATATTTTCAGCAAGAAATTGAAAGAAGAGTAGAAAATTCTTTAAATGAAGGCGCAAGTCCAATTGAAGCATGGTCAAGAATACCTGACAAATTAGCATTCTATGACTATATAGGTAATAATCCTGCAAAAGGTGGTCTATTTAGATCAGGTCCAATGGATAAAGGTGATGGAATAGCAGAAGCATGGTTAGGTCATCCTATATTCCAGGATAAAGATGGACGGGAATTAACAGTTAGAAGAATGCCTGCATTTTTTGAAACCTTTCCGGTTATTTTAGTAGATAAAGATGGAATTATTCGTGCAGATATACCTTTTCGTAGAGCAGAATCTAAATATAGTATCGAACAAGTTGGTGTTACTATCAATTTCTATGGTGGTAAACTTAACGGTAAAGTTTTCACCGATGCACCTAGTGTGAAAAAATATGCACGTAAAGCACAATTAGGTGAAGTGTTTGAGTTTGATCGAACTACTTTAGAATCAGATGGTGTTTTTAGAAGTAGTCCTAGGGGATGGTTTACATTTGGCCATGCCAATTTTGCTTTAATTTTCTTTTTTGGTCATCTATGGCATGGTTCAAGAACTATTTTTAGAGATGTATTTGCTGGAATTGGTGCTGAGGTAACTGAACAAGTAGAATTTGGTGCTTTCCAAAAATTAGGTGACAGAAGTAGTAAAAGACAAGGTGCTGTTTAACTACTTACTAGCTTTTTAATAATTTGTTTACACAATTAATATAAATAAGGAGAAAAACAATTATGGAAGCTCTTGTATACGTATTTCTATTAACAGGTACATTAATGGTGATTTTCTTCGCTATATTTTTCCGTGATCCTCCAAGGATTGCGAAGTAACTAGTCTATCAAAGACTTATATATAAGATTATATTAAGTACAACTCTTCAAAATAAAAAAATTACAAGAGTTGTACATCCAATAAGTATTCTTTACTCTTCATGTTCTTCAAAAGGATCTCTTAATTCTTTTGCAGAAGGACCAAAAGCAGTATAAATAGAATAACCTGTAATCCCTAGAAGTAAGCTAGAAATAAAAATGCTTAAAATTGTTGCTATTTCCATAAATCCAAACTCAATACAATATACTTAATTATAGGCTAATTTGCCTACTCTAAATTATAACAAAAAAATAATAAAAAAATATTATGGCACTGAGAACTAGATTAGGAGAAATTCTGAGACCTTTAAATTCAGAATACGGTAAAGTTGCACCAGGCTGGGGTACTACTCCAATTATGGCTGTATTTATGTTACTTTTCTTTTTATTTTTATTAATTATATTACAAATATACAATTCATCATTAGTGCTAGAAAACGTTGATGTAGATTGGGCAACACTAGGAAATTAAACCGTATTTAAATAAAGCATCAAGCATTGCTATAAATTATGGTTTTGCTTGATGCAAAAATTAGTAACAAAAATAAATAACTTAATCAGCTAATTTTACCTCATCTTCTGCAAAATTGTTGCTATTAACACCGCTATAAGTTTCTTTTTCAAATCTTACCAAGATTGGATACTTAATTCCAGTATCTACTTTTACAATAGTTCCTACATCTTGATACCAATAAGATTCTTTTCGTAGAACCTTTACCAAATCACCTTTCTTTAACATAAGAATTTACCTATCTAAAAAATCATTACTAATAATAACAATATAGAATATATTTTTCGAAAGGTATTTATCATAACTTTTGTAAATTTTAATTTACCATATTTATATTCAAGTAAAGTAACTATCAAATTAATTGCCTAAATGATAAAATAATTGTTACATTTTTTAGAGAATACAATAAACTTATATAGTAGAGGTATTAATTTATGAAAGTATCTTGGAAAACGATTATGTTATGGTCTTTACCATTTATAGTAATCTTATTTTTCTTATGGCAGGGTTTTGTAAATCCTACTACAGCTGATATTGAAAATAATGTTGCAAACTCAAGGATGACATATGGTCGTTTTTTAGAATATCTTGATATGGGATGGATAAAACGTGTAGATATGTATGATAATGGACATACAGCAATAGTAGAAGCTTTAGGACCTGAACTCGGTAATCGAGTTCAAAAAATTCGAGTTGAATTACCTGCGAATGCACCTGAACTAATTACTAAACTGCGTAAAGCACAAATTGATATTGATGCACATCCTCCTAAAACAAACAGTGCTGTATGGAATCTTATTGGTAGCTTATTTTTTCCTATTTTATTCATAGGAGGACTTGCATTATTATTTAGAAGATCAAATAATACTTCAGGAGGACCTGGACAAGCTATGTCATTTGGTAAATCAAAGGCTTTATTTCAAATGGAAGCTAAAACTGGAGTAATTTTTGATGATGTAGCAGGAGTTGATGAAGCAAAAGAAGAGTTTCAAGAAGTAGTTACTTTTTTAAAGGAACCTGATTCATTTACTGCAGTAGGAGCAAAAATTCCTAAAGGAGTATTGTTAGTTGGACCTCCTGGAACAGGAAAAACTTTATTGGCTAAAGCAATTGCTGGAGAAGCAAATGTTCCATTTTTTAGTATTTCTGGATCAGAATTTGTAGAAATGTTCGTAGGAGTTGGAGCTTCCAGAGTAAGAGATTTATTCAAAAAAGCAAAAGAAAATGCTCCCTGCATTGTTTTTATTGATGAAATTGACGCGGTAGGAAGGCAAAGAGGTACTGGAATAGGTGGAGGCAATGATGAACGAGAACAAACATTAAATCAATTACTGACAGAAATGGATGGCTTCGAAGGAAATACAGGTATAATTGTTATAGCAGCTACTAACCGTGCCGATATTTTAGATTCTGCTTTATTAAGACCTGGTCGATTTGATAGACAAGTTACTGTAGATGTACCGGATTTAAATGGCAGGCTATCGATTTTAAAAGTACATGCTAAGAATAAAAAAATCAATAAACATGTATCAATTAAAACTATAGCACGTAGAACACCTGGATTTTCAGGAGCAGATTTAGCAAATTTACTTAACGAAGCAGCTATTTTAACAGCCAGAAAAAGAAAAAATGAAATTACTATGTCAGAACTAGATGCATCTATTGACAGAGTAGTTGCTGGAATGGAAGGCACACCATTAATTAATAGTAAAAGTAAAAGATTAATTGCGTATCATGAAATTGGTCATGCAATTATAGGAACTCTACTTAAAGATCATGATTCTGTACAAAAAGTAACTTTAATTCCTCGCGGCCAAGCAAGAGGATTAACATGGTTTGTACCTAATGATGATCAGTCATTAATTTCAAGAGCTCAAATTATTGCAAGAATTATGGGTGCCTTAGGAGGAAGAGCAGCTGAAGAAGTTGTATTTGGAAATACCGAAGTTACAACTGGAGCAAGTAATGATTTACAACAAGTTACTTCAATGGCAAGGCAAATGGTAACTCGTTTTGGAATGTCAGATATTGGACCATTATCATTAGAAAATGAAAGCAGCAATCCGTTTTTAGGACGAGGCATGAATTCAGGCGCTGAGTATTCAGATGAAATAGCTATTCAAATAGATACACAGGTCCAAATGATTGTCAAAAAATGTCATGAAGATGTGCTAAAAATAATACAAGATAATCGTGTTGTGATTGATCATCTTGTTGACATATTAATTGAAAAAGAAACGATTGATGGTAAGATGTTGGAACAAATTATATCTAACTATACAGAAATCCCTAAAAAAAATATATACGTCGAACAGCTAGTATAAATATAATTAAAATTGTTCACGAGACTGACGGGACTCGAACCCGCAACTTCCGCCGTGACAGGGCGGTGCTCTAACCAATTGAACTACAGTCCCTTTTAATAATTTCTAGGAGAGAGAGGGATTCGAACCCTCGGTACATTATAATAACTGTACAACAGATTAGCAATCTACCGCTTTCGACCACTCAGCCACCTCTCCATCTCAAAAAGATTAATTATAACATATAATCTATGCAATCATAAGGTAAATAAACATAACTATTCAACGTTATGGCTCAAGCGGGATTTGAACCTGCGACCTTGGGCTTATGAGTCCCCTGCTCTAACCAACTGAGCTATTGAGCCCTGTTAATTTACCCATAAACATCTTAACAAAAGAGCATTTAGAATACAATATTATGAAATAATAGACGTACCAGAGCATTGATCTAAAAATAAAGCTTTTAATATACTATCTGGAATCCTACCATCAATAATTCTTGCAGTTCTTGTTCCACACGATAAAGCTTGTATACAACTATGAACTTTCGGTAACATACCACCTTGAATTGTTTTATCATCAATTAATTGAAAAACTTGATTAACTGTAAGACAATTAATAAGACTCGAAACATCATTTTGATGTGATAAAATACCTGGCGTATCAGTTAACATAATTAGTACATCTGCAGCAATAGATCCTGCTATTTCTCCAGCAACAATATCAGCATTAATATTATAAGAAATACCTCTAGAATCACATGCTAAAGGTGCAATAACAGGTGTATATTGATTTTTAAGTAACGATGTAATTAAATCAATATTAACAGTTTTGACTTTGCCAACTCTATCATTAGAGAATGTATCTAATGGATCGGCAATGATAAGATTCGCATCTTGCCCAGAAACACCAATTGCTTGACATTTATGGTTATTAAGTAAAGCTACTAAATTTTTGTTAACTTTACCTACTAATACCATTTCTACTATTTGCATTGTTTCAGGATCAGTTACTCTCAAACCATTATGAAACTTTGCTTTCATTTGAAATTTTTCCAGCCAATAATTAATCAATGGACCACCACCATGTACAACTACTACCTTAATTCCTAATTGAATTAATAAAGCAATATTTTGGATCACTTGCTGAGTCAGACGTTTATCTTGCATAGCTGATCCACCATATTTTATCACCACAGTCTTATTTTGAATATTAATTATTAGAGGTAAAACCTTATTTAAGAATTGTGAGCTAGATGAATCATTCATAAAATTTATATATTAGTATAAGGTGAAGTTAAAATACTTATTTACAATTGGATTATATAATTATTAAGTTGTGTATAACAAGTAACAATTTAAATCTATAATATAATTATAGTCAACTAAAGAAAAATGTATAATTTTTGGCAGAATATTAGTAAATTTCCAACCTTTTTTATTTCGGTTTTAACAGGATTTTTCTTGATAACTCTTTACCCTATTTTTCAGCTATTAAAAAAACAAAAAATAACTATTTTTATTATTAGTATTATACTCCTATTACTATACATTACTTTAAAAGCAATGTTAGGGTATGCATAAAAATACTAGATAAAAGAAAATAATTAAGACAAAACAAAATAGAAAACAAAAAATTAGACATATATAATATTATAGTAACTATATATCTCTATAAAGATCAAATACATTTGATAATTATATATTACTTGATTAATATAATTAATAAGTTTATATGAATAATAATAAAATATCTAAAATATACCAGACAGGTGCCTTTGCCCTGATAGATAGTTTAATAAGGCATAATGTAAACCATATTTTTGGTTATCCTGGTGGTGCTATACTACCAATATATGATGAACTATACGAATGGGAAAGAAAAGGTTTAATTAAACATATACTCGGTAGACATGAACAAGGATCGGCACATGCTGCAGATGCATATGCTAGATGCAGTGGTAAAGTTGGTGTATGTTTCGCTACTTCAGGACCTGGTGCTACAAATTTAGTAACTGGTATTGCAACTGCTCAAATGGACTCAGTACCAATAATAATTATCACAGGTCAAGTTGCAAGGCCATTTATTGGTACTGATGCTTTTCAAGAAGTTGATATTTTTGGGATTACGTTACCTATTGTTAAGCATTCATATGTTGTAAGAGATCCAAGAGACATGAGTAAAATTATTGCTGAAGCATTTTACCTTGCAATTAATGGTCGACCTGGTCCAGTACTTATAGATGTCCCTAAAGATGTTGGTTTAGAAAAATTTCGTTATGAACCTATCAATCCAGGTAAAATTAATTTGCCTGGCTGTAGACCAGTAATACAGTCACATAATACACAAGTATTAAGAATAGTAGATCTAATTATTGAATCAAGACAACCGTTATTATATATAGGTGGTGGAGCGATTATTGCTAATGCTCATGACGTTATTATAGAATTAGCTGAAGCCTGCCAAATTCCAGTTACAACAACATTAATGGGAAAAGGAGTAATTGACGAAAAACATGAATTAGCATTAGGTATGCTAGGCATGCATGGTACAGCCTATGCTAATTTTGCAGTTAGTGAATGCGATTTATTGATAGCACTTGGTGCACGATTTGATGATAGGGTCACAGGTAAACTAGATGAATTTGCATGTAATGCTCAAGTAGTACATATAGATATTGATCCTGCAGAAATAGGAAAAAACCGCATTCCTCAGATAGCAATTGTTGGTGATATAAGAGATTGCTTAGAAGAGTTAATAGATATAGTAAAAATGAAAGAGATATTAAAGACTAATTATACTTACTCTTGGAAAGAAAGAATAAATAAATGGAAGAAGCAATATCCTTTGTTAGTTCCTAAGCATATTTCCAAAGTATCACCACAGGAAATACTAAGTATTCTTAATCAGTATGCTTGTGATGCATATTATACGACAGATGTTGGTCAGCATCAAATGTGGGCTGCACAATTTTTAAATGTTTTGCCAAGACATTGGATGTCTAGTGCAGGATTAGGAACTATGGGTTATGGTTTACCAGCTGCAATTGGAGTACAAATTGCTTTTCCACATGAGCAAGTTATTTGCATTAGTGGTGATTCTAGTTTTCAGATGAATTTACAAGAGTTAGGCACAATTGCCCAGTATAAATTACCGGTTAAGATTTTAATTATTAATAATAAATGGCAAGGTATGGTAAGGCAATGGCAGCAAGCTTTTTATGGTGAGCGTTATTCTCATTCTAATATGGCAATAGGAGCACCTAATTTTATCCATTTAGCTAATACATATGGTATTAAAGGCTTAAGTATTTCTAAACGCCATGAAATGTTTTCTACTCTAGAAGAATTTGTCAATTCTAAGGAGCCAGTCATATTAGATTGTCAAGTTGTTGAGGATGAAAATTGTTATCCAATGGTTGCACCTGGCAAAAGTAATGCTCAAATGATAGGCATACAAAAGCCAGTTAGAAAAAATATTAGTATTAAATCTTATATTTAAGAACAAAGCCCTTGATGAGAATTGAACTCATGACTTTATCCTTACCAAGGATATACTCTACCACTGAGTTACAAGGGCCTTTGATATTCAAAAGAAAATTTATGGGCCGGGTTGGATTTGAACCAACGTAGGCAAAGCCAACGGATTTACAGTCCGTCCCCATTAACCACTCGGGCACCGACCCATTATAGTTATATATGTTATCATATATAATAATAAAATACAATTAATTGATCTTGTATTATAATTACAATGGACATAACTGGATTTGAACCAGTGGCAATTACGATGTCAACGTAATACTCTACCTCTCTGAGTTATATGTCCTGTATTAATTAAAATTTAATTTTATGAAATTTACTAATCAAATCTTTGTTTTAATCTTGTAGCTTTACCGGATCGTTTTCTTAAATAATATAGTTTAGCTTTTCTCACTTTGGATCGACGTGTAATTTGAATACTCTTAATTAATGGTGAATGTAACATGTATACTCTTTCTACTCCCACACCTTGTATAATTTTACGAATTGTGACAGTTATATTTATCGATGCATGATTCTTGGAAATAATAACACCTTCTGCATATTGTATACGTTCTTTATTTCCTTCTTTAATTAGTAATCCCATACGTATTGTATCACCTATTTGTACATTTGGAATACTACTTTTTAAGTATTTCTGCTCTACTTCTTTAATTAGATCTAGAGATTTTTGTATATTCATTTACTATTTATTATTTTCAGTTCTTATTGTTATATGTTATACACATCAAATTAATTCTCGTCAACTCTCAAGTTAATTGCTTCATTTATTCATTATATGATAAGTATTATATCAATCAAATTGTATTTGAAATTTATATTTATTACTAATATTTTTTAATCAATATTATACATTGTATTAATAAACTGGTTTTATCTGTTAAGTTATAGTAAAAAATGTGCTACTATTGATAAGTATCAAAGGTAGTAATTTTTATTGTATTTATTCACATGTTTGAAAGGTTTACTGAGAAAGCAATTAAGGTAATTATGCTTGCCCAAGAAGAAGCAAGACGTCTAGGTCATAATTTTGTTGGGACAGAGCAAATTTTGTTAGGGTTAATAGGTGAAGGAACAGGGATAGCTGCTCAAGTTTTAAAATCAATGAATGTGAATTTAAAAGACGCTCGAATAGAGGTTGAAAAGATCATTGGTAGAGGTTCAGGCTTTGTTGCAGTAGAAATACCTTTTACTCCAAGAGCTAAACGTGTTTTAGAGTTATCTTTAGAAGAAGCAAGACAACTGGGCCATAATTATATTGGAACAGAACATTTATTAATGGGACTAGTTAGAGAAGGAGAAGGAGTAGCCGCTAGAGTTCTAGAAAATTTAGCTGTTGACGTCTCATCTATTAGAACTGAAGTAATACAAATGTTGGGCGATAATGCAGAAGCTAATGCTAGTGGAAGTAATAATGTTCAAACACGTAGTAAAACACCTACTTTAGAGGAATTTGGGTCTAACTTAACTGAATTAGCTATTGAAGGTGTTTTAGATCCAGTTGTAGGTAGACAAAAAGAAATAGAAAGAGTAATTCAAATTTTAGGTCGAAGAACAAAAAACAATCCAGTATTAATTGGAGAACCTGGAGTTGGTAAAACAGCTTTAGCTGAAGGTTTAGCTCAACGAATAGCAAATAGAGATGTTCCTTCGATTTTAGAAGATAAACTAGTTATTACTTTAGATGTTGGTTTACTAGTTGCAGGTACTAAATACCGAGGAGAGTTTGAAGAAAGGCTTAAAAGAATCATGGATGAAATTAAGTCTGCTAATAATGTAATTCTTGTAATTGATGAAGTTCATACATTGATAGGTGCTGGTGCAGCTGAAGGAGCTATAGATGCTGCAAATCTTTTAAAGCCAGCATTAGCTAGAGGAGATTTGCAATGTATAGGTGCTACAACTTTAGAAGAGTATCGTAAGCATATAGAAAAAGATGCGGCTTTAGAACGAAGATTTCAACCTGTTATGGTTGGAGAGCCAAGCGTAGAAGAAACTATTGAAATTTTATTTGGTTTACGTGATAGATATGAAAAGCATCATCAACTAAAAATGTCAGATAGTGCTTTAGCCGCAGCTGCTAAATATGCAAATCAATATATTTCTGATCGTTTTTTACCTGATAAAGCGATTGATTTAATAGATGAAGCAGGCTCTAGAGTAAGGTTATTAAATTCTCAGTTGCCACCAGCTGCTAGAGAATTGGATAAGGAATTGCGTACTGTATTAAAAACTAAAGATGAAGCTATTAGAGCTCAAAAATATGAAAAAGCAGAGCAATATAGAACTCGTGAGATGGAAATTAAAGCTCAAATAGCTGCTATTGCTCAAAGTAAGAAAACAGAACCAGAATTAAATCTCGAGGATCCAATTGTAACAGAGGAAGATATTGCTGAAATTGTTGCTTTTTGGACTGGTATACCAGTTACTAAGTTAACAAAAAGTGAATCTGAAAAGCTACTACATATGGAAGAAACATTACATGGTCGTATAGTAGGGCAAGATGAAGCTGTTATTGCAGTTTCTAGGGCTATTCGAAGAGCACGTGTTGGTCTTAAAAATCCCGGTAGGCCAATTGCAAGTTTTATTTTTTCTGGTCCTACTGGTGTAGGAAAAACAGAGTTAACAAAAGCATTAGCATCTTACTTTTTTGGTGCTGAAGAAGCTATGGTTCGTTTAGATATGTCTGAATATATGGAACGTCATACAGTTTCAAAATTGATAGGCTCTCCTCCAGGATATGTTGGCTATAGTGAAGGAGGCTATTTAACTGAAGCTGTTCGAAAACGTCCTTATACTGTAATTCTTTTTGATGAAATTGAAAAAGCTCATCCAGATATATTTAATTTATTATTACAGATTTTGGAAGACGGTAGATTAACAGATGCTAAAGGGAGAACAATTGATTTTAAAAATACCTTATTAATTATGACTTCTAATATAGGATCTAAAGTTATTGAAAAAGGTGGAGGTAGTTTAGGTTTTGAATTAGGTGAATCGCAAGTTGAATCTCAATATAATAGGATTAGAACATTGGTTAATGAAGAATTAAAGCAATATTTTCGTCCTGAGTTTTTGAATCGTTTGGATGAGATTATTGTTTTCCGTCAACTAACTAAAGATGAAGTTCGAGAGATTGCTGATATTATGTTAAATGAAGTTTTTGATAGAATTAAGCAACAAGAGATTCAATTAGATGTAACGGAGCGTTTTAAAAATAGATTAGTTGATGAGGGTTATAATCCAAGTTATGGTGCTAGGCCTTTACGTCGTGCTGTTATGCGTTTACTTGAAGATAGTTTAGCTGAAGAAGTGTTATCTGGAAAAATAAAGGCTGGAGATAGTGCAGTCGTTGACGTCACAGATGAAGGAGAAGTTACAGTATTACTGGGAGAAAAATTAGAATTATTATCTTCATAGTTGAAGATAAATTATGATCGATATAAATATCAAAAGTCAATAAAAAATATATATATTATTGACTTTTGATTTTATAATACAGTGTATATATCATCAATTTTTAATTTTTATGCCAAGAACCAGATTTGAACTGGTGACACGAGGATTTTCAGTCCACTGCTCTACCAACTGAGCTATCTCGGCATCTATAAGATTATAACATATAAATATAAGTTTTTTGTATCATCTTTAAATTAATTACTAAACTTAGAAAGATTGGGATTAAATTTTAGTTCTGCAACTCCAGTTGGACCATTTCTATGCTTGGCAATAATTATATCAGTTAAATTTGTATCAACTGTATTGCGATTGTAGTATGCTTCTCTATAAAGCATTAATACTAAGTCTGCATCTTGTTCTATTGAATTATGTGTTATTATATGGTTATTTGAATAGAAGCTTTTGGTCGTATAAATTTTTAGATCATAAACATTTGTTTTATAATTACAGTTTTCAATTTTTTGTATTTTGTGTAAAATAGGATAATTGGTTTTATTCCAAGTATAAGTAACTAGTTTATAATTTTGTTTTAATTTATTAATTGTATACCATTTATAATCAACTAAAATTTTATGATTATGTGTTGAGCTGATTAATATATTGCATAAATTGTTTATATTATATATATATTTATTATCTTCAGATTGAAATAAATAAAAGATTGAATTTTTAGTGAAATCACTAAGTCTAGCATTATATTTTCTTTTATTGTTTCTGCATAAATTTTTAATTATCTTTGTGCTAAAATTAACACATCCACTTTCTCTTAAATCAGATAATAAAGGTTTTTTATTAAATCTATTTTCAACATTTCGATTGAGTTGAGATAAGATTATAATTGGCAAGTTCAGTTCTTTTGCGAGAATTTTTAAGCTTCTTGTAATTATTGAGAGTTCTTCAGTGCGATTTAGTGTTGATGATTTATCTATTTGAATTAATTGTAAATAGTCTATAATAATAATACTTATGTCAGGACATTCATGTTTTAACATTTTGGTTTTCAATATTAAATGGTTTAGAGAGACATTTGAAGTGTCATCAATATAAAACATACCTTTTATTAGTTTGTTGGCAGCTTTTTGTAAAATAATCCAATCATTATTATTGATTTTACCTGATTTTAGCTTATTAAAAGGAATGGACGTTAAAATACAAAGTAATTTGTATAAAATTTGTTCTCTTGACATTTCTAGGCTAAATATACAAATGCCTTTATTATTTTGTTGCAATAAGTTTAACGCAATATTAAGACTAAAAGAAGTTTTGCCCATAGAAGGGCGTCCTGCTATTACTATTAAATCAGTATTATGGAAACCATATATTAAATTATCTAGCTTTTTAAAACCAGACTCAATTCGTAGATTTTCATAATTAATATTTTGATTTTTTATGCTTAGTAATATTTCAGTTAAGCTACTACTCAGAGTAATTTGATCGTTTACTATAATGAATTCTTTAATTTTTTTGATGTACTTTTCTGTTTTAAATAAAATAGCAGAATAATCTAAGTTTGTTATATAAGCTAATCTAATAACGTCGTAACCGTATTGAATTAATAATCTTCTGAAGTATTTATCTTGTAAAAGTTTTATATAATAAGGTATTAAAATGTGTTTGAATGCGTTAGAGGTAAAAATTTGTCCATATTTTAGCAGGTCTAATACTTTTTGTATGCCTCCTACTTTACTTAATAAATTTGATTCCCACAAATTATTAATTAAAATAATAGGATCAATATAATTATCTCTGTTGTGTGTTTCTATTATAGTTCTATAGATTAATTGATTGATCTCTAATGAAAAAGAATCTATAGTCAGTTTGTTTATAGTAATTTTAATAATGTCTTGATGAGTTAATATGCCGCCTAGAATAATTTCTTCTGCTAGGCCATGTTGCGGAGGTAATTGTTCATGGTACTTAATTAGAGAATTTCGATTAAACATAACAGCGACAGGCTAATACTTTTGAATTTAAAGTCAGAAAATTAGTAAAAATTCATATTGTTTCAGGTATAACTTGCAATGTCATTTCCAGGTTTAAATCTTCAAGTAGTTTTAAGTAAACAATATAAATTCCAATTTTTTTTATTTCTGTTAATTTGATTTGATCTTTGTCTAATTGTATATTTGTAAGTTCTTTTATCTTTTCTATTATATCTTTCTGTGTAATACTACCAAAAATATTATTGTTAGTACTAACTTTTCTTTTAATGATAAGCTTATCAATTGAAGTTAAAGATTCTTTAATTTCTTTAGCTTCATTTTTCTTGATATTATCATTTTGAATTCGCATTAGTTTTAAATATTCTAAATAGCGTAATTTTCTAGCTGTTATTGGTTCAGCAATTTGATTAGGGAATAAATAATTTCTTGCATATCCTTTGGTAACTTCAATTATATTTCCAGGCTCGCCAAAATTTTTAAGCTTTTTATTTAAAATTACATTAATTTTTTTATTTGCCATTTTAATCTATTTATGTCTTTTATTTTTTGTATTTATAGCATAACATTTTATTATATACAATCTTGTAGAAATATGGTATTTTATTATTTGAGATAATTTATCTTACTCTAATTTTAGTTAGCACTAGGAAAGATGGTCGAGTGGTTGAAGACACAGCATTGGAAATGCTGTTTAGTACTTTATACTAACGAGGGTTCGAATCCCTCTCTTTCCTTAAGAATTTATTGTTTAAGTCAGAAAAATTTTTAGTAAGTCTATGTTAATTTGAGAACTAATATTTTATGGCTAATATTAGCATTCTTTAAAAAATTTGATGCTATTTCAGAAGTATATATAGAATTACAGTAAATAATAATTAATTTACCATATGATCTTTTTCTTAAAATTTCTAAATTCTTTTGGTATCGTAGTTTTTCAAATGGAATATTTATGGCATATTTTAAATGATTTGCTGTATATTCATAATAATTACGAATATCAATAATATACAATTTATCTGGATTACTAAGTATTTTATTTTTTATTTCAATAATACTAATATAAATCTCTTGATGACGATTATATAATTTTCTATGGTTGATCGTTAGAATGTTTGATTTTGAACTAATATACCGATTTCTTAATTTATATCTTTTATAAGACATTGTTAACGCATTATATATCAATAAGGATCCATTTAAAATATGTCCAATACCCAGTATAATTTTTAGGGCTTCTGTTGCTTGCATAGTACCAATAAGTCCAGGTAGGACACCTAGTACGCCATTATTTTGACAGTTATTGTAACTTAATCTTTTGTTTAATTTAGGATAGATATCTTTGTAGTTTGGACCTCCTTGATAATTGAAAACGCTAATTTGGCCTTTGAATGCTGCAATAGCTCCGTAAATATGTACTTTATGTAATTTTGTACAAAATTCACTAATTATATGTCTTGTTTCGAAGTTATCGCAACTATCAATGATAATATCATATTTTTTAATTATTAAGGCTCCGTTTTCTATATTGAGTTTTTCACTATATGTACTAATTTTACATAATGGATTTATTTTGTGTATATTTTTTGCTGCAGCATTAACTTTTTTATACCCAATATTATTTGTTTGATAAATGATTTGTCGTTGTAAATTAGAAATTTCTACTTCGTCATTATCAACAAGACCAATATGTCCTAAACCTGCTGCTGCTAAATAAAGTATTGCAGGAGAAGCTAATCCACCTACTCCAATAAATAAAATACTAGCTTCTTTTAATCTTTCTTGTCCTTGTGTTTGAATTTCGGGTAATATAAGGTGTCTGGCATAAAGTTGGTATTCATATTTACTCAGTGAATTTTTATGAATCTTAATCATATAAACTTGATTTTATTGAAAATATGTTATATAAATCTTTTATCGAGTCAATTAATATTATGATTATCTATTTGCGCTCTTAGTTCAGTTGGTAGAACTTAGGTTTCCAAAACCTAGTGTCGAGGGTTCAAATCCTTCAGAGCGTGTTTATATCTTAAAAGTACATGTAGATAAGGATAATTATTATCATACTTATATTTCAATGTATATTATTGCGTTAGATTCTATTGTTCTTTAATCAATAAATAGGTAAACTAGGTTACGATCTATAATGAATTTTTTATAAATTTCTGTAACAGTATGTTTTTTATAGATCAGTTAAATACATAATTATTGGATATCATTTCTATATGCCCAAAAAAGTTATCGCTATTGTTAAATTAGCTTTAAATGCTGGTAAAGCAACTCCAGCTCCTCCAATTGGTCCTGCATTAGGTCAGCATGGTGTAAATATTGTAATGTTTTGTAAAGATTACAATGCTAAAACAGAAGATAAGCAGGGTTTAATTATACCAGTTGAAATAACAATATATGAAGATCGTAGTTTTTCATTTGTATTAAAAACACCTCCTGCTTCTGTTTTACTGGCCAAAGCAGCTGGTATTGATAAAGGTTCATCCGAGCCGAATCGTAAGCTAGTTGGCTCTATTACGAGCATGGATTTGGTTGATATAGCTAAAACGAAGTTACAAGATTTAAATACTCAAAATATTGATCAAGCTGTAAAAATTATTGCAGGTACAGCAAAAAATATGGGTATTACTATTAACTAATGAATACAGGAGAACATATTAGAAGTGAGTAAAATGAGAGTATCACGTCGTTTAAAAAATTTGTTTTCTTTAGTTGATAATAATAAGCAATATGATATGTATGAAGCTCTTAATTTATTGCAACAAATATCATCAGCAAAATTTATTGAGACTGTAGAAGCTCATTTTTCACTTGGATTAGATCCAAAATATGCCGATCAGCAATTACGTGCAACTGTAATTTTACCTAAAGGTACAGGAAAATCAGTAAGAGTTGCTGTAATTGGAAAAGGTGATAAAATTTCTGAAGCTTTATCTGTAGGTGCAGATTTAGCAGGTTCAGAAGAAATTATAGAGCAAATTTTACAAGGAAAAATTAACTTTGATAAGTTAATTGCAACACCAGATGTAATGCCTATGATTGCCAAATTAGGTCGTATATTAGGTCCTAGGGGTTTAATGCCATCACCTAAAGCAGGTACAGTTACAAATGATGTTCTGAATGCTGTTAAGGAATTTAAATTAGGCAAATTAGAATATAGAGTTGATAAAACAGGAATAGTTCATATTGGATTTGGTAAAGTTAATTTTTCAACAGAAGATTTGGTTTGTAATTTAGTTGCAGTTAAAGAATCTTTAGATCGCAATCGTCCATCTGGTTCGAAAGGAAAATATTGGAAAACATGTTATATTTGTAGTACAATGGGACCATCTATATTGATCGATATTAACAGTATCAAGGAAATCGAGCGATAAAATAAATACGAGGCCTTATATTTTATTTGTTACTATTTTGCAGTTTATTTTGTTTGCAAGTCTTAAATACCTTATTTTCATATAATGAATAATAAAATTGCTAGTATAATTGAAGAATTAAAGTCTTTAACTCTTTTAGAAGCAGCTGAACTTGTTAAGGAAATTGAATCCACTTTTGATGTCGATGCATCGCAGGCTTCAAGTTCAGGAGTTGTTATGGTACCTGGTAATACAACTCAAAATATATCTGATGAAGTAGAAGAGAAAACAGAATATGATGTAATTTTAACAGAAGTACCAGCTCCTAAAAAGATTGCAATTTTAAAAGTTGTAAGATCATTAACCGCTCTAGGTTTAAAAGAAGCTAAAGATTTAGTTGAATCAGCACCAAAATTGCTAAAAGAAGCTATTTCTAAAGAAAATGCAGATGAAATGAAAGAAAAATTAGAAGAAGCAGGTGCAACAGTTGAAATTAAATAAAGTTTTATTAGTAATTTTATGTTAGTGTATATCTAAAGATCCAAGAGCTAATTATTTCAGCTAATGGATCTTTTGTATTATTTTATTAGAATAAGCCTAAAGTAATAGCTTTTGATAATGGCATGGTTGCTCCAATACCTAGCCAAATGCTTATAAATGTACCCACTAAAAACAAAGTAGTTGCAATAGGGCGTCTAAAAGGATTTTGAAATTTATTAATACTTTCAATGAAAGGTACAATAATTAAACCAGCTGGAACAGCTGCCATTGATAAAACTCCAATTAGTTTATTAGGTATAACTCGTAGTAGATTAAAAGTCGGAAAGAAATACCATTCAGGTAAAATTTCTAGTGGAGTTGCAAAAGGATCTGCTTTTTCTCCGATTGATGATGGTTCCATGATAGCTAGCCCAACTACACAAGCAATTGTGCCTAAAATTACTGTCGGAAACATATATAATAAATCATTAGGCCATGCTGGTTCACCATAATAGTGATGCCCCATACCTTTTGCTAGTTTTGCTCTTAAACTAGGATCAGTTAAGTCAGGTTTTTTTATGATAGACATAATTATTTTCCTCTTTGTAATTTATATGATTGTCAATTTTTGAGTTATTTTTATAAAGGACCGGATATACCTTGTTTACGTATCATTAAGAAGTGCATTAACATAAAAACGGCAGTTAATAGGGGTAATACAAAAGTATGTAAACTATAAAATCTTGTTAAAGTTCCTTGTCCTACACTTACTCCGCCTCTTAACAATTCTACGATAGTTCCTCCCACTACTGGTATAGCTTCAGGTACTCCAGTTACAATTTTGACAGCCCAGTAACCTATTTGATCCCATGGTAGTGAATAACCGGTTACTCCAAATGAAACAGTTAATACAGCAAGAATTACACCTGTAACCCAAGTTAATTCACGTGGTTTTTTAAAGCCACCAGTAAGATATACTCGGTATACATGTAAATTAAGCATAAGTACCATCATACTTGCTGACCATCTGTGAATAGATCTAATAAGCCATCCATAGTTAACATCAGTCATAATATATTCTACAGACGAAAAAGCTTCAGCGACTGTAGGTCTATAGTAAAAAGTCATAGCAAAACCACTAGCTACTTGAATTAAGAAAGTGGTAAATACTATGCCTCCGATGCAGTAAAAAATGTTTACATGTGGTGGTACATATTTACTAGTAATATCATCTGCAATGGCTTGGATTTCTAAGCGTTCTTCAAACCAATCATAAATTTTTCCCATATATAGTTTGGATATGTATAAAGACTTTACGAATAGACTGTGTAGTTATAATTTAATTTTTCTAATTTCATTTGGTATATTATAGCATATTTGATCTAACTTATTGATGTTATTTCTTATTGTTTTTTTTATATTTACTTAAAGTGACTAAGTCATGAATGATAATTTGTGTTTTTCTGTATGTTATAAGTTGATATGTTTCTAGCTCCTTTATTAGTTTACTAATTGTATTTTTGTTAGCTCCAATAATAGATCCAATGATATTGTATGATAATGATAAGTTAAGTACAATATAAGTCTTTTTATATTCTCCAAGTATCTCGCTAAGATTAATAAGTAAGTGAATTAGTCTTTGTCTTATATTTTTATGAATTAAAAGCTCTATCATATAATAGTAGGATACTAATATTTTATCATATTGATAATCTATCAAATTTTTAAATAATTCTACTTTATTAGATTTAAAACTAAGAATATAAACAGTTGATATGGCTTCAATTTGATAAAAATAATTACTTGTATGTTTTGAAAATGGAGTATATAAAATCTGCTTATTGTTTGCTATATAAGTACTAAATTTTTCTTGATTCGTAAAAACTTTTGTTATTACCGAAATACCTTCAAGTATGAAGTAAGTATTATGATTATTTTGATGTATAATCAATGAATCTCCTATGCTTAATTTATATGTATATGCTATAATATTTGAATAATTGAGGCTTTTAATAAAAGGCATTTTAATGATATTTCAAAGAGATATTTTAGTATAATATGTGTTATAGAATTTTGTTAGTTGATGATGATGTGAATTTAACATCTTCTATTGCATTATATTTATTGAATGAGAATTTTAAAGTTGAAACAGCATCTAATGTAGAAGATGCATTGTCTACTTTAAATAAATTTTTGCCTGATATTATAATTACTGATATTGTAATGCCAGAAAAAGATGGGTATGATTTTATAAATTTAATCAAATATAATTCACAAACAATAAAAATACCTGTTATATTTTTAACAGCTAAAGGAATGACTCAAGATAGAATACGTGGTTATGAAATGGGATGTTATGGTTATCTTACAAAACCTTTTGATCCTGCAGAATTATTATCAATGACTAAAAGTATACTTATGCATGTTTCTCCTAAAATAGTACATAAAATCAATAATAAATCAGATAATATAAATCATTGCGATAATTATCTAGATCCATCAATATGTTTAACTAAAAGGGAAAAAACCGTTTTATATTGTGTTTTGCAGGGTATGACCAATAAAGAGATAGCAGGTGAGTTAAATTTAACGGTTCGTAATATAGAAAAATATGTAAGTCGTTTGTTAACTAAGACAAAAACTCGCAATAGAACTCATTTATCGAGATATTTCTATTATAAAGATAATTTTATTAATGAGGGCGAATGACGGGAATCGAACCCGCGAGTGATGGAGTCACAATCCATTGCCTTAACCACTTGGCTACACCCGCCATAACTTTCTATATTCTATCTAAATTGTAGTATTTACAGTAGTCAAAGTCCACTTTATTTTTATCTTCCTTATGCAAAGTCAATATTTTAGCATTCAAATTAATGGTGAACCATTTTATTGTTCAAGTCAAATGTCAATAGAAGCGATTTTAAATTATTTAAATATTAGTAAAGAACTGAATTTAATTGAATATAATCGAGAGATTATATCTAATGATCAGTTGTCTCATGTTTTTGTCCAGGAAAATGATAAGTTAGAAATTATTACAATTGTTGGAGGTGGTTAATTTATTATTAGTTATCATTCATACTTATAGAAATACGTCCTTGTCTTATATCAAGATGTCGGATTTTAATAGTAAATTCTTGTCCTATTTTAAATTTATTTGTGGTATAATTTTCATGTTTTAGTTTTATTTCTGATTTGTGCATTAGAGCAGGTATATTATATAAGTTAAAAAAAATACCAAAATCAGTAATTTCTGTGATTTTAGCATTAATTGTAGAACCTACCTTGATGTTTATTTTATGGTCTTTAACAATTTGTGTAATCACAGCACATCTATTACTTAGAATAAGTTGATTATTTTGCTCGTTAGCAATTAAAAATTTACATTTAGTAAGTTTATTAAGCAGTTGATTTTTAGGTATTCCATAGCAAATATGTGAATTAGGAATGAATCCTTGAATATCTTCTATTTCAACGAGTAAACCGCCTTTATTAATTCCTTTTACATAAGCGTCTACAATCACATCTTCTGCTTTTAATTGTTTTATTCTATCCCAAGCACGAATATATTTTAGTCGTTTTAATGATAAAATTAATTGGTTATTTAGTGTATCATATGCAAGGATGAAAAATTCACGTGTTTCATTTAAATGTATTGTCGTGTTATTATTATCACTTAGTATTATTTCTGCATTAGGTAAATATGCCGCTATATGATGACCAACATCAACTAAATAGCCTTCTTGTTCTTTACTAAAAATAGTTCCAGCAATAATGTCACTTGTTTTAAAATTATAGTTGTATTTATTTAAAACTTGTGCAAACTTTGTTTCTGTAAAAAACATTTAGCTTTCCTTTTTTTTATTTTTTTGTTAATCTTGTAGTATCTATAGAGTATGCTTAGGTAGTTGCAAATTTTTTTATATTTGAGGAAAGTCCGGAATCCATATAGTCAATGGGTGCTGTATAAATTTCAGTGTAAGTAATTATGAGGAAAGTGCCACAGAAATAAACCGCTTTAATAAAGTAAGGGTGCAAAGGTGTATTAAAAGAACACCAGAAGTATTGTTGAGATACTTGCTAGGTAAACCCCGTCTAGGAGCAAAGCTAAACTTGAGAATATTCGACTATAGATTTCTCATTTTATAAATCTTTACCGCAGTAAGTAATATATTAATATTTTATTTTTACTACTACAGATAAATAACTACCCTTTCTATATCATTTAGACGATATAAAAAGAACAGAATCCGGCTTATGACTAACTCTATAGATTGTTAAATTGATCATTTTGAATATTTTTATTAATGTATTGTTTAATCTTTAACTCTATTTGATCTACTATGCTTGTTGTTAAAGTACTGTTATATCCTCTATATATTACTCGTAGGCCGATTTTATTAATATTTGAGGTGTAGCTATAAAAGTCAAATAATTCAATTGATTCAATTATAGGATTGTTGATGTTCTTAATAATGTTATATATATATTGAAATGAAATATGTTTAGGTATGTTAATAGAGATATCACGAATGACAGAAGGATATTTTGAATAATCTGCAAACGTTGCTGATATTAATTCTGTTGATATAATTGGTTTGAGTTCTATTTCAAAGCCATAGATTGCATTAAAATCGTTTTTTGTCGATTCTGTATTTCTTAATTGTCCAAATACCCCTATGGGACTTTCTTTAACATATATTATTCCAGTATACTTAGGATGTAGATAATCTTTTACAGTATTATATGTTTCGTAATCTAAATTGGGTTTGTTCCATGTTATAATTATATTTAAACGCGTAAATAGTTCTTCTATTTCACCTTTTGCTTGAAACCAACTTAAATGATTTGGTGCTTTAGTCCATTCTTGTCTAAGATATTTTTGTCCTCCAATAATTCCACTAATATGGTGTGATTCTATATAAGAATTATCTTTGTTACGAAAAATACGTCCTATCTCAAATATATTACAATTAGATTGATTACTTTGTTTATTGCTTTTATATATATTTATTAGGTTCTTAAGTAAATTGTTTCTTAGATTTTTATGTTCAAGTGTTAAAGGATTATAAATGTTTAGACTTTTTTTAGATGTATCGTCGATGGAGTAGTGAATAGTTTCATTAAGTCCTAATGATCTTAGAATTGATTTAATTTGTTCAACACGGTATTTAGTTGTTTTTTTATAATTATAATTACGTTTATAATTTGTTGGCACTTTATCTAAAAAATTATTAAATCCATAAATTCGACTAATTTCTTCTATAATATCTATTTCTCTATAAATATCATTTACTCTATATTCTGGTATTTCTATATATTCTTGATTTTTATTTGTATATATAAGAAAATATAAGTCATTTAAAATTTTTTTGATTGGATGAATTGCGATATAATTCTTACTTTTTTGAGGCCCGAGTATTTTTTTAATATTTATATAATTTATTGAAATAGGTTTATACTCTTTTTGCTTTTTCGATAACAAGTACATCTTTTTTACTTTAGTGTTACACAAATAATAGATTAGAGTAATAGCTTCATTATATGCATTTAAAATATTAGTATGATTTATCGATTTAATATCTTTATTATCAATTGTTGAGGCTTTATTTTTAAGTTTTGTATATTGTTTATCTAGAATTTCTGTTTTTATAATGATTTTTTTTAAAGTTGTTTGATTACAATTTTCTATTTTATATATTTTGTAATAATTTAAGTTTTTATTAAGTGTTCCAAAATTTGTGTCTATGCTTGGATATTGTTCACAATTTATATCATTATTGTATAAAATATTAATTTTTTGAGACCATTTTATATATATAAAATTAATAATATCAATTATGTTATTATAGCTTTTAATATTGTATAATTTCAGTTTGTTTTGTAACCATTGAGGTGATTCTTTAATATCTATTCCTTCTGCAAAACCATATATAATTTTTTCATAGGTTGAATTATTATTTAAGTTTTTATGATATATTTTAAGATTTTTTTGTGTATAACAGAATTTCATTTTTATTGATAATAAGCTAGATAATTCTTTCGTTATTCCAGCTATATTATTGATATCTAATCGGTTAGCTGTACTACTAATTTCTAGCATTTTATCTGAATCTTTTATATTTTCTATTTGTTCTATTTCGAAGCCTGCAAGAGTTAATTTATTTATAAGCAAATCTAAATGTATTTGATCTAAAGACAATAACTCTCTTAGCCATTGCCAAGAAATCTTCATAGTTAATGATACCAATAATTATATTATGTATTTTAATAAATTTTTATATTCTATTATTCTGCAGGTTTAAAAGATAATTCATTTTCGTTAGAATATCTTTCCATAAATCGCATAAAGCGATCCCAATTTTCAGGATTTTTAATTATATATACACATTCTATAGCTTGTGGTTTACCATTTATGTATTTAGCATTTACATCTCGTGTAATTAATTCTCCTTCTTCGTCAAGTAAGTACATGCCTGTAATTTCTCCCTTATTTTCCATATTTATATTGAATATAGTTGGATTTGTAAATCTGAAAGTAGCTGTACCAGTACTGCCATCTCTTGATCTTGTTAATCTAACATCTGGCACAACAGTTTCATTAATCCCTTTAATAAATTGGATTATAGCCATATTTTTCCTCTTACTATTTGTAATATTATTTGTGTTATATTTATATTACTATTTTTTTATTGATTTTCTTGAATATTCTGGGGTGGGAGGATTCGAACCTGCGAATAGCGGAGTCAAAGTCCGCTGCCTTACCACTTGGCGACACCCCAACGATCTTTTAATTCTATTATTATTAATTCATTCATTGATTATGTCAACTTCTTTTAAGTAACTTGTAATTTTTTTGTTACTATTTTATTTAGTAAGTTATATTCTTTAGAGATATTTTTAAGTATGTCATCAATATGTTTCAATTCAAAACTGTCTTGCTTGAACTCTTTTAACCATTTTATCGTGATGAGTTTCTTATTTGTTTCATTATTCCCAATGATTATGCAAATCATAGCGTTTTTACGATTTGCTCTTTGCAGTTGTTTTTTTAATGTACTGTAATTAATATCTAATTCGTATTTTAACTGATATTTGTGAAGGATCGGAATTAATTGTAAGCTGTAAGCTAAACTTTTTTCGTCTTGAATGGCTATGTAAGCGCATATATTGGGAGTATTTACTGTAATATTATTTTTAATTAATAAAAGTAATCTTTCTATCCCGATACCCCAACCAGCTGAAGGTATACGTTTACCTCCAATTTCGTGAGTAAGATTATCATAACGACCACCTCCGCATATTGTGCTTTGAGATCCAAGCTCTTCTGTTGTAATTTCAAAAACGGTGTCATTGTAATAATCTAAACCTCTAACTAATTGATGATTTAATATGAAATTGATCTCAAGGCTTTTTAAATGCTCTTGTACTAATTCAAAACGTTTGATCGATTCAACATTTAAGTAAGTTGTTAATGAAGGTGCACCTTGTAAAATTTTTTGTATATTTGCATTTTTTGAGTCTAAAATCTTAATTGGATTAGTATTTATTTTGTATTTGGAATCTTCATCTAAATCTTTATAGTATTTATTTAAATATTCAACTAATTTTTCTTGATATTTTAGTCTGTTTTCTTGAGTTCCAATAGAGTTAATTTCGATTTTGTAATTATTACATGAAAGCTGTGTCAGGATATTTATCGCAAGGTAAATAATTTCTGCATCAATGACTGGATTATTACTTCCATAACATTCTAAACCTAACTGATGAAATTGTCGTTGTCTACCATATTGTGGTCTTTCATATCGAAACATCGGAGCAAAATACCATAACTTTTGTATAGTATTTGAAATGAACATGTTATGTTGAATGACAGCTCTGGCAACACCTGCTGTACCTTCAGGTCTTAAACTAATTTTTCTATTACTTTGATCATTAAAACTGTACATTTCTTTGTTAAGGATATCAGAACCTTCTCCTATAGTTCGTTGAAATAATTTTGTTTCTTCTAAAAGAGGAGTACGAATTTCTTCGTAATTAGCAATATTTAATGTTTTAAGAGCTACATTATATATATGCTGCCAATATTTGATATCTTCAGGTAGGATATCTTGCATACCTCTAAGCGATTGCATCAATTACCCCTCTTTTTTTATGTTAAGGTTATTTTTTACTAAATATGTAACAGGCAAGGAGGGATTCGAACCCCCGACACCGTGGTTCGTAGCCACGTGCTCTAATCCACTGAGCTACAAGCCCTCCATAAATTATATCATGTTTTCAATGAATCAATTTATTTTATTTTTATTGTTTGATATTATAATAATTATGATATATTAGTGTTTTATTATAAACGCATTTTTATTAGTTTTAATATAACAATTGCATATATTTTATTTTTAAAAAGCATAATTCATAAATTACTAATGAGTAAACAAATCTTATATCAAGATAATGCCAGAAAAGCTTTAGAGAGAGGAATGGATATTTTAGCTGAAGCTGTATCTGTAACGTTAGGTCCTAAAGGACGAAATGTTGTTTTAGAAAGAAAATTTGGTGCACCACAAATAATTAATGATGGTGTTACTATTGCAAAAGAAATAGAATTAGAAGATCATTTGGAAAATACAGGTGTTGCTTTGATTAGACAAGCTGCATCAAAAACCAATGATGTAGCTGGAGATGGTACTACTACAGCTACTGTTTTAGCACACTCCATGGTTAAACAGGGTTTGAAAAATGTGACGGCTGGTTCAAATCCTATGGAAATTAAAAAAGGCATAGAAAAAGCTACTCATTTTGTAGTCAGTAAAATAGCTCAATATTCTCGACCAGTTACAAAAACAAGTGATATTGCTCAAGTTGCTTCAATATCTGCAGGTAATGAATTTAGTATAGGTCAAATGATTTCAGAAGCAATTGATAAAGTAGGCCGTGAAGGTATTATCTCTCTCGAAGAAGGAAAATCTACATCTACTGAGCTAGAAATTACAGAGGGAATGCGATTCGATAAAGGTTTTATTTCTCCATATTTTGTTTCTGATTCTTCTCGTATGGAGATTACTCAAAATAATCCCTATATATTATTAACAGATAAAAAAATTACTTTAGTACAGCAAGAATTGGTTCCTTTGTTAGAACAAATTGCTAAAACTTCCCGTCCTCTTATAATTATTTGTGAGAATATTGAAAAAGAAGCATTAGCTACACTAATTGTTAATAAATTAAGAGGTATTCTTAATGTAGTAGCTGTCAGAGCGCCTGGTTTTGGAGATCGCAGGAAATTTATGCTTGAAGATATAGGAATTTTAACAGGAGGTACTGTTATTTCTGAAGATATAGGATTATCTTTGGATAATATTACATTAGATCAATTGGGACAAGCACGTCGTATTACAGTTACTAAAGATACAACAACGATAATTGCTGAAGGTAATGATAATAACTTAAAGTTGCGATGTGATCAAATTAGAAGACAATTAGAAGTAAGTACAAATACATATGAAAAAGAAAAACTACAAGAAAGATTAGCTAAATTATCAGGTGGCGTTGCTGTTATTAAAGTTGGTGCAGCTACTGAAACTGAGATGAAAGATCGTAAGCTGCGCTTGGAAGATGCTATTAATGCTACGCGTGCTGCTATAGAAGAAGGTATTGTTCCAGGTGGTGGTTCTTGTTTAGTGCATTTATCTTCGGATTTATTTAATTGGTCAGAACTTAATTTACAAGGTGATCAATTTGTAGGTGCTTCAATTGTATCAAAAGCTTTATATGCACCTTTACAAAAAATTGTTGAAAATGCTGGTGTTAATGGTGCAGTGATTGCTGAAAAAGTTTCTCAAGATAAAATTGAGAATGGTTATAACGTTAATACAGGTCAACTAGTTGACATGTTTCAAGAGGGAATAATTGACCCAGCTAAAGTTACACGATCTGCATTACAAAATGCTTCATCAATAGCATCTATGATACTGACTACGGATTGTATTATTGTTGATGATTTAGAAATTGTAGAAACAGTAAATGGATGATTATAATTATTTATGGCTATTATAAATAGTCTGTAAACATGTAAAATATAAACTATTTTTATTGATATAAATTATATATAAAAAGTATAAATTGAGTACACTAATTTCTTCTATATGTTTATTATTTATATACTTTAAATAACCAATTAAATAAGGTTGAAATACTTTTCTATAATTAACAGTAAATTTCTTTATATAATTTTTAGTTTTTAATGAACATTTTTTGATATTATGTTGATGTCTTATAATATCTCTTAATATATCTGTAATATTATGTTGAATATAATCTTGAGATATGATTTTAGAGATGTTTTGAATAACTTTTAAATATTGATAATTAGTGTATTTATATAAAGATAGTTGATATCTCATATAGTTTTTTGTTCGTAGCAGGAAAAGTTCTTGTATATCTAAATGATTTGATCTTATAATGTCATCAATTGTATATGTATCTAAAGCATTAATTGTAATCATTATAAGGTCAAAAGAATTAGCGACAAAAATCTTATCGTCCATGTTGTAATTTTTATATAATTTAGTGATTGCTACAAAAAGAAAAATCAGGAAATTTTAGTTGAGCTTTTACCATAGAACTATTTTTACCTTCTTCCTGCCAATAATTAATAATTTCTGTAGCTTGGTTAAGGAGATTAATTCGATCAGTATCTGAAATCCATGGTTTAGATTCTAATTCTCCTTTTAAATGTTCCCAAGCATCATTGCGAGGCCAAAAAAAATATGATGTTAGTGGACTACTTCCTTTACCTACAATTTGGTCTACTGCTATAGCAATATTATTGTCTAGCCATAAGATTTTTAAAGTAAATTTAGGCAATTTAAAGACTCCTTATTTAGTTTTAAAAGTATTTGTCATGTAGAAGATTATCTAGTCAATTTGAATAGTGTTTTACAAATAGAACTTACAGTTTTGCTTTCTTGAGCACCATTTGATTTATATAATTTTACCTTGTCTAGATTAATACTCATTTGTTTAGATATTGGATTATAAAAACCAATTTCTTCGATAGGTCGACCATCTCTTCTTTTTCTACTATCTATTACTACTATTCTATAGCATGGCTGCTTTTTTCTGCCATATCGTTTAAGTCTAATTCTTAGCATATTTTAATAATTAATATTATTTATAAATGATACTTTAATGTATTTGTTAGATAGTTTCAAGTCTGATATTATTAAAAATTACCATTAAGCATTGTAAAAAAATAATACCTAGCATGGGTGAAATATCCATACCAAAAATCATAGGTATAGTACCTCTAAACAGTCTTAAATAAGGATCAGTTAGACGATTTAATGAACAAAATGGTTCTGTATACCAGTTAACAGTTGGAAACCAGGCTAAAGATAATTTTAAAAGTAAAAGTATTAGATAGATTTCAGAGAAACTAGCAATTGAAGTGAATATCAGATTGCAGGAATTTGTAAGAATGTTCATATGTTGATACAGATAGATAATATTTAAACGGTTGTTTGATATTAATTATCGTTTATAATTTTTGTAGTGTAAACACTAAAATGAGAATAAATTTCGCTTAATTTTTGTATTTCATTTGTTGATACTTTGATTACACATATTTGTATATTATTAGATAATTTATAGTCGCTATCAATATGATTAATGATTTGTATAATTTTTTTGGCTTCAAGATATGGTTCTAAAATAATAATATTGTCTTTTCTTTTGCTAGTCTTCTTATCATTTATATTAATTATTTTTTGATCTGAAGTCATAATTATCGGATAGATTGATATGTTTGGAATTAATTTATCTAAACTATGTTTTAAAGATATGTGGAGTTCAAAATTGCAACATACTATATTGATATTATTATTGGATATTATATTGATATGATTAATATAATCCAAATTCTTGATATACAATTCTTGAATATAAATAGATTTACGCATTGCTTCATATATTAAACATAAGCTTATCTTTTTTAATGTCTCTTGCTTTTGTTTATTTTGTTCATTAGGTGAATGAATTAAGGAACTTGTCCAATTTGAAACTAAAGGATGTTTAATTGTATAAATATTTAATGACATGATTGTTGTGAAAGGTGTACTTGTTTAATATATTACTTATTATAAATCTTATTAATCAATCCCTTTATTTTTTAAATATTTAGAATAGGAAAAAGTTAAATAAAAAATCCTACTTCTTATTAGAGTAGGATTTGTAAAGATATATGTGAATTGTATTATAATTTAATCTAAAGGTCTCATAGATAGTACAGCTTCATTTTCTCGATTAATTCCTTTTTCAAAACCAGCAGCGGCAGCACGTGCTCGACCAGCATGCCAAAGGTGTCCAATAAATAAGAAAAATCCAAGAAAGAAATGAGAGGTTGTTAACCAACTACGTGGTGATACGTAGTTAACAGAATTAATTTCTGTAGCTACCCCACCCACTGAGTTTAAAGATCCTAAAGGAGCATGTGTCATGTACTCAGCAGCACGTCTTTCTTGCCAAGGTTGTATATCATTTTTTACCTTGTTAAGATCTAGACCATTAGGTCCTCTTAGTGGCTCAACCCAAGGTGCTCTTAGATCCCAAAACCTCATTGTTTCACCACCGAAGATAATTTCACCACTAGGTGACCTCATTAAGTACTTCCCTAGACCAGTAGGACCTTGTGCCGATGCAACGTTTGCACCTAGCCTTTGGTCTCGAACTAAGAACGTAAATGCTTGTGCTTGTGAAGCTTCGGGACCAGTAGGGCCATAAAATTCGCTTGGATATGCAGTGTTATTATACCATACAAAATTTGATGCTGTTAATCCCATAATTGATAATGCTCCAAGACTGTATGATAAATAAGCTTCTCCTGACCATACAAATGCGCGTCTTGCCCAAGCAAAAGGTTTAGTTAGTATATGCCAAATTCCTCCTGAAATACATATTACTCCTAACCATACATGTCCACCAATTAAATCTTCCATGTTGTCAACACTAACTACCCATCCATCTCCTCCGAATGGAGATTTAAATACATAACCAAATATAATTAATGGGTTTAAAGTTGGATTATTAATAACACGAACATCTCCACCTCCTGGTGCCCATGTATCATAAACTCCACCTATGAATAATGCTTTAATAACTAATAAAAATGAACCGATACCAAGTAGGATTAAATGTATGCCTAATATTGTGGTCATTTTGTTTTTATCTCGCCAATCATAGCCAAAGAAAGGAAAAGATTCTTCTAAGGTATCAGGTCCTATCAAAGAATGGTATAATCCTCCAAAACCTAACACAGCTGAAGAAATTAAATGCAGTACACCAACTACAAAATAAGGATAGATATTAGTTATCTCTCCTCCTGGTCCAACACCCCATCCTAAAGTTGCTAGGTGAGGTATTAATATGAATCCTTGTTCATATAAAGGTTTTTCTGGTATAAAGTGTGCTACTTCAAATAATGTCATTGCACCTGTCCAAAATACCATCACACCAGCGTGTGCAACATGTGCACCTAAAAGTTTTCCTGAAACATTGATCAGTCTTGCATTGCCTGACCACCATGCAAATCCGGTGGATTCAATATCTCTTCCACCTACATTAGTATTATTATTAAAGGGCGTTTCCACGTGGTAAAACCTCCTCAGGGAATATAAAGTTTTCATGAGGTTGATCTTGTGCAGCCATCCATGAACGAATACCTTCATTTAGTAAAATATTTTTAGTATAGAATGTTTCGAATTCTGGATCTTCTGCTGCTCGAAGTTCTTGTGATACAAAATCATAAGCTCTTAGATTAAGTGCTAAACCTACTATACCAAATGCACTTGTCCACATTCCAGTTACAGGTACAAAAAGCATGAAAAAATGTAGCCATCTTTTGTTTGAAAAAGCTACACCAAAAATCTGTGACCAGAATCGGTTAGCTGTTACCATAGAATAAGTCTCTTCTGACTGTGTAGGTGTGAATGCTCTAAAAGTATCAGCTGCATCACCATCTTCAAATATTGTATTTTGAACAGTTGCTCCATGTATAGCACATAGTAAAGCACCACCTAAAATACCAGCTACTCCCATCATATGGAAAGGATTAAGTGTCCAATTATGAAATCCTTGAAGAAATAATAAAAATCTAAAAATAGCAGCAACTCCAAAGCTTGGTGCAAAGAACCAACTAGCTTGTCCTAATGGATACATTAAGAAAACTGATACGAATACTGCAATAGGTCCAGAAAATGCTATAGCATTATATGGTCGAATTCCAACTAAACGTGCTATTTCAAATTGTCTTAAACAAAACCCAATTAGACCAAATGATCCATGTAGTGCAATAAAAGACCATAGGCCACCAATTTGACACCATCTTGTAAAATCACCCTGTGCTTCAGGACCCCAAAGTAATAGTAAAGAGTGTCCCATACTGTTAGCAGGAGTAGAAACAGCTGCTGTTAAAAAGTTACAACCTTCTAAATAAGAGCTTGCTAAACCATGCGTATACCATGATGTTACAAAAGTCGTTCCTGTCAACCATCCACCCAGTGATAAATATGCACATGGAAATAAAAGTAGCCCAGACCAACCTACAAATACGAAACGATCTCTTTTAACCCAATCGTCGATTAGATCAAACCAACCTCGGTTTTTTTCTTGTCCAATTGCTATGGTCATAAATAAACTCTCCAGAGCAAGTTATATAAGTAAATAATAAATTAAATTTTTATAAGTATTTACTTGTCTTTGCAGTTAATACTATTATAAATAAAATATATTAAAATTTTCACTTAATTTCAGGTTAGTTCTGTAAGTTGATTGATTTGTAAATAATTTAAGATTTACTGATTTCTGTAATTCTTTGAAAAAGATATCCAGTACCTCTTGCAGTTAAAATAAGATCAGGATTGCTAGGATCATCTTCAAGTTTTGCACGTAATCTAGAGATATGTACATCTACTACACGTGTATCAACATGTCTTTCTGGTGTGTATCCCCAAACATCTTGTAGAATTGAAGATCTAGAGAAAGGATCGCCAGCACGACTAACTAAGAGTTCAAGGAGACTAAATTCCATACCTGTCAGTCTTACTCGTTCATTATTTTTGTATACTTGTCTTTTATTTGTATCAACTTTTAAAAATCCGATCTGTATTATACCTGAGCTTGGTATTGCTGGATTAATTGTAATTTTATCGACGCGTCTGAGAACTGAACGAATTCTTGCCTCTAATTCTTTTGGAGAGAATGGTTTTACAACGTAATCATCAGCACCTAACTCTAATCCTGTTATTCGATCAGAAACGTCTCCTAATGCAGTTAACATTATAATTGGAACATCTGATTCTTTCCTTAATTCTTGACAAACTCCATAGCCATCTAATTTCGGCATCATAACATCCAAAATAACTAAATTTGGGTATTCTTTTCGAAAAATCATCAATGCTTCTTCGCCATCAGATGCACTAATTACATCATATCCAATCATTGATAATCTTGTTTCTAAGATTCTTCTTATACTTGTCTCATCGTCCACAACAAGTATTTTTTCCTTTTGATTATCCAATTTTTAAATAACTCCTTATGGCTATATTTTGAAAATAAATAAAGATTAATCTTCAAATATTAGTTTAATTTATGAGAAATAATATTTTATTTATTCGATAGTTATATAGAACTCTCAGAGTTTTCATATCTAGCTACTTAATCATGAATCTTAAATCATATTATATATTATGATCTTTTAGTTCAATAAATTGTATAATGATATTCAGCTGTTCTGTTATTTGAGTTAGGGGGTTGACAATCTATGTGTATAGAAGGTAAACTGATTTCATATGTCAGTCAAATTGTAAACTAAATAATTTTAAGTTAATAAATTCTGGAT